TTTGTATTATTTTTAAATTATATTTAACTGCTAGAGATCGTTAAACAATATATACTAGCTTTTCAATAAATAGAGGCCCCACTAACTAAATAGCGGCCGGCCCGGCCGGGCCGGGCTGAATTATCAGCCAATACTTTATTAAATTTATATTACTCTATTGTGTATTATATACATTATCAAATGTATTTTGGTACCATTAAATATTAAGGGGGCTGCTGGTGAAACCTGCCTGCTGCTCACAAAGTATGCATGCGGTACATTTTGAAAAAAAAATGAGCCTATTTACTTTTTTTTTAGGCGCAAGCTCTGATTGGAGGTAAATATGAGTCCAATTAGCTAATACTTAAATAAAAAAGTAAGATAAATTAATTATTTCTACTACGCCTTTGAGGTAAAAAAAAAGTTTATATATTATCATATTTTTACACTTTATATTGCAGTATGAACCAATCTTAAACTATATGTTAACACTATAAATTATTTATTCACAACTAAAGTATCATAAGGATTCATAGATCCTTTAGGTTTCAATCCCATAACACCTTTGGCATGAGCTACTTCTCTACTATCAACTCAACTCTTTGCTAATTCCAAAGTAATAGGATCAGTAGTAATTGATCTAGCCAACACTAACTATTTACCGCATTCATTTAATGTAGCATTTCTAAGAGCTTATATATTTTATAAGAAAAACACTTTTATGATATTTTTAGTATTATTTGGTCTTGTATACAAGCAAGACCAAATCATATACTCGAAAAAGCAATTAAATATGCTAGATGTATTAATCCTAACAAAATTAAACTACTTATAATATAATTATAGGTAAAACTAGCTAAGAATATAAATTTCATTAAGCTAATAAAGACAATTATCCTAATAAATAACCTGCAAAAACTATTTTTAGTTTATAGGGAAACCCACCCTTTATATAAATCTAACACTATGCTTCATAGTTAGGATGTAAAAACTCTAATATTCAGCGAAGTGCACTAATTGACACATTTAATCTAGTTAGTACTGATTATAATTTAATTATAACAAATAGAGTAAATTATATTTGTGAAGTTCTAGGGTAATATCTGAGTATTATTAACAAAACTATTTATTAATTCAAGAATAAATCTGTACTCATCCACATAAAGAGTTTCTATAACAAACACACGAAATCCTGTAAATTATCATACGTAACCCTGCTACATTAAGACTAATATCTTAAGTATTTACAGTAACTATATTTTTTGGTTCAAGTACAACACAAGATAAAATTAAAACCATTTTAGTTAGATAGAATAAAAGATTTAATAATATTCCAATTAAATTAACCTTAAACGCGAAATACAAATTTTTCTTGTATTAATACAAAGGATTTTTGTACCCCTTGATTACCATCACCGCTACCGCTACCACCAGCACTGGTATCACTTGATAGATTTTACCCATCCAACAATAAATCTAAAACCTAACGAATAAACATTAATTAAAGAACCTATATGCAAAGGGCATCTGTGTAGTGGAATTAAAGAAGCTGTAAGAGAAATATCATATATATATACAGCTGATATAGTATAAAAATAGGGGGGGAGGAGTAAAATTATCTTTTGGCCTTAAGAGTTCAGGATAAAGATCTATAAAACTTAATGGTAAAAAAAAAATCACCAAAATTTTAGTTCATATCTAAGGATATAGTTAAACCTAAGGTAGAAACCATTAAAGCACTTAAACTTAACTTACCAAAAATAGTTATACAACCATTTTAGGTATTATTATTACAATTGTTACACTTTTCATTAAGTATACAAAAAAAAAGTAAACATCCTCCTAATTATCATTAGAAAGGGGGGGGGAGTTGGACTATATATTCATCCACTTAAACTCTTCACACATATAGTTAAAAGATGAAAATTTAAGGGATATCTTTAAAGAAAAAAATAGCTAAAAGGATGTACCACGCATAGTCTCTGAAGATCCAACCCCCTTTAGGTGGGGTTGGATCGACCCTTCCAAACTAAAGTTTGGGAATTACATCTGAATCTATATAGAAGCAAACAAAAATTATTTTTGTTACCTGCGTATTGTCCATTATTACATTTCAAAACTTATCACCATCTCGTATTATATAACTACAAACAGGTATTTCACCTTTTAGGTCTTTACACCTTATAGTGGTATTTATTAAAGACTAAACTTAATAAAATTTTAAGATATAAGATCAAATTCGGAATAAGATAATGATCTAGTTCATATTAATGAAAATAGTGATGTTAGCTCCTTTTCAAGAAGTTTAACGTCTTCAGTATCAGTTTGAACTGAGAAATGATTCTAATATACTAATGCGAAAGATATCGGAACATTTTACTTTATTATTGCTTTATTTTACTTTATTTTACCTTCTGCCCATGGCCCAAGACACAGAGCCTTGGCCGAAGAGCGGGATTATCGCTAATAAATAAACTATGTATGTGATAAAAATAAACGTACCTAAATAAAAAAAAAAAATACTATAATGTAAACAATAATTTAAAATAAAGCTTTAAAAAAGGAGAGGGCATAGTATATTTAAATATACTATGCCCCTTACCTTATTGCTAAGTTTAAATTATACAATACAATTATATTAACCTATGCTATAAATTAAAGTTGAAACACTGTAATGTAAACCATCTAAAATAAAACTAGGATAAATACCAAATAATACTGTGAAAACCACTAAAATAAATAGAACAGTGAACTCTCTTTTAGTAAGATCTGAAATACCTTGTTCAAAAAACAAACTAAAAGAACCACCAAAAGCTATTCTGTTAAATAAATACATGCTATAAGCAGCTGAAAGCACAATTGAAGATGCGGCAAGTGCACCTAATAATGGTAATCTTTCAAACGCTCCATATAAAGACATAAATTCACCTACAAAATTTAGAGTTAAAGGAGTTCCACAATTAGCTAAACAAAGGATTAAAAAGAATATAGACAATAAGGGCATAAGTTGAGTCATTCCACGATAAAAAGAAATATTTCTAGTACCAGATCTATCATACAAGATACCACCCACTATTATAAATAAACCCGAACTAACAAATCCATGACCTAAACCTAAAAGAATAGCACCTTCTATACCTTGAATACTATTACTAAAGACACCTAACATATATACAGCCGCGTGACCAACAGATGAATAAGCTATTATTTCTTTAATATCAGTAGTACGTAGAGTACTAAGAGCAGCATAAATAATAGTAATAACACCAAAAGTAAAAACGAAAGGAGTAAATGATAAAGTAGCTATAGGTAATATAGGCAACATAAGTCTAAATATACCATATAAAGCCAATTTTAGAACTATAGCTGCTAAAACAACGGATCCACCTAAAGGAGACTCTGTGTGTGCCTTAATTAATCAAGAGTTTATACCATACAATGGAGTTTTTACAGCAATAGCTATAAATACCCCAATAAATATAAATAATTGTGTAGTATAATCAAAATTCGTTTTAAATAAAGCATCAAAATCGGTAGTTCCCATTATAGAAGACATAGTTAATATTGCTAATAATAAAAATAGAGAACTTCCCAATGTATATAAAAAGATATAATAACTTGCTCTTACTTTATTACCAGATCCAAATAAACCTATTAATAAAAATAACAAGGCGATCAGATTTATCATGCAAGTAAGGTACGTCTACTTCGTAAAGTAACCCTCCTCTTCATCGTGCTGAGCCCGACCTCTGTTCATTTTAGCTTTAATTCTACGAATATCCTCTAACCCTTCAATTGTTAAGTGAGCCTTATTTTCCATCAATTCGGCAACTTTTTTAAAATCTAGGTAATCCTCATATTTTACACCTATAATTTGATATTTATCAAAAAAAGGGATAAGACATTCCACAAAATCTGAGAATTTCGTTGCACTAAACATAACGGCATTTTGAGAATGTTTATTAACTGAACCGTAGCCTAATAAATTTTGTAAACTTGTAAGTAATTTAGAATCTCGAGAGTGTTGAGCTAAATCAAATTTTAATTGAACGGCTTCTCCTAACTTTGTTTTAGATTTATAAATGTTAACCGAAAAACAAGCTTCACCACTAGCAAACCCAGCGAATCAATAAGGATCGTCTATGGCTATATCCTCAATGACAGGTCTTTCAACCGGGACAGTATTAGGGAAAGCTTCTTTTAAACTCTCTGAACCTCCTAAATTTATTGAAGCTCTAAGATTGACAATTTTTTGAATACCCTCAATAGTTAAATGTTCCTTATTTTTGATCAACAATACAATTTCCTTGAATAAAAAATAATCGGCTCTCTTTTGAGAATTTAATGGATATTTGTCAAAATGTGGCAATACGACATTAATTAAATCGTGAAGAGAGGCTATTCGATAATGAAGAGTGTCTTTACTTGCATAAGTAATGCTACCAACTCCACCAAAAAAAGCTTGAATTAGATCTAAAACCATTCTGTCTTTTTTATGAATACAAAATGAAAATTTAGTTTCTACATTTCAACCTGCTTTGGCTTTAGGGTTTTTACGAATTCTAACAATAAAACTTCCTTCTGCATCAGTAAAACCTGTAACAAAGTAAGGTTTTAATAAGTAGCCACCTATTTGAGAATTAGCTACTCTAGAAATAACAGTAGAGTATTGTCTTAGACTATTTAAATGGTTAGATGGGATTCTGACTTGATAATTTCTTTCAAAACCCTTTAGAGTATATCTTAACATTGGTGAATTTAACAAGGTTCCAATGCAACTGCCGTATACTCGTTGCTCTTTTACAGCATTAATTTTTCCTAATACTGACTTAGATCCGCGATTACCCATTTTGTTTTCACGCATCTTAAGGCTTGTTACCTTACATGAGTGATTAGTTCATCCACATATATTTTTTAAAATATAGCTTGGTACCATAAGCTTTAGGGCTTTCCCGGAGTTTGACAGTTTATCCCACCATGAATATTTCCCAGATATTCAAGCAGGAGGTAGTATACTTTCGAAAAATATATAGAATAATAATATATCTAAAACTAAAAATACAGCTAATAATAATGTTTCTAATAACAACATTATTATTAAATAAGATTTTATATTTTCGGTTATAGAATTTCAATTAGATAATAATGCTATAGGCATTATTATTGTAGTTAATAAAACAAAATAAATAGATAGTCCATCTATTCCGAGATAAATATCAAAATAACTCATATCATAGTGTTCTTGCACGAACTGAAATTGATTACTACTAAAATCAAATGAAATGTAAATAATTAAAGATATTATTAAATTAATAACTGATGTTCCAAAAGCGATTATTTTATAATAAACATTATTATTATATTCACCTACGACTATACCATAATCAACACGTCCAGAGTATATCCCACCATTAGCAGACGTTACATTGGAAAGTCTAAAGCTAGAAACCACAATTCCATCCAATGAGTCAGTAAATGGTGGTACGTGATAAGAAGTTGTACTATAAATTAAAAATATACCTAAAATGGGTATTAATAATAAACTGGATAATAACATTTTTTTGGTTAACAGTCAATATATTTCCGAAATTACCTCCAAACTAAAAAATCGTTCATCTTATGGAAAACTCCATGATGCAAAAATAGATTCTATTAATCTAAAATAAGTTTTTTCTAAAACAAGTTTATCACCGGTGGAAATATATCAAAACTAAATAAAACGCAAGGTACAAATAGAATTAAAGCAAATAAAATAGGCAATAAAACTGTTCAACAGAACCCCATTAATTGATCAAATCTGATTCGTGGAAATGACGCTCTCGCTCATATAAAGATAAAAATCATAATAGAACTTTTCAGTCCTATACTTAAACCGTATAATAACCCTTCTAAATTAGGATTATTAGAGATATATTCTATGTAAAATTGCGCTAACCCACTATTACCTAAAAAATAAAAAGCAGGGTTATTGCAAATTACATAAACATATTGATCACTAAAACCATATAAATCTCGTCAACTCTCAAATAATAATTCAAAATAAATATAATCTATAAAACTTATTAAATAAGATATAGAGTATATTGGTAAATAACCACCTAAAAATAATAGACTAGTTAATATACACATTAATACTATACTACCATACTCTGCAAGAAAAAAGAAAACAAAAACAACTGCTGCGTGCTCCGTCATAAATCCACTAACTAATTCGGATTCCAAAAAAAATCTAAAAATCTTATATTAATCTTGTATTGGTTTAAACCGATATGTTTTATTATATACAAGACCAGAATTTAAATACTTACCAACTGTAACCTTAGAGATATCCAAATGTTTAGCTAATTCTACATTATTTTTAAATTTATATAACAAATTATCCTCTAAATCATAAATTCCTACACCTTCGCTTCGCGACCCAGGCGGCACGGCCGCCGGAGGGAAAGGATATTTATTTTTCTTATCACTCATAATAACCTTAGTTACTTCATTATGTTTTTTACCAAACATAGGATTTAGTTCACCTGGTTTACTAATTAAAGCAATAGCTTCTTTACTATGAGTTTTACCAAACATAGGATGATGACTTTTATCTTTATAATACTCAACCATCTTTAATCTAGCTTCTTCAGTATGCTTGTAACCTAATGAACTAGTAGCAGTAGTTTTAAAATTGTAAAGAGTATCAAATTTAAATTTAGAAATATAACTGGTCTCTAAATCTGTCAAAGCTTGAGAACTAACAATTTTACTTTCATATGTAAAAAGAGCTTGATGCGGTGGTAAAACCAACCGCGCAGCCCTAATATACAAAATTTAAACTTGGATAAACCATATTTAGTAAATGCATTTTGTAAAGCAATATTAGACTTTTTATTTATCAAATGTTCATTAAGTCTTAAATAAAAATCTTTGGCATTTCCTATATATTAATTGCCATTTTCTAAGTTAATAAAAGAATAAATACCTCCTTTGTCTTTTAATAACTTCCTATAAGATTTAATACTACCAGAGTTACTTAAATCATTAAAAGTTAGAATAGGAATAGGTGAATCAGAAGATTCAGAATTAGAATCTGAATTTGAAGTAGAATAATATCTACAACTAATCTGCGAACCTAATTTATACTTAAAATTGTTATAAGGAATATATGTAGGTACTAAACAATTAACTCCTAAAGTAGTAAGAGATTTCATACTTTAATAAGATTAAATTAAATAATCTGATTGAGCTCACGCTCAATATTGGACTATACCTTATTTAATATATATTTATATTAAATGATCACGTCTAGTCTCTGAAGGTTTTAATTTAAAATCTAAATTAACTTCCCTGCTAATTTTCCTATATAACGATTAAGTCTTTTTCCTCCGCAAGCTACCTAAGGCAGCTTGCGGAAACAAAATCAAGAGCTTGCGCCCCATTATAGGACTTTCCAGCAATTTGTGATCTTTAATGAGGCCAAATCCTCTTAGTTAATAGCCTCTGCTAAATCGAATGGAGCTCGATTAGTCTCCGCTATAGACCCGATAAAAAAAATAAGGAAAATAGGTAATAAAGGTAATATGAATCATACAGCTCTTTGACCTTCTGTAACTACTGTAAGATTTAAGCTACCTGTTAACATAACAACTATTAATATAGCAGAACTTAATACTAATTCATAACTAATTAATTGAGCTGTAGATCTTAAAGATCCTAAGAAAGCATATTTACTATTAGCACTTCATCCAGCTAAAAGTATACCATATGTAGCTAAAGATGAAACAGCTAAAAGGTAAAAAATACCTAAATTCATATCATTAATAGATAAACCTGGACCATACAAAAAAATTATATATTACACAATTTTTTTACTTCTCCCCCTATTCATTCCCCCTTGAATATCTGCTATTTTTAAAGCACCCTCTTCTGATTTATGCTCTTTTTTATTTACTATTTCCGAAACTAAGCATCAATCACCGAAATCTAAAGATTTCACACCTAATATAGGATTCTTAATAAAGAAAGGTATAATTATTTCATTAATATCAGAAAACTTTGTAACTTTAAAATCCATTAAATTATCTTTTTTCCTTAAATAACAATATCCACAATTAAAATATTCTTCAATTGCAGTTAATAATACCTCATCTTTTTCATGCTGAGTTATTTTAAATAATAGAGATTTAAAGATACCTTTGTCTAAAGAAACGGATAAATTACCTTATAAGACACCTTTTTGAGGTTAGATATTCCTATTGTTAACTATACCTACTTTATAATACATACTAGGTATAATATACGGTAAAACTATATATACTACTTTATGAACTGAGCTTCTAGAAATATATATTCTGTAACCTTTTCCGTTACTTGCTTTATGAAGAGTACATTTTAATTCATAACGTATAATTAACACATTCATTAACCGTACTACATCCTCAATAGTATATGAGTCGGTACAAAGATAAATTCCCTTACTTTTAAACCCACCATCTCCTAAAATAAGCTGGGCAAAAGCTACAGGTGGGCGAAGCCAACAATTCATAAATATTCTTCGGAATTACTTTAACTCTGTTTACATAAAAAATATCATATAACTCCGTAAAACAAGGCAATGAACGAGTTACAAATTCTAAACCATAAAACTCTGTTACTCCTCTTATTCCTTTCTTTAATTGAGGAGCATTATTACAATAATGAGATAAAAGAGAAAATACAAAAAAAAACATAGTCAGAATGGGCTAATGACTGTTTAAAACCTATAAGGGCACTCTTACTAGTTTTAGAGGGGAATCTTAGTCAACCATCAGATAGAATTAACCCAACAATAACGCTTTTTTGGAAATGAGGTAATTGAATCATATCACGTACTTGCTTTGTAAATCTACCTATACCTACTGTAGATGTTAAATTAGTACCTCAAACAACCAACGAAGCAGCCTGCTTTATTTCATTAGCGGCTAAACTTAGATTATTCTTGGTACTTTTAGAGCTAAAGTGTTTAATGCTTGTTTTTATTAAAGCATCCATATTAATTCTAAATACGTGACTAAGTGTGCCAAATGAAGGGGTACTTAAGTTTTCTCTTGTAAAAGAGAAACTACGATCTCCCGTAAAATTATTCCTAAACCCAGCTATTAATTGTGAATGTTGAAAAGCTGAAGTAAACCCAGCAATTCATTGTGAATGTGGAATTACACAAGTTTCTCTTAAAGGACGGGGAACTGGAATAGTTTCAGGGAACATTAACTGTAATTCTTTTGATAAACCAAAATTTAAGGTTGCTTTGATGTTAATAATCTTTTGTAAACCTTGTAAAGTCAAATGTTCTTTTAATTGAATAATAGATATAATTTGTTTAAATAATAAATAATCCCCCCTTTTTCGTGATATTAAAGGATATTTATCAAAAAATTGAATTAATTCTATTAGCTCACTTAATTTTCTGACTCTAAAGGCACAAGAAGATTGGTTACTACTTACGGTACCTATTCCACCTAAACTATGTTGAATTCTTAATAGAATCGGATAATCTTTAACATGTAGTTTAATTTGAAAAATTGGTTGAACTTCTCAACCAATTTTATAAGAAGAACTTTTTAAAATACTGCAAGAAAAACAACCTTCACCATCGCTAAACCCTGTAATAAATCAAGGATTGATTCCTAAATCGTCAAATTTATGTTTATTATTGCTTAATGTAACATAATAACGACGAGTATTAACATTTAAAGAATTAAAACCATTTAATGGTGAATCGTAGAAATTTTTTCTATACTAATTTTAACCATAGCTTATTTCTAAGCTAATTAGAATACATCTTAAATATTTTACAAGTATCTTGTAAATATCTATAGCCGTTTACTCGTTGCTCTTTTACAATTGCAGAATAATATCTTACAACTGATTTAGATCCGCGATTGCCCATTCCTATTATTAGTCCCTAGTTCTATTATTTATGTCTCTAAGCTTTGCAGTATTAAGCTTACTTCGTCAACAGAAATAGGCTAGTTTATGTTGCCTACCTAGTCTACGAAAGCTAAAAAAAGAACTAGAATCATCTGGCTTATTACCTTACCTAAATAATTACTTAAGCCACTTATAATCTTTCGATTATAGCTTGGTACCAGAAGCTTTAGGGGTTTCCCGGAATTTGACTATATTACCCTATGTTCCTAAGGTATAACTGCATATCCTAAAAGTGCGAAAACTAATGTGATTACAGGTCCTAAAAAAAACAAAATCATATTAGCTTGTGTAGGTGCAACATATTCTTTTAAAAGAAGTTTTAAGGCATCAGCAAATGCCTGAAGTAGTCCATAATACAAATCTCCCCCTTTAACCATTTATAAGAGACTTCTTCTCATAATACAGGCAAAGTTAGGGGCCTTCTCCCTAAATAATATAAATATTATCCCTTTAATGGATATTTCCATATAAACCTTTTTATTGTAGATTTATAAGAATAATATTCCTGTACTCTTTCAAGTAGGGTCTGACTATATCTTAAATATTAATAATTAATTATTAATATAAACCACCGTTTAGTCGATGAACTGCATACCTAATCCCTTAGATTTTATTTTATAGTATGAATCTAGAGCGTTCCTCGCCCCCCTTTAATTTTCTATACTTATCCTTAAGGCTAGCAAACTAGGCACTTGGCTGCAGATTACCTATTTCCTTTCGTGCATCTATTTCTGTTTAACTATACCTCTAGTTACTAACCGAGCCATAAACTAATTACTTAACTTACTTAGTCGAAATAGCTTTAAGGCTTTCCTGTCAATTTGATGGTTTTTAATTAAAGTAATTTACTTTAATTGAGGCCTGATAAGAGCACTTACTTCTTACCCTTTTAAAAAAAGCTATTATTTTATCCTTTGAATGTAGTATAAAAGTATAAACTTTTATAACTTTTTTCTGAATCTAAATATTTACTTATTGTCTTAGTACTAATATTTAAAGATTTAGATGCTAAAAATTTAGAACTATAGGAAGGTTTATTATTATCTATTAATACTAATGCATCATCAACTTTTTTATATACTCAAACAGGAATAGTTTCATTAGTTGTTTTTTTTAGGGCTGCTGGTGAAACCTGCCTGCTGCGCGGTTGGTTTTACCACCGCATCAAGCTCTATTTAACAATGATTCTTTTTCTAATTCACTTAATTCATTACTAAACAATAATATTAATTTACCACCTTTAGTAGTAGCTTTTTTAGTATCTAAGTGTTTTAATAATGATCTATAATCTACATTAAAATAATCAGCAGCTTTTTTCATACTACTAAACATATCCGATATTAATTCTAAAGTTAAAGCATCATAAACTCATACTTTCAAATTATTATATTTTCTTAATAAAGATAATTCCATTAATTTTTCGAACTCTAAACTATCCAATTCACTACTAAATAAATAATTATCTTCAAGACCACCCTTAATTCATTTATCAAGATGATTATTTATAACAGTTTGATGTACATTCAATGCTTTAGCTACTGCACCTATAGACTCATATGTAGTTTTAACTACAATTCCATCTGCTTTTATATAATACTTTCATACTTTTTTAGCTATTATACGATCTAATTCTAACCCCTGTGTAGCATCACTAACTAATTTATCTATAATTTCAGGATACTCTATCATATCAGTTAAAAATAAATAACCTTTAAATGGAACATATGTATTCAAATATATACTTACAGTTTCTCTACTTATATTTAAATGTTTGGATAATTGATTTATACTGCTAAATGTTGTATAATTAATACTAAGTTGTCCATTAATATATTCATATAGATAAATAAATATATCTTTATATTTATTATCAAAGCCAGATTATAATTGTCTAAGTTTTAATATCTCATAAACAGAATCAAAAGTTTGAGTATCACTTAAATTACTTTTAAATATAGTATTTAATAAAGGTAAATATTTTTGTAAATAATAGCTCTCTCTTTCTCGATGCATATCTAAGCTACAAATCTCAATAACTGCAAATTCGAATTTATCTCAACCAACAGTGTTAGCAAATACATGAAATCTATCTTTTAAATTAATATTAAGGTGAGCTTTATATCTTTTTTGGGGCGCAAGCTCTCCTTAGCTCTCCCTATATAATAAATATTAGGATCACTTTTATAAATAAATAAATAGATACCACCTTTACCTTTTAAATCCTTAAAAAATCTATTAAGAGTGGTTGAAGATAGTAAATCTTTACAAACACTTACAATTTTTTCTTCAAATGGTTTAATCGGGGCTTTTCTGTTAAGATATAATTCGCTTATTATTTTATTATTTGAGCTAGAATAGAATCTTTTAGAAGAGATATTGAATTTGAATTGACCTACTACATTAGGACCTAATCTTCTTTGCATACTGGCCATAGTTTTTCTTTCTGCTACTGTTACATAAGCTACCGCAAGTAAAGCAGGTACAAGCACTAAAACTACCTCGAGAAGTGATATTATTGTTGGAATCTTAAACATTTTTTTTTATTATTAATTTAAATTACCATATATACACATAATAGCATATACTTATTTGTATACCTTTAGTGAAACAATGTAATTAGTTAACCTTAGCTATAAATACGTAAACATCTTTTTATAAATCTAAGGGTTATTTTTACCATAGCGTTAGTATAATTCTACCTTAGCCACACTCATAATCTTTCATATTATCTTTCATTTTAGATTAGAATATAAATCAATAGTTTAGGTAACTACTTTTCTACCTTTGAGCTAATGAAATTTTTTGCTATAAATATAAAAAGAAAAAGGGGGTAAAAAAAAAATAGAGCTTGATGCGGTGGTAAAACCAACCGCGCAGCCTTAAAAAACAGCTTATCAAAGCACGCATAATTGCAACTATGGCCTTTTTGTACCTCCTACTTGAAAATTTATATTAAATACCCTAGTATAAAGCTAGCCTATTTTTAAGTGTTTCGCTACTGATTTAAAAAGGATTAATTATATCACGAAATTTTTAGGCACGACCTTAATTAACAAATATTTAAATATAACCTAAACAATTAAATCCCTTGCCATACGAAATTTTGTGAAAAAAGGGAGGGGGCATCCTTTAATTAATTAGGCTACATAGCATACCGCACTGCTAAAAGTAACTCAAAAATTTTTAATAAAAGTATATTATAAATAATACATTCTCATTTCAGATTCGAACTAAAATCAGGATATTAGAAGTATCCGGCTCTACCATTGAGCTAATGAGAATTAGGAGGAGGTTGGTGAAACCAACCCCCCCCCCCTTCCGGTGTAGAATTATTTTCTACATGTTAAGTTATATATCTCTATTATTTAACTAACAAATATTCCTCTGCGTGAGGATTAAATTTAACTTCTTTTACGTTTAACACCTGTAGGTGTATTATTCTCATAACTAGTGTCTCCTTCATTATATGGATCTCGCTTTAGTACGAGTTCTTCTTTTAAAATTATCTACACTTTCGCCTTCTCTTTTAGGTTCTTGCTATCTGACCTAATCAATAATAACTTGATAAGGTAATTCTTCCTTTGGTTTATAGTTAGGATTTTTTAGCTGTTGATTGATATAACTCTATCTATTAGCTACTCTTTTATTTAAATCTTCCATAATTTCATTGTGTAGTCTAAGCATACTCTCTCTTAATCTAGCTTGACTCTCCACGATGACTCATGAATTTCTATTAACTGGAGTAGTATAATCAGAAGAAATATCCTTATTGCTATTAGCTCATAACTCATATTCTCTACGATTTACTTTGTTTTCGAACTGCTCATCAGTTTCTTCCCATCTTCTAAACATAGTTTTTCTTACCTTATCTCTGGCAGCTTTAAGCTTAGCTTCCGAACGCTTAACCATATTAGTCTTATTAGCATGGTGACTATTTACTTCCGCCTTAATAACTCTTTTTTCTAGTTCCTCAATAAATTATGGGACATGCAAGCTCCCATTCGTCCGACTCTCCCTCTCTTCTATCCAAAGTAACTCGTGCATCAGCTTTAGCTGATGCAAATTCTTGAACTGATCTTTTCTTTTTACCGCCTGTACTATAATTAACCTCCGTATCACTAGTAGATTCCTCGCTATTGCTAGTATATTTAGCCATAATATTAATATTAATCCGTTTAGAAATATTTCTTGAAGAAAGCTCTTCATCTACTGCCAAGTGTAATTTGTGGTAAAAAAATGTTGAATCAATTTTGTCAGAAGAGATAGAATTAGGTATATTCAATCATGGCAAAGCCGCACTTAACAAGTCTTTGATCTTAATATTTAAGAGAGTATAATCTAATAAAATATCTATAAATCGTCCTATAAAGCAACCAATACTTATTATAACACTAGATAAACTAAATATATTATATAGTTCTTGACAACTATAATTAACATTATATTAAGCTAAAAATAAACTTTTAGTTAATATAACCCCAGCAATTGTAATAACCAAACGTATCAAAAATAAACGAACTTTTTTTCTGGGCTGCTGGTGAAACCTGCCTGCTGCGCGGTTGGTTTTACCACCGCATAAAGCTCTATTTGAACAAATTTTTGAAAATCGGTGCGGCATGTTTTCACAGCCTAACTAGATTTTTTTAATGTTGATATGAGTTCTTTACGCTCACCCTCTAAATTTTTACTTGTGGTAAAAAAAGTCTTAATAAGCAAATTAGTTTTATGATCATTTAAATTATAAGATGCAAACTTTTTTGTACAAGCTATGTGGTTGTTATAGATTGTGCGGATTGGCCTGGTTTAAGTACCCACATTTGTACTATACAGATTAGCAAATAAATTAAACTAATCTGTATAACTGTTTAATTTACCTACAAATTTTTGTACGTCTTGTAAGAAAAACGTCATAATATAGAATTTTACTTTTTTTACCATTAAGAGTCAAGAGAATCGCACTCTTAAGAAGTATTAGCTACCCCTAACCTTCTTTTATCTACATAAACTCTTATGGTGCCTTAAATAAAAATACAATAAACTTTATATTGAAGGACTTATTCAATCTTCACAAATAACAATATATTAAATCTTTTAAACAGTTAGATGTATTAATGTACTGCTTAGTACAATAGGATTTAACCTTCAAAGGACCCCTCTGTCCTGTTTTGTTCATATAAAATCCGTATAATTACCCTAAGGGATTTTTATCTTGGTAGGATTCGAACCTACATTATAGAACATCAAAAATTCTCGACTTACCCGATTAGTCTACAAGATATTATTGTATATTAGCCACTGCCTTAGAAACAATAACCAATATACACTCTAAATATATTCATATTTGGATAATCTTCCTTCTTCTATTAAATTGAAGGAGAAGCCCTAGTTATAATATTATTAGTCTGCTTAATATAATTCATTTTCATTAGCTGCTTCTTTATTATTAATTATTTCTTTCTTCTTAACATATACTAAATTTGAATTAAACTTAATCGATTTTCCACTTCGTAATCTAACTCTAACTGTGTCATGTGATATTCCTAAGAAAGAAGCACAAGCATTGATTGACTTTAACTCATTTAAAATATTACCTTCACCATCTAGAATTAATATAACCGTAGGTGAACCTTTTTTAAAAAATTTACCCGAAGACTTTATAATTGTTTGCCCTTTAGAATTAATAATATAATTTGAACCGACTTCCAACATTGTTTTAAGATCAAGCAATAATGAATTTCTATCTTCAAGAGTTTTACAAGGACTAGTAGATAATCTATTATTATTCATTTGACCTATTATTATTCATTTGACCTATAAGACGTTGAATCATAGCTACACCTTGTTCCATATGATGAATACCTAATTGTTTTATTTTTAAAATAGACATTCAATCTACGAAATCCAACTCTTTTTTACTAACTCATCGTAAATTTTGGAAAAAAGGGAGAAGAACTTGAGAAATAAACTCCGACTTAGTTGCAACTAAATTAATCATATCGGATCTTTCATCCGTCTTACTTTTGTACATAGTAAGATATACCGCATCATTAAAATGACTATTTAAACTATTTAAATAATTTTTTATAGCCTCCTTTAAAGGTAAATCTTTCATAGTTTGAGCAATTGTAAAAATTAATAGAAAGTTGTTTTCCTTACTAACGGAAAAAGATCCATCTCCTTCAACAAATCCTAAAAGCCAGTATGGAGTAATATTGATATCTTTGTTACGGTTTCAAACTGTCCTATTTGTATTCATTTCTTCTTTAAGAACTTTTATATGATTAAAGATGTATTCCGCAGAAGATTCCTTATCATCAGTATATAGATTAAAAGCTTCTACTCAAACAAGAAAATTTAAATATTTACTTGAATTAAGAGAGTATATTGAAAAAATTTCAATGATCTTCTTCACTTCTGATTGTTTAGAAACCGAAAATTTACACCTGGGTGAAGTATTTAATTTATAAACTTTTCCAAATCCTAAAGTATTTTTAATAAAATTTAGCACCTTAATATCATCAATGTGAAGATTGATTTCAAAAGAAAAACTGTAAAATTTATTTCTTACCGTTGAAATATTAAAACTACCTTCAGCATCAGTGAAACCTCTAAACCAATCATAGAAATTAGCGTGTTCAGATAAAACAGGTGAAGAAGAATAAAACCGTTTTCCTAAACAAATAAAAGGTAATAATGGTAGTCCTAAGCTGTAGGCTTTGTACATAAAGCTGTTAACACCAAATACAGAAACAGCATAATGAAAATATCCACGTATTGTACTTTTATTTAATAATATTGTTTTCATTATATATATAAACTTAACTCTCGTATATAACACGTCCTTGTATCATTGTGTCGTTTAATCATAGCTCTTTCCCCCCTTTGTCACTGAATAACCACCCCATATTTCTTACTACTATCTTGCTTACCTACTCGACCGACGGTTATTTCAGCGCACTCTCAAGATAGCAACTGACTTAATTTAGCAGCTGCTTTTCTCACTTCAATAAGCTTATCTCTATTACTAGGCTTGATATAAGATGAAGCCTACTTACTACATAAAGGGTATAATAGCGTCTTTTTCACTAATCCCTGGAGGGGGGGGGGGTTTCACCGAGCAAGCTACCCTAGTTGGTATTGATTTCAGTCAAGAGTTTTCTATCTAGTTAGTTGGCAACTAGGTAGTTTGGTCTAGTTTCCTCATACGCCAGCACATTTTGTTAACTAGAAGACATAATAAACTTTCTATTGAGCCAAATGTGACTGTTTGAGCAGTACTAGGGGCTTGTTCTAACTATGATCATCGTTTCACAATTAACTTAAGCCTCAGGAACGGCTACCCTATTAATCTGGTATCGGAAGCAACACAATGCATATAGCAATCATGGCGCCTTTTTATTCTTGGCGTATATCGTGAACTTATGCCTCAACCAGTTCGGGTTGGTAGCCCGCCATAGGAAACATCTCGTTTAGTCCGGTCTTAGATATGAATCCTTAATAGCTAATAATAGCGAGCTTGCGCCCAAATAGATTCACATAGTAGAGCTAATCACAATATATATAGTTACTATCAGCCTATATATATTAAATAATATCATCAACTATACTAATATTTTAATTAATTCTAAAATAGAGCTTGATGCGGTGGTAAAACCAACCACGCAGCAGGTTTCACCAGCAGCCCTGAAAAAAAGTTTAGTTAAATTCTATCCTTCTACGTCCAATAATCGAATCCCCCTCTTTAGAGATTAGATAAATATGAATAAATTAAATATTATATGTGATCTATTTCTTAAAAATTTATATTTAGGTATATAAATTTAGTCTACAAGATACTAGTGTATATTAGTCACTACTTAAAAATAATAACTAATATACACTTTTGAAACTATCCCGGTTGTCTCTTCGGAGAATCCTCGGGACATGCCCTCCGGTGGGGGCAAGCCATAAATAGCTAACGGTTTTATCGGTCTTACGAGATAACGAATATCTCGCCCATCTGAAAGATAGTAAATAGATTCACTTAGGTTAAAATCCAAAATAGATTGTTACTCTCAGCCTACCTATATTTATTCTTATCATCAACTAAACTAATAGTCTAACTAATCCTAAAGTAATCGCAAAACAACATAACTAAAATATATCTCTCAGCGTAGTACGTAGTACGTAGTAGGGATACCCAGATCCTGATAGGATACGGAGGATTGATAAAAAAAATCATATGTGATCCATTTCTTACATATTTATAATTTATGCCTATGAGTATAGTTCACAAAATATTTAGGGTAAATACAACTAGAACGTATACAATCATCTCCTCGTAATATGAATAGTCTACCTCAAAACTTACCCTTTAGTCCATATTATAATTAATTTAAAATAATAATATAGTCTTGGTTTTACCTCAGTATTCTTTATTTAAAAGAAAAAAAAACTAACCGTTCTGAGCGCAGCATAAAAAATAACTAAAAAATATACTTTTTTTATTCATTTTTACCTATAATATTCTTCATAAATTAATTAGGATACGCGAAGCGTCACTCGCGATCGCAGAAATTAAGGACTTATAATTATTCGCGATGCGACCCAAGGGGCTCTTCGAAGTCCCCATCCCTTCGGACGGATAGCCTCCATAAATTAATTAGAATACGTACCCCCCAGGGTTCAATGAAACTCAAAGGATATAAATATTTATCATTTGCATAAATGGAAATAAATTATGCTTCGCACTTTCAAATAATATACCTCCAGACCTCCTCGGTTGCTTCGTAATATGGCTGGCTGCTCCCTCCCCCCACCTTCATAATTAATTAGGCTGCTCACGAAGACGAAGTTTGCATGCTTGCGCCCGAAGTAGCCATCAAGGATAAAAATTATAAATTAAATTTTTATTTTTTTTTTTATGAAAATATAGACCCCTAGGGTTAAATGATCTTAAGAAGGACGGGACTTGAACCCGTAAAACCATTAAAGATAAGCCTGGCCTAAACAGACCGCGTTTTCCAAATTTCGCCACCTTCTTTTCTTGAACCCTGCCAACACTACGTTAGATGAAAGAGGGGGGGGAGGGCAGAGCCCTAGGGCTCTGCATTAATTTTTTATACTTCACTTTTTATTTTAGGCGCAAGCTCTGATTACGAAACCAACATGCGGTGCTTTAGCTTAAAATAACTAAAAAATTTCCCCCCCCCCTTCATAATTAATTAGGCTGCTCACGAAGACGAAGTTTGCATGCTTGCGACCCAAGTCGCCGCACAGAACGTGGATAGAAAAATAGAACTCGCACTTAAAAAAAAAAAATAGACTAAAAAAAAATATTATAATTTTTCTAGTCCTAGGCCGAGAGGCGAAGAGGTAGGATTCATTAAATTTAGTGTTATTTCCATAAGATTAAGCAGGGTTTGCATCTACCATCTTACCCAAGGGAATAAGTAAGACTAACTATATGAAACTTCATTTAATCTTTACAAACCCTAAGTTATATAAACCGCCGCACGTAGACGATACTTGATGCTCCGCTTCCCACTCAACTACCTATCGGCCCCCACACAAGATAGGGGAAACCGTAAAAATATACGTGGGATAAAAAAAAAATAGTATCTTTTGCTGGCTTAAAAACTGTAAATAATTAACAAACAATAAATTTACCCAAGGGTTCTATTTTAGTATAAGCAAGATAGAAACCACCGCCACCGTGTAACTCCTTCCCGCCACATCGATGACTCCCTACTTTTTTTAAGGCTGCGCGGTTGGTTTTACCACCGCATAAAGCTCTACATGTTAAAATATGTGCATCAAACGTAGCCCCTAGGTCCATCTCCTCCCCATGGCGAAGTAAGACCCATATTTTGACTTATGGCGCTCCCTACTCACTCAACTATTTTTTCTATTCGTGCGCGCCATATTATGGCTATCCACTGGGGGGGTAGAATATAACTATCCATCCTTTGCATTAGTAACCGGACGCGTCCGGCTACCTAACATATATAATGTGACCATAAACTCTACTAAAAACAACCTCCCATTTGGCTTACGCCTCCTTTCGTAAGGTACAAATCTAAACATGCCCATCTGCCCTAACTCAAATTACCTAGGGACATGCCTGCTATCTATGAGAACTTACAACTGCAACGCTCTATGCATTGCCCTATAGAACGCTGCTATAGTTCTATTCTATCCGTCAGCCATCATTCTTAATCTCACAAGCCAAGATAATAATAATAATAATGCACCCATCCATGCTCAAGATAAGATTCGAACTTACAACCAAGGCAGCTTCAATGCCCTGCTCAACCAATTGAGCTTCTCGAGCTAATGAGTATGTAACCTCCAACTCTTTCAGTCGTGATCTTATTCGGTGTGGTTACTAGTACACCACCCGCTATATGGGGACTGACCACGTACCGAAAAAAAGTTTACCCTACTATACTCCACTTCAGGTCTACCACTATTGTATCTGCATACCCAAAGCTACTAACCCCCCCATCCCTATTTAAAAATAAATATAGATTCCTTCTACTCATGAGTATTTAAAAATAATATAACTTTAATTACTTGCCCTCGAAAATTTTTTTTATTTTATTATTTTATTCTTCAGTTTAGCTAAATAATAAATAACTAAGAATTTTACAGCTACAGAGCCTTGGGTCCTGGTTTTTACTGCTTAACATTAAGCAGTAAAAATTAAACAGCCCTGCATATTTCATAAACGTAAGACAAGAATAAATAGAAAAAATATGGAGGTACCAGGAATCGAACCTAGGATACTAATATGCAAAATTAGAGTTTTACCAAACTAAACTATACCCCCTTGGTATATCCGAAAAACAAAACAACTTGAACGTTTATAAATTTTATCCATGCGAAGCGTGACGCGAAGCGAAATCTCCTTCCCATTATTGTTCTCGTTTACGGATATTAATTACTAAAACGATTATTGTATCTGAGAGGTGACTTGAACACCTACGATATTAAATCAGAGCATTTTAAGTACCCACTGTCTACCTATTCCAGCACTCAGATAAAAAAGGAAAGTGGGGGGGGGTAATCATTATATCTTAATTACCCCTAAATTATATTGCTTTTCATTTATACATTGCTTTTCATATTGCTTTTTACTTATACATTGTTTTTCATTTATACTTTGCTTTCCATTTATATATTGCTTCTCGCTTATCTACTTAAAGGGGAAATTATTGCTAATCCATCTTCAATGAGGTAGAGCAATTTGACTGATTGCCCCCCTTATGCGGGCAAAGGATTCGCACCTTCAATTTTGGGTCATGAGCCCAATATGTTAACTATTACATCAACCCGCAGTATAAGGCTAAAGTGACTTGAACACTTATAAAAACTGTTATTCACTTTTAGTTTTAGGTCCCTATATAATGAACATAGGGACCAGAGAATCCTAGACACGTCACAGATTACCCTCGAAGCCGCCAGAAGTGAATATATAATATAAGTAACTATGTCTACTTTAGCTTTATTAATTTTAATATTATAAACCTTTGTAAAACCACACTTCGTCTCAAAAAAAAGAAAAATTTTGTTATTTTTCGCGAAGCTAACAAGCTAAGAAAAGAAAACTTAATATTAACGAGATTGACATCTGAGCCCTCCTGGGCTTAGTATAATTTTTATATAAATACCTTATAGGATACGCTACTACACTGCTTCGCAGCCAATTATGTTACTAAAAAAAAAATTACGAATTACGAGCAAGATTCATACCTGCCTTAATATCTCTAATTCTCTGTAAACCATCTTCAGTTAAATGTGACTTATTTTCGATTAAAGCTGCTACTTCACATCAATCATTAAAATCTAAAGATTTAAACCCTAAAATAGGATGTTGTCTAAAAAATGGAATAATCTTTGCAATATTGTCCGAGAACTTTTGACAAGTAAACTCACACATATCTCTATCGGTGATAACATATGAATTACCACAGCCAAAATAAGAAACAAAGCTTTGCAACAATTCTAAATCTCTTAACTTTTGAGAGATCTTAAATGCTACTGAAATCTGGTAACCTGTATTATATCTAGCCGATTTAGTTAAAACAACTATGAAGCTACCCTCAGCCGTTACAAAACCTGCTACTCAGTTTGGATCAAAGTTTAGCAGCTTATTTTCTGGTTGAACTCATTCTGCGTTAGTATCTGTCATACCTTTGGTTGATCCTATTGCACGGGATACTGATCTTATTACTCCAACGGTTTCAGGGAATGCTTTCTTTAATACCTCAGATAAACCTAAATTTAAAGAAGCTTTAATGCTAACTATTTCAAGTAACCCTTCAGGGGTAGTATGACGCCCACTCTTAATTATCTCCACACCTTGCTTAAATAATAAAAAATCCCCTAATTTTTGTGTAGCTAAAGGGTACTCCGAAAAATGAGCTATTATAACATCTAGCTCTTTAATAGCACTTACTGTATATTTATAAGATTTTTCAGACCCCTTATGTATAGCCCCTACTCCGCCAAAAAAAGCCTGTATACCTTGTAATAATAATAAATCTTTAGCGTGAAGATGTATAAAAAAAACACCTGAAACTTGTCACCCTGTTTTGACCCTGTCACTTTTTCTTACTCAAAGCATAAAAGAAGCTTCACCATCAGCAAACCCTGTTACAAATCACGGCGAAATATTTGATATAGTTGACGAATTTAATATTTGACCATTTAATAATTTATTATTCATTTTATAATTCTTGAAATATATACCCTAATAGGGATGCTGGTGCCATATGCACTTACTTCAAACGTACCCTTGCTACAATAGGCAGCTGCCTACACTTAAAAACCCTTTTACATCGCTTCTGATAAAGGAGTAACCCTTAACACAAACACCATTCTTGTCAGATAAATAACCATTAGTAATGTTTACCCTATATAATTAAAATACTACTAAAAAAAAAAGAGCAACCACTTATAGGTTAATCAGGCTATTTATCCGAGTCTACAATATATAGAATAACGGAAAATTTTATTATATACCGCCGGCGACACTTCACCCTAGTAAGGCTAAAGTGATTTGAACACTTATAAAAACTATCATGAGTAGTTCACTTTACCAATTAAGTTATAGCCTCTTATATCCTCTTTTTTACCATTAAAAATGGACTAAAGGGTAGCTTACGTAAGGGGTAGCTTGCGCGGGTCCCTCTATGGTTACTTCGCTAGAAAAGGAAGGAGGGGTGGGGATTATGAGCAGTACACTTTACCAATTAAGTTATAGCCTCTTATAGAGGAGGGTGGAGTAATTGAGCCCTAAGCAAAACCTTATTATACTCAACACATAATTTAAAAATATTATCACATCATTCAACATAATTTGCAATAAATTAAATTATAAGAAGTTTACCAGTATTGCTCTACAGTACCTTGCCCCGTTAGACTAGGCGGGATTCGAACCCGCGATCCCAGCATTGAAAGAGCTGTGTCATACCACTTGACTACTAATCCTGCTGTTAAAATGAACTACTACTTAAACCCTCTTTTTTCTATTATAATAAAAACAGGATCGAATAAAATTCACCATCTATAATTGTTATCCAAAATTAAATTTTTTTTTCATTTATTATCTTTTTTTTTACTTTCATTATCATATTATACAATTATATTATTCTCATTAAAGTAAAATTAGGGCTTTTGCTATTTTTAAATGTAGCCTTAAATTATAGCAAGGGTTCGTAGAATTAGCCGTCTTTGAATTATGCCTCTATTAAATTTATCCTACTGCAGGCTGCTGGTGAAACCTGCCTACATGCCTCCTTAATACTAAATTGGTACTCCTCCACTTCTACTTACGCCTATAAATAAGCTCAAGGAGTGGAGGGGGTGGCTACTTCGTATGCCAAGATTGTACTATAAAAATCACGGATTTTTAAGCCTTAAGGGCCGAGCTAAAATTACCTTCAAATAAAAATATCCCCTACCCCTCCCCAGCCCAGTGGGGGTATCGCACCCCCTTCAATTGATTACAAAACAATTGCATTACTGTTTATGCTAACCAGGCTTATATTATTAGGGAGCTAAATAACACCACTCATTGTTATATTTTTAGCATCCCGGGTTATATAATCTATTTTTATATGAAAAACTTGTATAATCGCAAACCGACCAAAGCAAACTATAACAAAGTATTACATATTAAGAGCTTACGCCCGAATAAGTTGAATAAGTAATTTAAGGATTACTATCCTAAAAACACACCTATTCTTTTTATTTTGTAGTTTCCAATTTCTATCTCTGAAACCGAAATTGAGTCAACAATTACCGAAAACCTACTATTCAAGATATTTCTTGAAATCCCTGTAACTGAAGCACATTCTTCTAAACTATTAACAAGAATAGTTTCCAATTTACCTTTAGAAGCTTCATTATTAACTTCTATTTCGAACACTGAACCTCCTAACCCGCTCTCGAATTTATTAGTTACAAGATTAAGTAATCTCCCATCCATTAAAGGTTTAGTAATAGGATCCGCGGATAATAACATTCCTATTTCTTCTTGAGTTATACTACATGTTTTATCTTTATAACTAGACAATCTGAAATTATTCATACTATTACTTAATTTTAGTATTAAATCTTTAAATGTAGAATTTTTTTGAATTTTATAATATATAGTATGACAAATCAGTGTAAAATCATTATAATCCTTAAATTTCTTAGTTAAAAAAGGTAAACCTTTTAAATATGGTAACAGATAATTATATAATATTCGATTATTCTCTATACCTATAAAAACCTGAGGTTTAGAATTAGCTGAAACCGATTTCGCATAGTTAACACTTATTAGCTGAGAACCCTCTAATTTAAATAAAGAATATTTGTCAAAACCTAATCTATAAACTAAATATTCCTTTATAGCTACAATAAGAGGTTCTTGATCTGAAACCATCTTTATTGTAAAACCTGGTATTAATCTAGATCTAACTAAATGAAAAGAACCTTCTCCCTCAATTAAACCCAATAACCAGTGGTCTGTAATTTGAATTTTAGATGAAAACCATAATTCCTGGGTACTGAACACACCTTCCGTAGTAACAATAGGCTTAAAGAAACTCGTTCTTTGTTTATTCATACCCTTTTTAATCTTTAATAATTCACCAATTATTTCGGGTGTAATAGCTACATTATCTCTGTTAAAGTACAAATAATAAGCTTTAACAAAATCAGAAAAATCTAAAAACTTAACTCCTTTTAAAGGATTTTCAATTATAATTCTTATTAATTTTAATAATTCAGATTGTTTATTAACTCTCAATGTACATAAATTTCTATCAGATTTGGTGTCTGTTGTAACCACACCTATACCTAATAATTTAGATATATTTTTTAAAACATCTAAATCATCTATGTGTAGATTTATAATAAACATGAAAGAAAATTTAGTTATTGCACCATTTTTATTTTTTAATGGATTAATTTGGAAAGATCCCTCACCGTCTATAAACCCTGATAATCATTGATAAAACAAAGGAAGATTATTCTCATAAAAAGAAAGGTTGCTTTTCAAAATACTTTCTATATCTGAAGTATATAAACTTTTAATCCTATTGTGTGTAAAACAATCATTTAAAAAGTTACTGCTACTACTAAAAAACCTATTCAATAATAACCCTAATGTACCTTTATTAATTTTTTTTTCCATTTTTTATATTTAATTTCAATTTATTTACAAATATAGCCCCCTACCTAGGCCGCAAGTGAAAAGTATAACTCTAAGTCTTATGGGAACTTGAGCACTACATTCAAGGTTTGTATGTTACGCCGACTATTAACTATCAATAACCTTTAATCAATTATCTATAATTAATTACTAATAAATATATCTTATTGGTAAAATTACTAATAATAACTTAAATTATTAATTATTATAAAGAATAATCTATATTGTTCATAAATACAAAGCTTCTGGCTCTATATTATCAAGTGATACATTGCCTCCCCTCTACTGTAATGGGTAGGAAAAAAAAGAAACCTAAATCCTAGGGTGGAATGGTTTAGGACTAGCTGATTTAGGTGTCTTGTGTGTGTGTTTACCTATATTAAATAAGTAAGCTATTTTGCTGATCACATATCCCTATTACTCTTAAAGGTAAAAGAAATATGCTAACCAGGCCCAATAGATTATAAGATAGATATAATTTAGAGTAGTGATTTATTGAATTAGTACTCTATTCCTCAAAATCTCCGGATTCTTACAAATAAAGCCTATAAATATAAACTCTCGTTTACTTCGTAATAGTATATTACGTATATTTTAGAAATATCTTAAGGTAAGCCTCGCGCTTATATGCTTTCAGCACTTATCTTGGACTAACTTAGCTTTCCTGCCGTGCCTATACTATTGTAATATAGCAGGTATTGCTATACTCACTTATCTACCTGAGTGAAAGTAGTATCCCTGTATAAAACGTACTAACACTTATACATTAATTAATATCGGGCATATAAACAACAGGTAAACCATAGGTTAATAAAGTGTACCCTGGTATTACCCAGAATAACTTAATTCCCCACATTCCTTTCGTACTAGGTTACTCCTTATTCTATTCTAATTCCCTCTAGAAGATAGAAACCATACTGTCTCACGACGTATTTAACCCAGCTCATGTAACTTTTTAATCGACGAACAGTCGTACCCTACCGAGGTCCTGCATCCCAGAGGAGAAGTTAAGCCGACATCGAGGTGCCAAACCGCGCACTCATTATGTACACTCTTGCGCAAATTAGCCTGTTCAATTTGTTATCTTAATTTTCCATTTTTTACAAAATGGTTCAGACTATGTATTCACTTTTTATTATATATATTACGCCTACAATGCTTTCTTGAAAACCTATCTATATTTTTGGTGCACTCATATTTCATAAGCGCTACCTTAAAAATTTCTTCCTTTATTTATTCCTGCTTTTAATTTATATATCTCATCTAAACCATATGTAGTTAAATGATTTTTATTTAGGCGCAAGCTCTTATTTTCGCTATTTTACATCAATCCTCAAAATCTTGTAATTTAACACCCAAAAATTTATAGTTACTAAAAAACGGAATAATCTTCTCATCAATTATCTGAAAATTTTGTAACAACAAAATCCAATCAAGTAAATTGAGATTTATTCTTATTATTTATATAACCACAACCAAAATAAGATATTAGACTATTCATTAAAATTTCATCACCCCTCCGGCCTAGGACCAGGTCGTTAGGCCTGGGCCGAAAGAGAGTATATTGAGTTATTGAAAACACTAATTGAATTTATACACCTAATTTTGTATTAGGCCGCTTCAACACATTAATAAAAAAAAACACCCTTCTCCTGAAGTAAAACTTACTAATCAATAAGGATCTATCGTTTTGCTCTTATTAAACGCAGTATAAAAGGAATTATATCAGGAAAAGCTTTTTTTTAACTATCAGATAACCCTAAATTTAATGAAGCTTTTAAAGATAAAATCTTTCTTAAACCCTCCTTAAATAATTTTTATTTTTAACTATATCAAAAGCAAGTTTAAATAGTAAGTAATCCTTATATTTTTGAGTCAATAAAGGAGGATACTGATAAAAATGATTTATAACTAGTTCCCTCCCCCGACGCAAGCTCGGGGGAACTCCCCTCCGGGAAGTTCTAATTCTTTTATAGATTCAATTTGTAGGCGCAAGCTCTGAATAGAATTTTCACTAGGTTGATAAATTTTACCCGCACCAAAAAAATTTACTATTTGTTCTAATATAGCTATATCTTTTTTATTTAGGCGCAAGCTCTGAATTTGAAAACGTAATTTAACCACTCAACCACTTTTACTTTAATTATTTTTAGCTAAGGTAATTAAAAAGCAACCTTCAGCATCAACAAACCCAGTAACAGTTCTAGGATATAGTCGTTCTCCTAGTCAAATTATTTAAAGATTTTTTCACCGTATTATAACTAGAAGCCATAGTAGAATAAGACTTACCGGCCATCCATCCTTTCACAGCAAAAGCACCAACTCTTCGTTTAGATGAAAAAATAGAATAACCAACGTTAGGGTTAATGTGACCTCTATATTTTCGTATAGATAATCCTTTATAAGAAGAGTCGATATTTTTTAAACCTCCTTTCCAACGTAATCTATAAACACTACGATCCGCTCTATAACGCGGAGTTAATCTACCTTTAACTTCCATTCTAATCCCAGCCATATTCTTGTATTTAATACCATTAAATACGATATTATTCAAATTGGCCTTAACTCGTGGTAAGAATTCATCATTAACAACACTAGTATATAATTTAGTTAACAATTTATCTAAATTAAGTTTACTAGTTAATATATCTTTCAGATTAAGAGTTCTATATTTATTTTCAACTAAATTTAAATTTACTTTTTTAACGATTCTACCTTTTTCATGAATTCTATTTACTCTAGGTAACTTAGCTTTATTTAACATAATATTCATTATTTTTAGAACTTTCGTATTTCTCTTTTTAATTTTTTTTGTAGATATTTCAGTGAACAAATCAGTATTAAATACTATATTTTTCAAATTCACAATATTAAATTCTATTTGTTTATTATAAATTTTGCTTATAACATTACTTAATCTATATAAAAATTTTTCTTCAAATTTATACTTATTAAGATTTAGTTTAAATTTATATTTTCGAAGAAGACGAAATTCTCTTTTAAGTAAGATTTTTACCCATTTATTTGTTTCTTTCTTCGCCTTAATTTTACTTGTTTTTAATGCAGAGAAATAAGCATAATAATCTTTAAGTACATTTCCATCTTTCATTATGAGGGATATCATATTAAATTTAAAAAAAATTTTTTCTATTTTTTTTAAAAATCCCTTGCAATACACACGTACATTTCCTCATCTTAATTCTAATTTTATTCGACCATTCCTACGGGTTTTGCTTTTGAATATTTTTTTTTTTCTAAAAATAAAATGACCGCGTGTTTTAAGTAAACAAAGTAACTGTTTAGTTAAATTACTTAAAATTTTGATTTTTTTTAATAAAGCAATCTTTTCTCTATTAAAAGTATAGAGAGTTATAATAGCCTTAGAATTAGTATGTTTAATTTCCGGTCTAGCAAAAAAAATTTTATTAAATGATAAACGTCTTTTTCTAGTAAGAATATGTTTGTATTTAAGAAATTTATGATTAAAATATGTATCAAAATAAACTTTTATTATTTTAACAATATTGATATCGTATAGAGGAAAATTTTTTATTAAATTACTATTATAATGATAAACACTATTTCTTCACTCTTTTGCTCATGCAGGAAAATATTGTATATCCCCTACATCACTTATTATTTCATTAAAGGGTCTTAATTTCAAATTATTTTTCACGTTTTGCTTAAAAATATTTGGAATAATCATATCTTTTATCGTGGATTCTTCGACCCCTTTCGAAGAATTAATTAAATTGGACTGCGTAGAAGCTTTTTTGATTAAATTTTGATTTTTTTTCATTTTATTCTTCACTATAGTAATAATTTTTATTAATTTTGTTAAGAAATTTATCTTTATCATGACAGGGCGGGCTTGTTATGCGAAGCCATCCCCTAATTTATTAGGCTGCTCACGAAGACGAAGTATGCATGATAAACTACTCCACCCCTCCTTCATAATTAATTAGGCTGCTCACGAAGACGGAGTATGCATGCTTGCGACCGAAGTTGCCGAACATAGTTATGAAAGGGTAATGGAATATATGCTAGCTCTTGCCCACAGCTGCATACAAAGTGTGCATCGCAGGCTAATTTAGCCATATCAAGTAGTCGCACGTATTCTTCTTACTAGCCTAAATAAACTACTGCGCCAAAAAAGTTGGTTTTCAGGAGTAAATTTTCTTATTTTTAATTATATATAATAAAAAGTGCTGGGTTTCTAGATAAGAATTATTGTTAGTTTTACTCACCTATTAGTCGTTGAACGTTTTTATCTTAATTTTTACTAAATAAGATAAATTTCGCTTCAAATTTACGTGTATCTAAGATTGGCTTTTATGACGAAGTCGTGTAAGAACACTTATATAAAAATATATATTATCACTCCCTTAAGAGCGAGTATCTATCTCTAAGGACCCTAAAAAAATCCCTTAAGGATCGTATACCTCCGTATTAGTAGCCAATCTTGATGAGAAGTAATTTTTGAAATTAACCCAATTAAATTATTAATAATTTTCTTGCTTACAATTTTTCTTACCTTACCTATATTCCTATTTATTATATCTTTCTATTTACACCTACACCTTCAGGAAGTTTTATATTTTTTTACTAACGAGGCACACCAGTATCAGTACAAAACAGTGAAAAAAAAATATAAAAGAGTCGTCCGGAACAAATTATGGGTAAGCCACATAATTTATTTAGGCAGCTAGATGACCATTCCCCCCTAAAAATCTCAAGCGGTTGGTCTCGCTATGAAACTACTATCCCCCACGCACGCTACACAGCAGTAAGATAAGAAGAGAAGATTAAATAATAATATAACTTTAATATAGGGTGAAGGCTCGTATAAATAGCTATATATATATTCACTATTATTCTAATTAAGCAAAAAAATAAATTAAAGGACAAACATCCCTAGCGTAGCTTTTCCAATAATCCAAGACCTTTCCTTAATGTGTCTTGTGATCCTATGCCCCGCTTACGCGACTGTAAGATTTGTTGTGAATCAAACAGTAAAGCAAGATTAAGCCGTTAAACTTGGTAAATAGTTAACATTATTATTAAAAACACTGCTAAGTATTAATTAATAACTATAAAAAGCACTATATTACTCCAAATGCCAGCGTTGCTCTACCCTTGTCCTAGGGCATTGCCCTAGACGCAGACATACAAGCAGCAATATCATTATTAAAGTACTTTTTTTTCACTAAAGCTAATTTCACTATAGCTAAAATCTTACCCTTTCAATAATATGTACGCCTTTCCGTGTCGTACTAGCAAACGATTACATACAACTTAGTTATATAATACATGCAAACAAAAATTATTTTTTTTTACCCCCCCTTAAGGCTAAACTCTAGCTTTAAGGGGTAAAATATACCAAAAATTAATAGCTGCGTATCCCTACGAAGTATACTTGCGCCGAGATTCGTGATTAAAAAACTAAAACACAATTTTTCGCAACCAACATCACAATCCTTAGACACTCCCATCTACTCTTTATGGGGTCTGTGCCCCGCATAACAACGAGATGTAGACAAATAAAACATATTTACTTGTTTCATCTATCTTCCATTATCCCCCCCAGAGCTTGCGGCAGGGATAAGGGAAAGGAGCATATAAACCCTTCATTTGCTTAAAGGGCCATTAAAGTTGTTAAATAAAATTAAGATAGCCATAACCTCCAGGTTACAAGAATGCTACCTGATCCTACTAAAACTTTAATATTACCTATCTCCTTGCGAGAGCTAGCACCAATTTTTTGTGCTACGGTGGCGTAGCCGCCGCCTATAACTAACTATCGTATCTCGTCCGACTGTACATTTGGACAGACATTTCAGCCTAACCCTGGCGAACCAGTCTGTAGCGACATTTACAACTGCCGACGGTCTTGAACTAGGTTTTGTTCTTTAACCGTTTTCACCTAATTTTTCTAAAGCGAACTAAGAATTATTCAGTTGTAACTTTGTCTAATTCCCTTAAAATAGCACTGTAAACCATAATTAATTATACTTTATTTAATCTTAATCGACACATTAGTCTTTTGTAAGCTAACGTTCACAAAAGACTTTTACTCTCCTTACAATATATCTGTTAATTTCCACACCATTTGAGTTAGCAGGAAGAGATTTGAATAGTTTACTTAAAACATCACTATTTATACCTAATATATCCGAAGTTTCTTTTAAACTACCTACAACTAGTTCTTTAGCATTTGGCTTAATAATAAGATAAACTACACTATTATTAAAAATACCCCCCATATCCAAAGAAGAATTATCCTCTAATATATCAAGGTCTAAAGATAAATTTGGCTGAATAGCCGAATTACCTAAATTTTTTAAAATAGTAAGCTCATCATAAGTTAAAGCCGTCTCCTTAGAACTTGCTTTATAGGTAGATAATCTAAAGTCATTCATACCAGACGAAACCTTTAAGATTAAATCCTTTATTTTATTATCCTGCAGATGCCCTCCTACGTATAATACATTACATATAAGAAAAAAATCCATAAAGTCATGTCTTTTTTTAGATATGAAAGGCATACTTTTTAAGAAAGGAAGAATGTAATTACGTAATAGAGGGACATTACGAATTTCTAAACTTACTGTTGGCTTAGAATTACCCTTAGCTTTCATCTCAAAAATTCCAATAAGAGAGGAATTATTTAATTTCCATAATGAAAATCTATTAAAACCTAAATTACTTATAAGATATTTTCTTATTTCCACTAAAAGAGGTTTCTGAGCTACAGTAAACAATATTTGAAAATTAGGTCTTAATTTACTTTTAGCTATACTAAATGAACCTTCACCTTCAATCAATCCAAGTAGTCAATATTTGGTAATGTTTATCTTATGATCCTTAGGCAAACTAAAATCAACACGACCTTTATTCATACCTTGTTTAAGTTTAAGAATACTGCTAATTAAATTATCATCCAATGTACCGCTACGATTAAAATAAATTAAAAAAGCTTCTTTGAAGTCTATATAGTCTAATAACTTAATACCGTTAAAAATATAACGATCAAAAATATTAATTAAAGTACGAAGACCTTCTTCATTACCTACTATAAAACTACAAGAATTACTTTTTTCTCTTGCATAAACATTACCTACACCTAAAGTACCACATATGAATCTTAAAAGCTTGATATCATCTATATGAAGATGGATTTCAAATTCAAAATAAAAACTATGTAATTTACCATTTCGGTTTTTAGGTTTTATTTTAAAGCAAGACTCAGCCTCTGAAAATCCTACAAACCATTGAAAAAATTTATCTGTATTATTATTCCAAAAAACAACATTTTGATCTATCGCATCTATATGATTACTTCTTGAAAACTGACAGCAAGATGTGCGTAGCATACTGGATATTAAAAAACTAGAGCTTGCGCCCTGAAAATTTGTAATTTTAGTTAACATTTATATTTTTTTTTTATAATTTAATTATTTAAAATGCGATTTAGAAATATTATAGTTCACTATCTAAGTTTTATTTATTACATTGTAAACCATATAACCTTATATATAAATTATACTTTCGTTATATCAGTTTAATTTTATACATAGTATATGCTAAACCAACTTGACCTGCCAATCAAAAAAATTACCTCACCAGCCCTTATGAAAATGAGTCTGTAGAGACTATAACCTTTGAGCTTAATAAAAAGGTAAAATTAAAATAGAAGGATTCTCTCTTATACAAGTTTTGATGCTAAATAAAATTAGATCTATGGAAGACTATATATTTTAAGTATAATTAATTTAGTCCTACCCTATACAGGGGCCAATACTATCACTTTAGAGTTGGATTATAACCAACACAGCTTAAAAATTAAAAAACTGTCTCCTAGCAAATGTTCTCTCTTTTTTATAAGAACTTCTCTTAGCAATTCTAAGTATTTTTCCCGGGTTGGGTTTATCTCTTTCATTTTCTTAGTCATCTAAGTAACGTCCCCCTTCTTTTATCCCTTCTCATAAATCATAGAGTCTGATGTTTATAATATATAAACCGTCAAGTTAAACATAATTTCACCTAAACCTTCTTTCTAAAACGCCTGAAGAGATAACTTAAGATCCTTTTACATTTAACTGACAACAATATAAGGTATTTCACTTATATCATTAGACAATATACATAATATTCCATAATAATACAATAAGCAAATAAAGGTATTTCACTTTTATACTATCGATTACCTTATCTTCTCAAATTTGCTGTTATTATACTCAATAATTAGTAACAGTAAAGCTGCATAGGGTCTTCTCGTCTAACTAGAGGTAAACTGTATCTGCACAGTTATTCCAATTTCACAGAGTCAATCATAGAGACAGCTGTTGTATCGTTACACCATTCATGCAAAGACCGCATTTAACGGCCAAGGTATTCCGCTACCTTAGGCAACGGGCAAGATATCACTATCCCTTGTTACCATCTTAAAAAGTAACAAGTGCCCGCTGGACCAAATCATCAATCTAAATAGATTGTTTAGCGTATGGTCTCTGAGGATTTTAGAAAAGTTTAAGCTCTCTATTAATGAGTAAGTTAGTGGTTCCTTACTTATTGGTTAGGATCATTTATATAATCCAAGATTTCCCCCAATGTTCTTTTTCTTTGTTTTCCCTTACCTTCAGGATTATAAGTATAAACCAATTTAATTAATTCTATAAGGTCTTCTTTGCTAGTTGCTTTACGATGATTCTCATCTAATTTATTAATAACATAGCTGAAAGTATCAAAAATTTCAGATTTGTATTTACTTGAATATACTGCAACGTATTTAGCAAAGAAAGGTAACACATATTTTTTCAAATTTTTAGTACCTTTCAAAGAATAGACTAAAACATTAGCGGATCCGGATTTTTTGGTTACTGTTCCTTTATTCCCAAAAAGGATCTTGAACGAATGAAGTATTTCCATACCATTTGTATGTTGTACAACATTAAACTCAGGTTGTAAGGCAACTCTATTTGTCAACTCAGTATTCTTCACTATAGATATTACTAAAGCTCCTTCTCCCTCCATAAAACCTCCTAATCAATATTTGTAGTTCTCATCCTGAACTAACTTTTCTAATCTTTCCTGCTGATTGAATTCTAGATTACCTGTATTATTCGCCGACACCGTTAGACCAATTGACCCCTCTGATAAAAGGGGTGAACTGGTATGTAAACTTTTACCGTGTAAGCTAGCGAAAGTACCGCCAAATTTATTGCTAACTAATCCATTTTTTGTAATACAACCCCGGATTAAATTTAATAAAGGTTGTATCTTTAGTGTTCTTATATTTAATATTTTCATTTTCTATTTATAAATACTTATATTAGAGCTTGCGCCCAAAAATAGAGATCGTTAAACCAACGAACTAGCGTAGAAAAATTGGCACGGCAATGAACTTCTACAATGTAAACTCTATTGTGTGCTATACACACTTAAAATTAAAAATTTAATTGTTAGTCCGTTAAAACGTTAAACCATATACTAGAAATTGTTACTGGAAAAAAAAGAATGGAATAATTTGCAATAAAGCTAAAGTATGGTACTTTAGCTAGCTCTGGAAGCAAAAATAATACAGTGTAATTCAAAAATTTGTTCCAGCATATAGCTAAATTTAATGAGGGCCCTAAGAAAGCCTGACCCTCAGTTATAAGGCCGCCATTAGCCGGGGTTTCCTTCTACACCAAACCTACGACAGTCTAGTTATTTCCGTTAACCAGCCGGCACCGGGCAGGTATCACACTCAGTACTTAGATTTATCATCTTTTTGCAGAGTGCTGTGTTTTAATTAAACAGTCGTACAACATCCTTTTATGCTTCTTCCTTTTTACTTGTATTAATCAAGACTAATGAGCCTACCTTTTCCCGAAGTTTTGGTATCAATTTGCCGAGTTCCTTTCGTCCACAAATTTAATCCTGTGTGCTTATTTAATATTCGCCAACAGGACAAGGCTAATGTGGTACCTTTAATTTTAACATTTATAAAATTTAAACTGCTTATAAACCAACTATCACTGTTATCTTAATAGCTTATCTTACATAAAGATTAATCTTCTATTAGGGTGGACAGAGCCGTCGTACGCTTAAAATTCATACCTAACTTAATAGATCTGATTTTTTCGAGTCCATCTTTAGTAAGATGCTCCTTATTCTGCATTAATTCTGCTACTTTACATCAGTCTTGGTATTCTTTTAACTTTGCTCCTTTTAAGGGATGTGCCAAAAAAAAAGGTATTACTTTGTTAGTAATATCTCCAAGACCTGTTATCATAAAGTCCTGTACTCCTCCTTTAGAGGATTGATTATAAACTTTACCACAACCAAAAATGTTTGAAAATAATGCAAGTATTTCATTGTTTCTTTTATCTTGAGTTATTTTAAATACTAATTTAACTCCTTCACCTAACACACTATCTTTTCTCTTATATATATTAACGAAGAAACAACCTTCTCCTTCTACAAACCCGCTTACTCAATTTGAGTCATAAATTTCTACATTTCTTACTAAAGATCTTTCAACGGGTTCTACATTAATAAATTTAGATAGTAAATTTTCAGATAGTACACCAAAATTCATTGCTGCTTTTATATTGACTATTTTACCTAATCCTTCTATAGTCCGATGCTTTTGTTCTATCATTAAATCAATAACTTCTTTGAATAATGCACAATCTGTACGTTTTTGTGTAATTAAAGGATACTTTGATAAATGATCTAATATTAACAACAGATCTTTTATCTGGGTAACTTGATAATAATATACACCATCTTTACGTGCGATAACCTTACCTACACCAAAATAATTAAGGATTAAATCTAAAAGAGCTTTATCCTTTTCGTGCAAAGAAATTTGGAAAATTACTCTCACACTATGACCAACTTTTAGATTTTTATCCTCAACAACAGAAACATGAAAACAGCCCTCTGCGTCTATAAATCCAGAAATAAAACTGGGATTAATTAAATTTGAATTGAATATTTTTGTAGCTTTTTATAAATTTATTGAGTCACTAAGTGGGAGCCAAGATAATAGGTAACTCCATAAAAAGAAAATTACTCTTTCAAATGACCGTGTACTTTACTACATTATCCTTTGAACCTTGTTTAAGTTCAATTAAACACAGATACAACGAAAGGCCTTTTATCTCTCACTGTATCCCTCATTTAAATCCTTCATTCTTACTGTTAACTTGATAAATAAGATACGGAGTATAAATGGGAGAAAATCTTGTGAATCTTTCATGTTTAGGGGCGGACAATCGATAAGTATAATTTTTTTTTTATTTCATATTTATTATCCAAGGTTTAACTTTAAAGACTCCCAGACCTATAGGTTTTTACTAATTAGCCCTTCGGAGCAGTAACAAAGGGGTGCTAACCCAACTTGCACTACTTGGTTGCACGACAACCCGCCGTCTGAACAAAAATTAGAAACACCTAAGGCGGTAGTGTTTGATTGCAAATAGAAAAACCAATATTACAGAAATAATAACTGGAACTTTTATAAATGTTAAAAACCAAGTTTCCTTGATGACTAGAGTACACCTTACAATACTTCAAGTATTGAAGAACCGTCTACTCGTTGCTCTTTTACAGCAGAGTAAATATTAACTACTACTGATTTAGATCCGCGATTATCCATTTCTATTACTAGAATTTCTAATGATTTTACCATACCCTGAAGTATTAGTTAGGCCAGTAGTAAAGTTTTCTTTACTACCTTGGTTATTAGAACTTTAGGATTTTCCCGGAGTTTGGCTCTTTATCACAATGCGAGGAGAGCCAACCCCCCCCCAACTTTATGATTGTTATCTCTTACGCCTTCGTATTCTCTACTAGCTTCCTTGTGTGGTAGTCTCCAGGTACGGTATCTATCTGCTCTATTTCCGATCCCCTCATCTATTTAGTTTATTAAGAATCGTACAATCTTCTCATCTACTTAGTTTGTTGAAGAAACCAGTTACCCTTACTTTTATTTAAGGTTCCTGGACAAAAATAGGAATTACTTTTTTCCAGCACACTTTACACTTAATAATCATAGACAAAGTGTTGTTTTTAGTAATTATCTCATCGTATTAACCTTCAGGTTATAAACTTAGAGGCCGTTTGACTGGTAACCTTAAGCTTTAGGCGAGTTCTGAATATAGTTTCTTTTCCTCATCTTTTTAGTTTGTCGGAATTTACTCCCCAATAATATTAGATCTTTTCGTTACTCATGTCACCATTATCAATTGAGTTTATTATTATTATGATTTAAAAAATTCAAAATCTAATATAACCCAACGTTCTGCTACCCCTGCATTAACCCTATATTATTAATAAATTTTAGACCCATCGATCCACCACTTCTGGCTGCAAATCCTGCATGCGTTCTGGCTCTGTAATTTTTTTATTATTTTAATTTAACCTTTCGGTCCAGACCCTAAAGGCAGGCCTCCGCAGACTTTAGGTCTGCTGGTGAAACCGCCTGGATAAGTAATAAAAAAAGTATCGAAGGTAGTGTTAAAAATCCCATATTAAATAAAGTATATAGTGTTAAATGAGGACAAAGTTTCGGTATATTGTTTAGATCCGTTAAATTGTCGATGCCTTTAAAGATTTAACAAGCGCTCTGTTACGAGGTCTTCAAATTATGGCTGCTTCTAAGCCCATCTCCTTGTCGACTCAATAAAAAACCTTCTTGTTTTTCACTGAACAATAATTTTGGAACCTTAACTTTTGTTCTGGGCTGTTTCCCTTTTGACATACACAAAGAATCTTTACCCTTACTAAATATAAATAAGGCAAAGATATTTCTCCCTAAATAGTTAACAATAATATTAATACTATAAACTATCCATTTAGACAACAGGCTATTTATTCACATGAATAGATATCCTGGTTTCGTATTACCGAAACTAAAGTAATTTTTATTTTTATTTTTAGGCGCAAGCTCTGATATTAGGTAAACACCTTTAACAGGTTTACCTCTTTTAATTGCATTATATACAGCTTGCCTTGAAACACCTAAAAAAGCTCCTGCTTCTGTCTGATTAGTAAAATATTTTACTTCCTTAGTTTCAGTATTAAAAACAGTAACTGATACTCCCTCACGCTCAATAGTCTTAGCTCTAATATTACCTAAAGCTTCAATTGTAAGAGGATTATTTTTTTTATATTTTGTAGTAGCAAGAGACAATTTATCTCTTGTTTCTTGACTAACATTCTTTCCTGTATGAATAGAAGACAATAATTCTTTATGTTCTTCGGATATCTTTTTTAATTTAAACTTTGCAATATTTTCTTCACTGTGCTTATAACCTAACAAAGAATAAGCATGTTTCAATATATTATACTCAGGTTTAAGTAAATCAAGATAGTATTGTTCTCTTTCAATTAATATATCTTTAGAGCAATACTCTAGAATCTCTAGAGTAAAATTATTATGTTCATATTTTAACAGAGCAAGATGTATTGGTCTAGAATTTCTTATTAACTCGCTTTCATTATAATAATCACCTATTCTCTTTGCTAAATTAGCCCCACTACCTACATATGTATTTTCATTTAGGTTATTTATTCAACGATAAATACCAGATTTATTTCTATTTTCAGTTAAAATGGTCATTTTTAAAGCTTCCGCGTTATCATATTTCTTTACTGGAGAAATGTTATTAATTATATTTAAATTCATGTTGTTTTTTGTGACTTTTTTGTTTTGATGTTTTTTAGTTTAATGCCGACAGCTTAGTGTTTGTCTCATACCAAACGTGGGTCATATAAGAATATTGTTCTTAAGCAAAAAAAAGGAACTTACTATAAATTGCCAATAAAAAAGTTTAGATTTAATATACTAAGCTAACTGTGATTGCGCCTCAAAATAAAAATTACTTTACTGCCATTGCATTCTTTCGAATGAGGCTTGACTATATCTTAAGCTTACGCCAACCCACATTTAGTCGATGAACTGCACACCTAAAATTTATACGAGAAGATTTTCAGATTATTATGAGTCGAACATAATTCTACCGCAAAAGGTACGCTCTCGTTTTGTTTTTTTTTTTAGGTGCTTGGCTGCAGATTACCCATTCTATAACTATAAATCAATCTTTATTTTACTATACCGCGAGTTATTACCTGCGCCCCAAGTTATATTACTATACTTGGTTAGTTAAGATTGCTTTAGGGCTTTCCTGCAATTTGAAGGTTTATAGCAGAAGGTTCACTTCTACAAAAAGGCTGCATATCAACCTTATCATTCTATGTCTGATCATTCAAGATCCATATAAGCCATTCCGAGTCTACATACTCACCGATAAAGCTTTCTACGGCCCCCCGATATGTACCAGCGAACAATGTATTTTCATATCCAAATGAATATGAAATATGTACATCTGGTCTGAGATTAAATTCTGTACCTGCTATAATGTTACTTAAATTGCCTACTATTATAGGTTTCGCAGAAACAAATCTACTTCTTCTACCCATAAGGTAAAGCTGAAGTCCTTCTCCCTAAATAAAAAAATATCCCATAGATACTTAATTATCCATTTAGCAAATAATAAATACTACTTAGCTTTAATCATGTAAATCTTTTGTATTAATTTACCGTTTTTTAAAGCTCTAGTCACAGCCGTTCTACTTACATTAATGTACTTAGCTGCGCTAGTGAAACTATCAAAAGATAGTTTTTCATTGGTTTCGATGTTTAAAACATCGACTTTTACACCTATAAGGTCGCTAGCTGACTTCGAAATCTTTGCACGTGTTTCTTCTGAAAGTTTTAGACCTTTACGTTTTTCAGAGATTTTTTCTCTAACTTCTTCAGTTAAAATTCTTCCAGTAGCTGCAATAGATAAGTTGTTTCTAGCTTCCTCACTAAGTGTACGTTTTTTAAAAACCTTTAAGGTTTCTTCTGTATGTTTATAACCTAAGGTTGAACCAGCTAATACTAGCACATTATAATCAGGATCTAATAAATCTAAGTAATACTGTTCTTTATTTATAATTTCACCTTTGTCGGCTATATTGATAAATTCTAATATAGCTAAAGAAAAATTATTGTATCCATATTTTAAGATAGCATTGTGAATAGGTGTTTTACGCATAGTTAAATGCTTAAGACTATAATATTTATAAAATCTTTCGGTTAGATTCACAGAACTACCTAGATAAATTTTATCATTAATATTATTTATTCAACAATAAATACCTGATTTATTTCTACTATCTTTTAGTATTTTTACTTTATCTATATCACAATTATTATAAATAATTATGGGTGTAATATTTAATTGTTTTATTTTTTTCGGCGCAAGCTCTTATTAATTTTTTGCGTAAGCGCGCCCGACTTCCTCTTAATCTAAATTTGTAATGTAGTATTTATTATTCTGTATCCTTTCGGATAAGGTTTGACTATATCTTAAGCTTGCGCCAACCAACATTTAGTCGATGAACTGCACACCCTTACTGAATTTACAGCAGTAGGTGCTTGGCTGCGGATTACCCATTTAACTTGCGTTAATCAATCTATATTTTACCATACCACGAGTCATTATCTGTGCCACAAACATGTTACCACATCTGCTTGGTTTAAATTGCTTTAGGGCTTTCCCGTCATTTTGATGGTTTATTGCAGAAAGTTCATTTCTACATACTGGCCATTTAAAGACTGCTTACATCTTTTTCTTTACCAGCTATCCTAGTCAGAATTGTCTTTCACTAAGCTTACCACAGTTCATCGGATATTTTTGCAACAATAACCCGTTCGAGCCTTTATAGCCCTGACTATAGTAAGATCACTAGGCTTCGGGTCTAACTTTAGACACTTATTATTTTCTCTTACATTATCATCGTTTTAACTACGCGCGAACTGCTTTCACTGAGATCCACCTTAGTAGACCCCTAGATTACTTTAACCATCCTTGAATAAAAAAGGTATTATTCTTCAATATATCGTAGGACTTAATAACCTTAGTGCCCACCTCACACTTCCCGTAGGAATACACCCTTCGTTAGCTCACCAAATAGTGGGCAGAAGCAGACAAGTGGACTATCTAATCTTCCCGCCTCGCCGGAAGATTGACACCAGTCATGGAGCTCAGTTTGACGAGGTACTACTCACAGTTTTTCGCTCGCATCTAATGTTAACTTGGTGACCCATTATGCAAAAGGTACGCTCTCGTTTTAGAAAAACAATTCGAGCTGCTTATAAAACTACTATTTCAATAATTCCCTTACGGTACTTATTCTCTGATGCTCATGTATTATATTTAGCCTTTGAGGTAGGTTCCCCAAGTTCAAACAGTTTTTAGACCATTCTAATTGTTTATCGGCTATTTTATTTTCGTTCACACTACTCATAAAATCTCTTTTGATTTCTTTTCCTGAAGCTACTAGGATATTTCAATTCGCTTCGTTTATCAAGTAATTTATCTTAGAGTTTATATGTATTTACATAAAATCATAAGCTACTCTTTAATACATGGCTTTATATCTCCATAATAATCTCTTTTCATACTAATAATAATAATTATATCCTTTTCATTTCTTACCTTATTATATAAGATTCTTCGGATTGCTAGGACTTGAACCTAGAATCTCTCTGGCCCTGACAGAGCGCCTTACCAATTCGGCAACGAATCCGTGATTGTTAACACAAGGATTATTAATCATTGTGTTAACAAAGTTTTAATCTTTTTGGGCGCAAGCTCTATTTAGATTATCTATAATTTTAGCATTAAAAAAATAATAATTTTTTCTAAATAATTTACCTGATTTTATATAATCACTTAATGTAGAAGAACATATATTATATGCTTTTACTACATCTTTTGAAAAAGCTAATATTTCGATTAATTCTAAATATGAATCATAAATTCATATTCTAGTGTCTTTTATTTCGAATTTATATATTAAATCATCATAGGATATACCTGTTTTATAAATATTACTCATAGTTGTATAACTACAACCAAAATAGTTTGCTGCACTAGTAAGAGTAGGAAATTCATTAATTAATTTACCTAATTTATCAAAAACTTTTACACTTACACCTTGATTTCTTAAAGATATTTTTAATTTAGTTTCGTCTGTCATAATTCTTGATGTAATACTTGTTGGTGATTTTGTTCATCTTTGTCCTTTTTTCTTTTTACTTATTTCTTTCTTAAAAGCATCAGTACGTTTTACACCTAAAAGCGAATGTGCTGTTTTACTTAAATTTAAAGAAGGATTAAGACTATCTATATAATACTGTTCTCTTTTTAATAATTTGTTTTTTATTATATTTTTGTCGGCGCAAGCTCTTATTTAGAGAAATCTAAATATTCTAAAACTCCAAACTTAAATTTATCTCAACCATACTTCAAAGTTGATCTATAAAAAATAGGAGATCCTATTTTTTGATATTCTTTTCTCTCTCATTTAACGGATAAAGTTCTATGCGATATCACACGACAGTTTAATTTAATACTAGAACCTACATAATAAGATACATTATCTTTTGATAGCTTTCCCATATAAATATATATTGCCGCCTCATTATATTTTAAAGGTTTTTTTAAATAACCTTCTTTATCAATTTCAATTCAATCTATTCCATTTAATATAATTTTATTTTTTTTCATATTATACAAAGATTTATTTTTATAAAAAGAGACGACATTCTCTAAAGATTTTTTATTAATTTTAAATTCAATTAAAATTTTGAATTTTAGACTAATACAGAAAGTATAGGATTCGAACCTATATATTAGGCGCAAGCTCTTAATATTATCTTATATTATACTTTTAGCCAGCTTACTTTCTTTTGCTGCTTATAAATAGATATATTATTTTATATCTATCTATAAGCAATAATTTATACCTTATTTGTACTATTTACCTTATTTATACTATTTATAATATTATATTACTTTTCAAAATAAAGTAAATAACGTTCCTTTCCCAGATAGTTAAATGCATTTAAACTATTAATATAAGTAGAATTAAAATTAAACATAGCCATCAGATAAGTAGATAATCTAAACTCTAACGGACTTAAAACATGACTTTTTTGACTACCCCCTCTACCTACTGAAGTTTGGAAACCTTCAATTCCACTAAATAATTTTTTTATTTCAATATAGTTAGAACTTCTTAAAATAAATAAAGAATTTTTATTATAATTTAAAAACTGATCTCTCTGGTTTTTCAGTAAAATATCAAATTCCCCTATATTTAATTTTCTAAAATAAAAGGGAGTTTTATCACTATTTAATAAACACATTTCAGAATTACCATCTATTAAAAACAAAATAAATTTATTAATGTTTAATAATTCTACATTCCTTTCAACATTACTTAAATTTATTTCTGTTTCTTCATTAACCATAAAAGCCTTTACTATTAAGGGCGTAACTTTTTCTTTGTAGGCGCAAGCTCTGAATTGTTTATAGTTAAAGCAAAGATTATATCTTTAGGGTATAATGTAAATTTCACATCCTTTTGCTCAATATAACCTTCGAAACGATTTAAAGCATCTGTACTATGAAACCTTACTCGGTGGTTTCATTATATTCACTTTGTTCATTACAATTTTTCTTTTCATTTTTTTTCATATAAACCTTAAAAAAAGAGACTATTTCTCTAAATCCGGCTGCGCTGTTTTCATGATCATAAAAATTACTAAAGCTCGGATATATTTATTATATACAATATAGGAACTGCCATAAAAATCCCAAGAAAGCCATTATAATAAAACTGCAATGGAAAACCTATAAAGAAACTAGGGATCGAACCTAGATCATATAATATAAAATATTATATTATATTACCAAATTACATAATTTCTTTTTATACCCTGGAAAATTTCCAGGGTATAAGTATAGTTATATTTGAATACTAAGATATTAAAAGTTAATAATAAGAGCTTGCGCCTAATATAAAAGAAACTAATAAGAGCTTGCGCCTAAATTTATCTTACAATAATGTACTTACTATTCCTAATATATCTTCTAATAATAAAGAAGATCTATAACGTTCACAATAAAAAATAATTTTATAATTTCTTACCTTTTCATCACTAGAATATAACGGTACCTTTTTTTGGATAATGTCGTTTTTTATAAAATAAGATTTTACTTCAAAACTAGATTTATCTGTAAATAAATCTAATCATTTACAATGAGTCTTACTATTAGCTACAACTTTATCCCCTAAAAGGATATCTTTATTATTACTAATAACAGTACTACTATCATTATTTTCTAAAATATTAACACTGTTTTCTAAGATATCAACATTATCACAAATACCACAAATACAATAACATATTAGTATTAATAAGATTAATACAATAAATAATCCGACCATAAATAATTTTTTATTATTTAAATTTTTCATTTGATTCATAAAACAAATTTAAAAAGAGAATTTATTCTCTTAAGTGATTCTCTCACTTTTTTCCACCTTTACATAAAATCCCTCTCTCCACTTACACCTGCTAAGCTGGCTCAAGGAGTGGAGAGGGGCCGTGGGCCAGAACAGGAACAGCTTCTGCTCTAGTTTATCTACCTACACTAATATATTTATCCACATAAATTCTGTTAGATCTGGATCTGTATCTACGAAAATCTTCTCTATTTGCCATAGTTTTATTATAATCTTTTTGAAGGTTCTCATCTAATTTATGAAATACACTTTTAAACTTTTCTTTATATGCAGAAAGTTTGCTAGTATTAACATCTCTAAAATTACCTGTACGTTGAACAGATACATTAGTATGAACACTACTAGATACATAATAGTATCCATTGTCTTCTATTTGAGATTTAGTAGGTTCAACAACAACTCTGTGGTTTGGTTCAACAACACCAGAGTTATTTGAATAATCGTAGTGAGAAGGGTGCCCTATACGAGGGTATTCACGAGAATTATACGTATAAACTCTATTCCCCTCCTCTATATCAAATTGTCTACCATCTAGCTCGTGAATTTCATTACTATCCAGTTCTATTCTATATCCTTGACCGGTAGTCACATAGTTAGGATTATAAGCTCTATAACGTATACCACCAAATTCATTTAATTCGGTGTCTACCTCATCTAAAAAAATAACATTTGTATATTTATAATACAAAAATTGTAACACTGAGATTATTAAATAAAACAATAATCTATTTTCTATAATTTGAAAAATTGCAAAGTTTAAAAACATAAAAATCATTTTGACTTGTAAGATAAAAATTTAAAAGGATACATAAAGTTTCCTATAGAAATTAAGCACTAATTTTTATTGTAAAGTAACTTAACCCCTAAAAAAAAGAGTACCTTTCTACTCAATATTTATATTAGTGCGGCGGCTAATTAAAAAAATTATGCCGCCGCGGTGAAACTAAACTGCGATCATTGATTAATACATAAATTTTTATTATAATACTGGCTCTATTACTATTATAACAGTATTAGTTCTAATTTTTGAGTAAACACCTTTAATAACATTTATAGGAAATGAAGCTATGTTGTTATCATACTCAAATCTAGTATAAAAACATTGTTTATTTTTAATGGTGATAATGTATTTTAACGAATATCCTTTAAAATTAGTATTAAGTAATTGAGTATTTACATATATATACGTACATATATATTGTAATATTTTAGATACAAAATCATCAGAAGATTCTATATTTACATTAAGATATGTAATAATTTTAGAATTTTTTAGATCAAATAATAAAATTCTCATTGTTTTTTTAAGAGCTTGCGCCTAAATAAAAGAGTACTAAACTACTCAAGCTTAAATAAATAAATATTTTGCTTATTATATCTAAGTCAGAACTTATAGGATTCGAACCTATATATTATATTATATAATATTATTACTTACGTAACGTTATATTATATCTTAAATTCTACACCATTGCAGTAAAGTTCTTCATACTAAATAGAAAATTATTTAAACATTGATTAATAATAATTATTATTCTTCTTATTATATTATGCAACAAGAATTATTATTATTCTTCTTAATATATTTTACAATAAGAATGTGGAAATATAAAAATAAAACAGCTAGTACTTATATATTAATAGCCTATTAGTCCTAACTATACCTAAGTTCTTACTACTAATTAATATTAAACTAATCTTCGAACATAACTATTCGCTCTCCCGGTGAAACCGAACGCGCCTAACCGCCTGGCTCTAATCCGTATAAAAATTCATTGTATAATCAGGAAAAAATGTTGATTAACCATTGGCTAGTTGCACTTTATAAATACAGTACAGCTATCATGTTAATTGTGAAAAATAAGGCTAGATAGAAAAATTAGCCTACTGGGCGCAGCGCCCATAAATTATGAAGCCACAAGCAAATATTATAAATTAAGCACTATAGGGAGGCATAGCCGCCTCCACAAACACTTTTGATGCTTAAGGACTAATAAAAAAAATACGAGTTATAAAAAAAAAAATACTTTTTTTATAGCCCTTTTTATTATGTCGACTGTATGCAACAAACCTTTATACTTAAAACAGAGAATATCCTCCTTATTTCACCCTAATCTTTATGCATAATAATTATCCCCCTTACCTAATGTTACAAGGTATAATCGATAATCACAGACTAGTAATAATATAAATATAAAACTAGCTTGATGCTTGCGCGACCATAAAAAATCATTACCTTTTGAGCAATCAGAAGATATCAGATTCGAACTGATGTGATTAATAATAACCAAATAAGACTCAAGCTTACCACCTTAAACCACTCGGTCAATCTTCTTTAATTTTTGCTAACCATGTGTAGCGTGATTGTTATATAAATCATATGCTATTGGTTTATTTAGTAGGCATACTTCGTGAGCAAGCAAGCTCGGTAGGAAACACATACTAAACACTACAATGCTTCACAATACAGCCTCTGCTACATAACTACGAATTAATTCGGAGTCTGCCTTATTTTTAAGTCTTTAACTATACTTAATAGGATTAAAGATGAATATTTTAATATTTAAGAGGGGTGTGAATAATGACGGCTTGCTTCGCAGCCGAAATAATATTAACCGTCTATATATCCTACTTAACCACACCCCTCTTTTTAGTTGTTCCGACGTAGTCGGAACTAGCAAGCTCATAAAAACCAAAAACCAACAAATAACGCTACGTACTAAGATTAAAAGAAAGTAAAACCACAATACACACGCCTACGTAATACAGAAAGCTTGCATAGTAAAAACCCAGACAACAAAGACTATAACACTCCCCATAAATAAAAATCCTATAAACCTTTTATACAAAGTAAAGTTCGCTACCTAGGAGTACTACTTCATTTTTCGTTATAAGCGGCACCAGGACTATTGGTATACCTTCCCTTATTCATTCCTGCCTTTAATTGACAAATCTGATCTAGCCCTTCCTGAGTAAGATGTCCCTTAACTTTCATGATTTCACTAGCCTTGGACCAGTCTTCGAAGTCCAAGGTTTTAATACCTAAGATTGCATTACTACGAAAGAGTGGTATTATTTTATCAACGTTATCGGTGAAATTCAATACTGAGAATTCCACCGCTTGACGTGTATTATTATTACGCAGATAAACCTTTCCACATTCTAGATAAGAAGCTAACCTTAAAAATAATCTCTCATCACGTAGGTGTTGAGACAATTGAAAACGTAACTGTGGAGTTTTCCCAAGTCTTCCCTCTTTTTTTAAACTTATCATAAAATTTCCCTCTCCTGATGTAAAACCTGCGACCCATTGAGGATTTAAGGGTAATTCTTCATTACCTAACTTGGCTTTATATTCAGCTGCTGCCTCTTCTTCTAAGTATGTAATGTTAAACTCTCTTCTTAGTTTATCACTTAAACCCAAATTTAGAGCAGACTTAAGCTTTATAATATATCTAACCCCTTCATATGTTTGATGCTCTTTACGCATCATCAATTGAACCACCTCCCTTCAAATTAAAAAATCCTGACGCTTTTTCGTCAGTAGTGGATATTTATCAAAATGTTCTATTATTATGGCCAATTCCCTCAGTGAAGATACCCTCAAGAAACATTTGTTTTTATCCAGCTGTATTCTTCCTACTTTACCTGAAGATGTAATCGAATTAGCTTTACTATCCTCAAAGCTAGCTTTTATAAGGTGCAATAATTCTACATCCTTAATGTTTAACCCTATTTGAAATTCTGCTTCAACTCCGATTTTTGCTCAGTTATTACTTTTACTTATATCCACGTCGGTATTATTGCTAGAAATACTCAAGGATCTCCGCCTGAGAATAGAAATACTGAAACAACTTTCTGCGTCACTAAATCCTGTTACAAATCAAGGGTGAAGTTTAGGCACTTCATCTAGTAAATCCGAACTAAACACTGCTACATTAGTCTGCGAAGAAGAATTTAAATTTATTTTTTTATCTTTTTTCATTTTAGTTGTTATTATTTTGTGCTGCATACAGCTTACTTAACCTATAGGTATGTAAGGTTAACGGATAAGCAAGTTAGCCTATCCCCCCTTACAATCGATGATTGCTAAAAAGTTAGCAATATGTTAGCAACATTGAACTGGTATAATCATAATACAAATTTACATTGAAGCCACTGGAAGAGTCCGCAACGGTAGGTAACTCATAAATTGCACATTATTCAGATTAAAGTCGAGAAAATATATAATATATTCCTGCTCTTTAAATAAAAAGAGTGTTTAATCAGAAGGGATTTTCTTCCTTCCTATATCGTCAATGACAGAGCCTTATTACACATTACTGACAACCTTCCGGGTTGCCTTGGTATAAAAGGTAGTAATCATTCTAGCCCAGACTTCTGACCTAGGCTCTCATTTATTAAAGGACCGATCTCATGTAATAATGTATTTAATCATATCAACCAAAAGGGAAGCATCCAGGGACTCCAACCTTCCTACACTAATACTAAAAACGAGATCTCAGGTATCCTACATAAAGATTAGGACTATTAGCCTGTTTTACATATTAAGCAGTCGTGAACTCCATGCCATCTGACCTAAGTTTTTAGTATGTAAGAAGGCCAGTCATCTTTAATTCAATCCACGCGCAAGCATACCCATATTGCTATTACTGCTTTTACTCGCATGCCCTGCATATGCAAGCTTACATTTAAATTTATTGTAATATATTGAGCTAATATTATTTGAAAAAGATACTAATTGAAAAAATACTCAATATATTTCTTATGTTGTTATACCGTTTCGAATATATTTGTGTAAACCTGCTTCCCTATCCCTACAAGGTAACGGGCGTGGCTACTTAATTCACCGGTAGATTCGAACGGATGTGATTAATAATAACCAAATAAGACTCAAGCTTACCACCTTAGACCACTCGGTCAATTCTCTTTAATTATGATGTGTACCTAACATATAACTAAGGTGTACATTAAGCAGCACTACGGATAATCCAAGCGTAATCCTAGTTTTCACTACATTATTTTACCACTCTCCACTTACGTACTGAAGAGACTCAATAAGTGGAGATAAACGGCTTTTTAAATCTTTTTTTTTATCCCCTAGAGATTCTTTTAGTTATTTTTCACATTAGAGCTTGTGTGCATATTTCGGGGCTGCTGGTGAAACCTGCCTGCTGCTCACGAAGACGAAGTTTGCATGCCTTCTGGCTTCGCCGAAAATTAACTAAAAGAATAAAAAATTACAAGGTTAGGGTCCTGATATTTTAGTACTGGGACGGAAGGTTAAAATTAAAATTTTAAAAAAGGGGAAAAATATACCTCCTGCGGAAACATAGTCATAATTCCTCAGCGACTCGAACGCTGATATTATTCTTATCAAAAATACACTTTAACCTGTTAAGTTAAGGAATCCTTTAATTACCTTTATACTAGTAATTATTAAGAAATAGGTGGCTCGAACACCCAACCTTCCGTGTGTAAAACGGTTGCTCTACCTATTGAGCTAATTTCTTTTTTATTTCTTAGTAACTTAGTTACTAAAAAATAAAAGTTGAACAAGCTTTCTCAAAAAAAAAATCTATATATTAACATATAATAAATACTCATTTTGGCTAAAATTTTCCTGGTACAATTATAAACAAATAGATATAGTTTATCATAAATTAATAACGGTTTAATGTAACAGGACTAGAAGGAAAAGTACTTCTTTTATAGATTAGTATTAATGTTCTTTTGTATTAGGGCATAACCCAATAAGACTCTTTTCAATTATTCCACTATTATTTCTCTAGCTAATTGTCTTTTATTTATAGATATAATAGTATTATAAACTATACTAAATAATAGTACGGTTAAAAATAAAACAGATACTACAGAGTTTTTACTTACAATAACCAAAACGCCGCAAAATATTGAAAATAAAGATATTATATTTAATATAATTACCATTCATTTTCTTTACTGCCTATAAACCCCTATCGATTTATAAGCAATAATAATTAAAAACTGAGCTAACAATATATTAGATAAAGGCTACGACTAGTCGAAATCGAATCAAGACTCTCTATTTAGAAAACAAATATATTACCTTTAAAGTATAGCCATGGTTGATTAAATGGCAAAGCTTTACCGCCCAAATAAAGCAAAAAAAAATAAAACTTGTAATTACTAATCACATATTGTTATTTGTATACAACCGAAATTTGATTAAATATCCGATTTTATTCATACAGCATACTTTAATCTAAACTGAAATAAATAAACGTTCTTGATTCATTATAGCTTTAATTTGCCCAATTAAATTAAAACCTTATTATCTTGTATGAGACATATATTAATTCGGCAACCTCACAATAAACCGGTAAGTCTTTAGCCCTATTACCTAAAATAGGGTATTTTTAGAAAAATAGTATAATTTCTTGGTTAATATCTTATATATTAAAAACAATTAAGTGTACTGCTCATAGATATTTTTTAGTATTATCATAATCTAGCCCTTTGGGCTAGGGCTGGGGATAGTTTTCGGGGGGGACTTTGCCCCCCCTAATCAAGGGTAGGTATATACCTTTATTAGTATAGGACCTAATTAATATAATTTTATTTTACCTGCTATCGTTCGAGAGCCCCCTTATGGCTCCATGGAGCCATAAGGATGCTATACTTAAGTGTTCTTTATTCTTAATTAACTCGAACGCTTACTTAAACAATAAAAAATTTGCGTCTTTATTTGAAAATATAGGATAAAAATCTAGCGATGACTTCACTTTCTGGTTTTGCTAAAATAGAATTATATTTTTTTTGAGGTATAATTACCAGTACCTGTAGTGCTTCGCGGAGATAACACCCTTTATAGAATAATAGGGTGCCCTATTTAAAGTTAAAGATAGGGCACCCTTAAAAGTAATTTTTGATAAGAATTATCTGTTTTTAAAGTGATAACAATACAACCAACCATAGCTAAAAGAAGAATGAAACTAGCTATTAAAAGTCACATATTATAGTTAGTGTACATAATATTACCTATACTTGTTATATGCCCTGTTTCGGCTAAATTACCATCTCACATATCACTAGTAACAAAAGATAAATTACTATTATAGATACTTCCATCCAAATTATTAAAATAATTAGAATTATATTTAAATAAATATATATCATATAATAGATTATTCATATAATAATTATTACTTAATATAGCAACATCATATGGTAATAAATTAAATAAAGGATAATTTAACCCTATTGCTATAGTAATAGCTAAAGGTATAGTATTTCGAGTATTACTTTGTAATTCACTTATTCTAATATTAATCAACATTAAAATAAATAAAAACAATATAGATCAATTCTAAAAAAGAGAAAAATTAAATGTACCCTAATGATACTTATATGCAATTAATTTTTTCTTTAGGAGTTTACTATCACAGATATAAAATGATTATTCTAAGCGAAGCTTATTAAGCCAATATATTCCCTAAGCTATAAGGGCCTATTTAAAAACATCTCTTAAAGAGGCCCATCGATATAGAATTATCCTTCCTCCTGACGAGTCTTTATGGTGGCGGCTACTTAGAGGTGAAACCTCCCCGTCCTCGTTTTAGAATCCGACTGTACATTTGACAGACATTTCAGCCTAGCCCTGGTGATCCAGTCTGTAGCGACATTTACAACTGCCGACGGTCTTCAACCAGGATGTTGTTAACCGTTTTCACCTAATATTTCTATGGTACAATGATAATAGTACAATTGTAATTTTCTTTCTAAATCAATTTTCTTTTATTATTATGTTTTTCTTTAATCGTATAAACTAAGGTGCTCTCTATACACTAAAATATTTAATATATTAGGGAGTAATTAGGATGCGCTATTTTGACTGTGAAACTTACTATAAGGATAAAACACTGGAACTCTTCTTACTTTTTTATCCTTAATATTTAAAAAACCTTCATTTAAAGCATCTAGTTCTTTAGAGTCTAAATGTCTTTTTACCGTTCTAGCATCTATATTTAAAATACTAGCAGCTTCATTTAAAGTTGAAGCTAATTTTATTTCTCCTGAACTATTAACTAATTCATATACATAATTAGTTCAATTACGGTTAACTTCTTTTTTAGTTATACTATCAACTTGACGACCATCACTTAAATGTATAATAGTCGGTTTAGCATTTATTATTTTATTTAAATCATTCCCTGAAAAACCTTTTATCTCTTTTAAAGCGGTTACCTCTCCCTCCTGATGAGAATGATCTAAATTAGCAGTAGAAGAAGACAATCTATAGTTATTCATAGTATAAGATAATTTTATTATTAATGACTTAATTTCATCAATTCTGTGTGTTCCATTATATAAAGAATTACTTATAATTTTGAAATCCTCAAAATCCTTACCTTTTTTAGATAGAAATTTAAAATTATTTAAATAAGGTATTAAATAATTATTTAAAACATTAGTATTTCTAACAGTAAGTCTTACAAAGGGTTTGCTATTTTCTTTTCCACTACTACTAGTACTTATTGAAATACAGGAAGAATTTTTTAATTTAAACTTTGAATATTTATCAAAAGGAAGACTATTTTCTAAAAATTCCTTTATTTTTTCTAACACTGGTAATTGTATTTCTCCTAGTGCTATTAAAAAACCAGCTCTTAATGCCTTTCTTTCTATAAAAAAGGAACCCTCACCTTCAATAAAACCTAATAATCAATAGTCTGAGATTAATACTTTATGATCACTAGGGAAATTAAAATTAGTACGATTACTATTCATACCATTTTTGATATTTAATATATGATCAATTAATTTAGTTTTATCCTTTCCTTTATTTTCATTATAAAAAATAAAAGCTCGTTTAAAATCCAAATAATCTAAATATTTAGTAGTGTTTAAAAGAAATTTATCAAATATTGATATTAACTTATAAATATCCTTCCGATGAACAACCGTAAATTTGCAACTATTTCCATAAACAGCTATATTTGTACCAATATTCAATTTTCTTTTTATATAATTTAACACTTCTATATCATCAACATGTAATTCAATAGTAAATCTAAAAGTTGCACTAAGAATATTCCCAGCCGAATTTTTATATAAAACAATAGTAAAATTAGATTCCCCATCTGCAAATCCAACAAATCAATTTAAAAAATTCTCATCTTCCTTGTTAAACTCCTCACTTAAATATACCGGCGCAGCCCTATTACTTTCCTCTCCCCTAAGTTGCTGCTTCATACTACGAGATATTATTGAAAAATATCTTTTATTATTGCTCATTAAATACTTGCGTACCACTCGCTTCCTTAATATATTATGACTAATAGATCATCCCCCATACACATTAGTAGAAAGTTCTTTACCAGGCGTAACCGCCTGGTAAAGTTTTACTATACTACTTCCTTTACTTAATACGATTTGAAAAATTTGAATAATAATTAAAAGTACCCCATAGAGTTGGATTTGAACCAACGCAACAACCTTATGTCAAATTAATTTGACTATACCTTTTTTTATTGCTCCTACGTACACTACTAAATAAACTAAACCTATAAAACCTAATCCTATCAAAATTAAATAAACAGAAATATTACCAAATAACCCGATTAAAAATAAAACAGATACTATAGGGTTTTTACTTACAATAACCAAAACACCACATAATATTGAAAATAAAGATATTATATTTAATACATTAGCTAGATAACCATTTGTAAACGTTTCATTAACTAAAAACAAATTGTTCATTTTAATAATAAATTTTTATATACCTCTCCGAGGAAAATGGTACCGACTGTACTTACATTAATTACTCCTATGCTAAGAATAAACCCTTACAACATACCTTACTAAAAATATAGGAATAACTTACCTATAATTCACAAACACCTTTCTTATCTATTGAAATTACCTTTTATTCCCTGCTTATATATCCATATGGATATATAAGCAGTAGCAATTAAAAATTGAGCTAATAATACATTAGATAAAGGATACGGCTAGTCGGAATCGAACCGACACACTCTGTTTGGAAGACAGACATCCTACCATTAAATGATAGCCGTTTTATGATTATTTAACTTTCTACTACACTTGGTGGTATAATAGCAAGCAAGAATAATATTAGATTTTAGCCCCTAAGCTTAGGAGCTCCTTCTAATTATAATTATAATTATTCAAGCCGCAAAAAGCAAGGGATAAATAAATAATTTATAGTGTATATATTAGAGCAAAATTTAATAAGGTATTAGCTATCTGATCTAAAATCCCCTAATAATCAATGGTAATTTAATCGTTAGCAAAGCTCCGCCGGAAAAGAGGTGAATCGAACACCCAAGTGTTAATACACAATATTTAGCAAATATCTCGCCCTACCTTTAGCAACTTTTCCTACCCTACCTATGCAATTTTTGAATCTTTCTAATCTTTTTTTTACCCACGCTTATGAAATATGAAATATGAAATATGAAATATGAAATATGAAATATGAAATATGAAATATGAAATATGAAATATGAAATATGAAATATGAAATATGAAATATGAAATATGAAATATGCACGGCTATTTTTTTTTTCAGCTGCATAGCGCGTAGTACGTAGTGTATAGTGCGTAGCATGCCTGAAAAAATAAAGCAAGCTCCCCAGGACGAGCTTACGCCGTCCTGTGCCTTAGGCCTGGGTGAAAGGTTATTTTTAAGAGCTTGCGCCTAAATAAGACTTTTTTTTAGCAAAACGCTAAAAAAAATTAACGAGAACGCCTACAACGGTACCATAACCCTAAGGCTCTCCTAGAAAAATTTTTAATATAACACACACGTTTGCCTAGCGCTACAAATATATATAATTATTAATAATTTTGATGTTCTTATTATTAAGGCTTCGCAGATCCTGAGTCCAAGACTCAGGGTCTTTAAAATTTAGTTAGTTATTTAGTTTTTCAGTAAAGATGAAGAATAAAATAACTAAAAAAAAATCTCGATGGGTCAAAATAAGTTTATTGTGACGGCATAATAAATTACCCCTCCCTTTAACATTATGACGATCGTTATGCCGCCATAATTATAAAATGCAGCAGAAATACGAATTAGATCGGATTCGAACCGACATCTACTTCCGTGACAAGGAAGTCCTTGACCAATTAAGTTACTAATTCAGGACTCACATAATTATTTTTAGTTTAATGGTCATTAGAAATACTATATTATAACTAACTACCAAATGTACCCTTGTGTTATATAAGTTCCGCTAACAAGTTTCTTGCTTTTTAATAAACACATGTCCATAAAAAGTAATAAGCCAACTCAACTTTTCGGCGACACTTAAATTAAGGCTGCCAGATATTAAAGAATTGTATAAGTTTTTAACTGCAAGCTTGCTTTCTTAATAGTTTATACTATCCTTGAGGATAATTTCACATCTAGCTACCGTGAAATATATTTATGAAAAGATTACTGCCGTATAAAACTACGACCGTGTTTATAGGCTTTGCCGGATTCGAACCGGCATCTTAATGATTAAAAGTCACATGTATTAACCATTATACTAAAAGCCCTTAGAAGGCATATACCTGCCGGCCATTGGCCGGGTTGGTCATTCGTACCCCTATTTATATGCTTATGCCGGGGTACGAATGACCTTAACTAAAATATTAAGTAGCCCAATATCAAAAATATTTATTCTAATGTTTATTACCAACCAAATCTTTAAGTATTTTTTATACCAATAAAATACAAGAACTAAAACCCCTAGTCGCCACAATTCTTTAAACATTCACTCCTACTGGTTAGCAAATGTAGGGCGGTTTCACCACGCGCATCTAATATGAAAAAGTCAAGAGCACTCAGATTTGAACTGAGAACCGGAAGGTTGAAGCTTCTTATTTTACCATTAAACTATACTCTTTAAGGTGGGTGCATAGTATTTTAATACTATGCACCCAACCATATTATTATTTACTATTACATACACCTTTATAGAAAAGACCCTAAGTAAATCTAATACTTACCCCTATTTATATGCTTTCGCCGGAGACCCTATTGGTCCCATATGGGATCCCGCGAGGGAAGATAACAATAAATTATTTCATCCTAAGTATATAAAAGATGTTTTTTATATTATTCACCTCTATATAAATCATTTAAAGGTGTGCATTCAAACCCATCATTCACAACTTCAGTATAATCCTGTTTAATTTTTTTTCAGGAGGCGCAGCCGTAATAAAATCATCATAATTTTTAGCTAAACTAGCTTTCCTTGAATATACCCATTAAGTTGCTCTAAACCTTCCTTAGTAGTGCTTTCACTATCTTCAGCGAAAAAGCCAAGATAATTTTTTTTAGTTCTTCTACCTCAGCATTAAATCCTTTTAGACTTTGAGGCAATTTTTTATCTAACTATAGAGCTTTTTCTATATCATTAAAATCTTGCCCTTAATCTCCTAATTTTTTTCCAGTATTTTCTTTCGATTTTTATTACTAGAATACTCAACCTATTCTTCACTTTCATCTAAACGTTCGCGTTTTTTTCATGAAGCGTAGAAAAATATTGAATTTGAAATTATGAACCTCAGTAATATATAGATACATACAAAAAAAGTCATACAACATCAACAAAATGTCAGTAAAGAATACCACCTTCAAAACCGAGATGATGATTGTCAGTTAAATGGTATGCAAAAATTCTTCATAAAGCTACTGATAAGAAAAGAGTTCCAATTATAACGTGCAATCCGTGGAACCCTGTACCAAAGAAAAAACATGTACCGAAAGCACCATCACTTATAGTAAAAGATGATACACTATATTCTATAGCTTGGAAGCCTGTGAATATTACAGCTAATAATATTGTAGCTACTGAACCATATAATGCACCAGTTCTATCTCCTTGTATTAAAGAGTGATGAGCTCATGTCACCGTTGCTCCACTTGACAGTAAAATTACTGTGTTTAATAAAGGTAGTTCAAAAGGGTTTACTGGTTCAATCCCAATAGGTGGTCATTGAGCTCCTAATTCTACAGTAGGAGTTAAAGCGCTATGAAAAAACGCTCAAAAGATCGCCACAAAGAATAAAGCCTCTGATACTATAAAGAGTATAACTCCTAAATTCAGTCCTTTTTGAACTGCCAAAGTATGATCACCTAAGTAAGTAGCCTCTGATATAATATCTCTAAATCAAAATGACATAGCTGAAACAACTAATAGTAGAGCTATGTAAAAGAAATAGTAACTATTGCTAAAATTATGCATTGATAATGCAGCACTAGTTGTTAAATTTAATAAACAAATACTTGTAAATAAAGGTCAAGGAGATGGACTTACTAAATGAAACGGATGATCTTGAAAGTTACTTCTTATTAAGTTTGTCATCTTCTTAATAGTAAATACAGTTAGTTTGATTTATAGTTATCTTGGCATTTTATTACCAAGCCTAAGAAAAAAAAATGGAAGTAAAAGCAATAATCGTTTGTTTACTCTTTTTACAACTAAACTATCATTAGCCTCTAAGATGAATCGAACATCTATCCCAATATTAACAGTATCATGCTCTACCGTTGAGCTATAGGGGCTGCTGGAAGGAAAAACAATGAAAATAGGGGATTAAGTAACACCCTCCCCCCCCCCTAATTTCCTACATCACAAATTCCCAGAGTCTAAGAACCCTAAACGACCATGTCTGCTACAGCTTACTTCCGTCACAAGCGCACGCCTGGACTATTCACCCACCTACCACTAAACAACCAATTGGCCCGCACAGACAAGATCGGGTAAACCAATAATGATCTAGGTCAAATAAAAAAGGGGATAAAAAAAATTATACAGGTTTTGCAGACCCAGGTACAGACTTATGTCTGTACCAAGGATAAAAAAAATTTTTCTTTGGTGTCGTTTCGTATGTACGCATAAAAATATGCCCATCTTCCAATAGTTTATCATAGCCGCTCTTTTCTAAATACTATGTGTCAAGTTATATAACATCCCTGCGTAACCTACCACACTTAAATAAAAAATTAATAAACCCCTCCCTTCACTCAAAGAGTGAAGGGAGGGGTGGATGGCTACTTAGTATGCCACATATATGAGCAAGCCTATTAATAAAAATCCTATTTTAGATCTAACCACTACCCATTTTTTGGCTGCAAAATTACCCATCAGCTAAAACACCACAAACTAGGAAACAAGAGATTCGAACTCTTAAAAGCATTAGCTACTGAGTTTACAGCTCAGCCCTTCTTACCAATAAAGGAAGTTTCCTTTAAGGAAACTTCTTACCCCACCCCTTCAATCTAGTTTATTTTATTTGAACGACGCTTCACTGCGAAAATGAAATAAACTAGTTTTTTCTTAATTATCGCCTTTCGAGATTTTTTTACTTATTTTATTATTTTCGGGGCTGCTGGTGAAACCTGCCTGCTGCTCACGAAGACGAAGTTTGCATGCCTCCTGGCTTCGCCGAAAAATGCACGCAAGCATGAATGTGAGAATAACTAAAAGAATAAAAAATTACAAGTGCCCAGAGGACGAGCTTACGCTGTCCTGATCTAAGGGAGGGTGGGATAAAATAAACTTGTTTTTCCCTTTTTTTTCTACCCTAACTCATACTCAAAAAAAAAAGAAAAATTTAGGCGCAAGCTCTCCTATAATTTGAGATTATTTTTAATTTTTAGCTATAATAGCTAAAAATTAAAAATAGAGCTTAATGCGGTGGTAAAACCAACCGCCCAACCTAAAAAATTCCGAAAGGTTCAAAAAAAAAAGTTTTTCCCTTTATTATTTGAATAAAAGAAGGGGAACTACTTATGGCGACGTAAACTCGCGATAATAATTCCCCTATTATTAAATCAACTTTTGAAATAATGCGCCCAGTAAGGGGCAAGCTTAAACCCTTACCACACGACTTCCTATGCTGCTACGTCACTATCTATCATAGATAACGTGTATATATTTCTCTCCCGAGTCGGCACATATACAGCATATTTATTGTTAATGGCTAATCAATCCCGTGCAACTTCCACTACAAAATATCCTACATTTATTTACCTTGAACTTATTGATATAAAATTCATATTTAATTTGAAAAACCTGCTTTACTGATTACATATCTACCTTTGTACGGCTTAGTATTCTTACCTTTTAATTTATTCATAATAGTAGAATTACTAGCATTCAATGCCAAAGCAGCATTTCGCGCAGAAGGGTACCTGATGGTTATTCCTGAATTTAAGTCTAAAACTGCGACAGGTTCTGCTGTTAAAGTTGCTTGGAGTTTTTTGAAACGAGTAAGATCTGATTGTTTAAATACAGATTTTTCAAATACAGATTTTAGTTCTTTCTGTAATTTGACCAATTTTAACTCTAACTTATCAACCTTCATAGTTAAGTATTCCACAATAAACTCATCTAGATTTAAATTTTTATTACTTCTTTTATGTAATAAAACCATTCTAGCCATTCTTAATTTAAAACGTGTAGTATCAGTTGTTAAGCGACCTAACGATGAACCTGCTTTTGTACAAATATTATAAAAAGGGCTTAATGTATCAATATAATACTGTTCTCGATTAATACATTCAGATTTTTCGCAATACTCTAAAATGTCTAACCTAAAATTAAGATATCCATATTTCAACAAAGCTCTATATATTACACTCTTATTTCTTTGGAGCTCCTTTTTTAATCAACCGGATGAAAAATAATCTCTTAGTCTACGTGATAAATCCGTAGAACTTCCTATATATGTCTTACCATTTAGTAAATTAACAAACCGATAAACACCGGATTTTCCCTTATTATCTTTAAGAACAGATTTTGGATTATCCAAATTCAAATACGTTCTTACACCTGTGAATCTTGAATTTATTGGCGAAAATGTTACATATTTACGAACTAAACTTATCTTACTAGAAGCTAAACTAAAAAAAGTAAATCTTAGTTCAGTAAAAGTATATGAAAATATAGTCATTTATTATAATAATATATTACAGTTAGTTTGATTTATAGTTATCCACAACTCCTCTACTGTCTTGAGAGAGGTTCATTGTAGCAAAGCATGGAAAGGATTAAAAGATAATACACATATTAACATAAAGCTACTCTTTATATTTATAACCTAATTTGCATTTCTTGAGCTCCTTAGGTGAGTCGAACACCTCAGCTGTAACTGTATTTAAGCTACCACAACTCGCCACCGAGAAAGAGTTTAGGGTGCTTAGCACCCCGTACCATAGCCTTTTACGCTAAATAATAAATAATTTAAATAACGTGTATATGCTTCTCTAAGTAAAAGAGCCTGGACATATACAGCTTATACTATGTTAATGGTTAATCAACCCCGGGCAACTTCCACTACCCGAACCATATTTCGACTTAACACTAATTAGAGTCACGCATACGAAGAATCCTATTAAAAAAATGTAATCCTATCATTACTATGGATTTAAAATAAGAAAGCAAACTTATTGCGCATACTCCTTTCAGCATGTGACGAGTGGTTAGTACCAATCCAAGGTTTTATTCACCGTGACATGGTGATTCACGATTACTAGCAATTTCTTATTCATGCAGCCGAGTTTCAGGCTACAATCCATATATTTTTTACCCTCTTTTTTGAGATTAGCTCAATATCGCTATTTCGCATCTCTTTGTTAAGGAATATGTGGCACGTCTTTAGCCCACAATATTACATAGCGATCAAATTTATCGTACAAAAAATAAAATAATTAAATATACCCAATCCTAGTAATTACTTATTCATACTAGCTTTAATATCTAAAATTTCCTGAAAACCTTCTGATGTTAAATGATTTTTACTTTTAATAATATCAGCTACTTCTTTGAAATTAATATAATCTAAACTTTTTTTCCCTTGTATTGGATATTTATCAAAAAAAGGTATTATTTTGTCTGTTATATCTAAAAATTTCACAACTTCAAATCTAGCAGAATTTAAATCAAAATAAATGTTTTTTAAATTATCACTCAAATCAAAGTAAGCAACTAAATATTGAATTAAAGCCTTTTCTCTAATATTTAAACCTATTCCAAACCTTAATTGAACCCTTTTATTTAATAAACTAGTAGGAGAGTTACTTATTTTTACATTAAAGCTACTATCACCACTAGCAAATCCCGATATTCAATTAGGATCAGGAATACCCTTAAAAACATAACTAGGTCTATCTATTTGTAACTCTTCTCAATTAGGAAAGGCTTCTTTTAAAGAACCATTAAGACCTAAATTAAGTGAAGCTTTGATACCTACTAATTTCAATAAACCTTTTCGAGATAAATGTTCTTTAAGTAGAATTATAACCAAAGCTTTCTTAAATAAAGTATAATCAGCCCATTTAGCAGTTACCAGTGGATAATTTTCAAAGTGATTTATAATCACTTCTAATTCTTTAGGAGAATCTATACGAAACTGTATAGAATCTTTCCCGTGAATATGAATTTTACCTACCCCTAAATAAGATTGAATTCTTTTTAATAGCATAGCTCTAGATCTTTTTTATGAAGACCTATAGCAAATACAGGTTTAATTCTTCAACCCGTACTATATTTACTATTAGCCTGAATTAATATAGAAAAAGAACATTCAGCATCAGAAAATCCTGTTAAAAATCAAGGATTAAAACTAGAAGAAGTTTTTGTTGGCTTGTGGGTTGTGATTGAAATATACCTTCTTAAATTATTTATTTGGTTAGAAAGGATTTTGACTTGATAATTTCTTTCGAAACCCATTAGAATACACCTTAAACGCAATAAATTATTACTGCATTGACTACCGTCTACTCGTTGCTCTTTTACAACTATAAAATTTTGGCTTGTGGGTATAAAATTTATAATTGATTTAGATCCGCGATAATCCATTGCTCTTTCGATTATCTTTTGGCTTATTACCGTACATGGATAATGACTCCACCCACCAATATATTTTCATATATAGCTTGGTACCAAAAGTTTTAGGATGTCCCCGGAGTTTGATAGTCTCACCCACATAGATGATTTCCTAAATCATCCAGCAGGCCATGATGACTTGTCTTAGTCCCTGTTATCAAATCCAATATAGCAGATGATGTAGCTTTATCAAAATAATATATTCACAAATAAAGCTCAGGTTTACGTTAATTCCATGGCTTTTGCCACAGTTTCACAACATTAACTGGAAACAGCCGTGCAACACTTGTATGAATAAACTTTCTAAAACATCCAAGGATCAAATATTCCCTTTCTAATAACTATGAACGAACACCTTAGATATCATTCATACTAAAAAAATAATATTTGGCAAACTCTTGGGTTTTTATTACTCTATTCTATTCAAATTGTGGTAAGATTTTTCGTGGGTCATCGAATTAAACAGTTGAGATAGGTAGGTCCTCTCGAACTTTCCCCCTCTAAGAACCGTACGTGCGACTTTCATCGCATACGGCTCAAACATAAATTTTCTACAGGAGCCCTCGCCCCAAGCAAAAAAAGGTTTACTCTAACATACCTACCACCCTTCTTTGCCAATTTATGCCGCATGTTAAGTCAGCTATATTAAGATAAACTCTGGAATTTAATCTTAATAAACGTAAAATTTTATTATTGATAATATCAAAAATATTAAATACTAAGTTGAATTTCTACCTGTATTCATTCCCGATTTAATATTTATTATGGTAGCTAAGCCTTCTTCTGTTAAATGCTTTTTTGTTTTCATTAACTCAAAAACTTTAACAAAATCGTGAAAGTTTAAACTTTTTGTACCCAAAAGAGGATATTTACTAAAGAAAGGTATAATTTTATTTTTAAAATCCTTAATAGAATTCACTGTAAAATCACAAGCACCGCCATTTGAACGATCCTCAACTCTACCGCACCCTAGAAATTGAGCTATAACTTTTAATAACTCTTTATCTCTAGAATGTTGAGTTATTATAAGTGCTAATTGTACGGCAAAACCTTGTTTAGACTTTTCTGATTTATAAACTCTAATAAAAAAACAAGACTCACCTTCAGCAAATCCTGCTAATCATCATGGATCAGGAATACTTGTTATATTAAATTCAGGTCTAACCGCTGGTAAGGTCTCAGGAAAATAAGCTTTTAATTTATCACTTAAACCTAAGTTTAATGAAGCTTTTATATTTACTATTTCCTGTAAACCATTAAGGTTAAGGTGATCTCCACCTTTCATTATTTTTACTACACGGCTAAACAATTCAAAATCAATACGTTTTTTAGTTAGTAAAAAATATTGCTGGAAATGTGGAATAATTACATTACTCAAACCATCTAAACCTGACACTTTTAATTTAAAAGTGTTGTCAGATGAATTGAAAGATATATTACCAATACCTAAATATTCTTGTATTCCCATTAAAATATCTCGATCTTTTTCATTAAGCGCAATCTCAAAATAAGCTAAAACTAAAAAACCTAAACTTCTACCTGAATCTTGTACAATATTTACTACAAAACTACCCTCTGCATCTACAAGTCCTGTGATAAATCACGGATTTAGTATTAACTTTTTCTCTTTAGTATTATCATTTATTTTAGGGCTATCTACAACTGTAGTAGTACTAGGATTAGGGCTTTTACTTTTAATTTCTTTATCTAAAACTTTCATAATATTTCAAAATTATTTTTCAATATAAACCTTAATATTTTTAAGCAAACAATACAATTATATATCTAAGCATTAATTTAAAAAACTTAGAGACAAACCTTAATTAAGGTAGGATCACGTCCAGGTATCCTTCGTAGCTTATTGTCTCTATTAGATTTCGTCCAGGGTATCTATCGTAGCTTGAGTAAATCAAACTAATGACATTTTCGTTAGTTTATCCTCCTTAAACTTTTTATCAATAACATTAACTTTACGTCTTTATCTATAACCTAAATTCGCTTCAATTGAAATCTAAGTTAAGCATTTGCTTTTTAACTTCTCCTCTCTCCTTTATTCGTTATAACAACTTCAGCATATAACCTTATATGTTACCTCTTTAATGAATATATTCATTACTGAAAATAAAGGAGTTACCAAGTTCAAATATTAGCACAAATAACATAAGATTTAGGAAAGTAGCTTTACTTCGCTGGAAATACGGTTTCTCTAATAGATTAGTATGTAGAACCTATTACCTTCCAATATGACTAGTACTACGAAGCGTCATTGCTACTTTAACTTTCGCTTTCCATGTCTTACTTACACTAGCTCCTGAAGATTTTTCTATCTGCATCACCATTCAAGGTAGGCTACATTGTCCCTACAGCTTCACACAAACCATTACTGCTTTGCATGTGTAGGTAGTGTCAGGTAGAGAAAATACCTGATGGAATCTCACCACATTACTAATATTCGCTTCTTGTCGCACACATACTTCACTGCTGGTGTCAGAAACGGTCTAGTGATTTCAGTTCCTGCGTTGCCGCATTACTCTTGAGGTGGAATGCTTACACTTTCATTTATAGACCAAGAATTAACCTAATCTATGGCACTCATCATTTTCTGCAAAGACTACTAGGGTCCCTAATCCTTTTCGTGACGCAATGCCTTCGTTCCTCAACGTCAGTTTTTACATAAGAGGTTGCCTTCGCCTTTATCCGTCCTTCAGGTATCAAAAAATTTAAACTCTCCACTCAAAAGTACGACCTCTTCACATAAAACTCTAGCTAACTAGTTACCTTTTAAAGGTGGCATTAGCCGTCTAGGAACCCTTTAAACCTATTTAAGATGAATAACACTAGTCCCATACGTATTACCGCGACTGCTGGCACGTAATTGGTCAGGACATAATATATATATTGTCATTATCAAACATATATTTAGAACTTTACTCCTAAAAAAGATCTCCTGCACTCTTACCCTACTAGTTACATAAAAAAGAATAATTATGTAACCTTTGGGTAAGAGTCGGTCCGTTCATCCAAGTTGCCAGTTCAGCCGTTAGGCCATTGACCAAAATTCCTCACTGCTGTACAATTATGCCTTGGGATTTTTTCATTCCCAATGTGGTCGATCAACCATTTCAGCTTCGACTCCGAGAATTATTGGCTAGTTAAGCCATTACCTTAACTACTACCTATCCCGACAGATACCTTTTCCTCTTAAAGCGGCTTTACACCTTTTATCCAAAAACAGCTGTCAAAAACTATTTTATTTATGAGGTATTTATTTTACCTCTCTTCAAGGTCGGCCGAATATCTTACACTCACCTGTACACCACTTTTAATAAACCTTCAATATATTGTTCCCTTCTGGTCCTTCCATTAGGAGGGGGACCCAAAGGGGATAAAATATTACACCACTACCTAAAATAATGGAGCTCAGATACCAATATCCGAAAAGCTATAAATTAAACGTACGATTAGCATGTGTCAAGCATTTGGACAGCGTTCAATCAGAGCCATCACCAAACTCACCTATCAGCGTAACTAACATTTTTAATTAAAGAAAGTTAAAACTTTTATTATTCATAGCTTGCCTCATAAATATCAATTTTGTTTGTTTAATCCAAATTTCGTTTCATCGTTTAATATCAATTTACTTGACTTTTTTTATCTAATAATAGACTTGTTTAAATTATTTTATTTTAATAATTTCATATTTGTTTATTTGATCTAATAATTTTATGCTTCTTTAATAATTTTATGCTCCTTTAATTAGTTTAATAATTCTATACTTTTTTTGTGATTAGATAAATCCAAAATTGTTATCAATCACTCTTCTTAAGAAATTATACTTTTCGAGTTAAGAGTAATTCACAATTTTGATTATCTATCACTCTTCTTAGAAATTTATGCTAGAGTGATTTCACAATTTACTATTAATAAAATCACCCCCTATTAATTTATGCATTTTAAAGAGCTCCTTCTTATCTAATTAAATAAATTAGGCATAAGAAGTATATACCTTCAAATAACTCACCTAAATTAATTAAGACGGCTAATTTTCCTGCGTACGCGTAGCAGTCATGCTGCCTTAAAATTAAGCCATTCTTGCTAAAATTAAAAAAAATTGGTTTATGAAAATTATGTCAGTCGACCTTAATATTAATACAGTTGACTCTTAAATTATGTATTTAGGAATAATTTAAGCTATATCTTGTAATAATTTCTTACTAAAAAAAGATTTTACATGAGCTTGATTTTCCAAAATAAGTTATTTCATTTTATTTCCCACTTTCCACAGTTATGTCTAGCGCAAGCGCAGTTTATATATATTATGTATAAACTGCATTGCAAAACTCAAATAGTGGATAAGGGTAGCAGGAGACCAATAGCTTATGCCATAACAATATTTATTAACTCATTTATATTCTCTATTAAAAACCTTAACTTACATTTAAATATTATACATAAATTATTAAATTATAGACTTTCCTTGAAAATTTTATTTTCATCCTATTGCTTATCACTAAATATTTTATCATAACTTTCGGCTAACAAAAAAAGTACATTATTTTATTAGACAAACATAAGCATACAAAGTAGCAAACTATAATTATAAGGGGAGGGGGAAGGGCTACTACTTCACCACTCTTAAAAATCCAAGAGAGGATTTATTATTTAACCACAATACCAAATAACCATATATAGTTCGGTGGTCAGCCTAACCGACATACTAAAACAACTACGGCGACCAAAGAAACGTCTATAAAAAGCAATTATATATAAATGTCGGCGAAACCGAAATTAAAACGGCGTAGCAGGCAGGTTTCACCAGCAGCCCCGAATAAGATCATCATAAAAATTACTAAAGCTCACCTTAAAAGAAAATTATGATCTTTTTAATCATTTAATTAAATCATCCATTTGATCTTTTAATTTTTTATACTCAGTTATTTTATTTGACGTTCTGTAATAGGCCTATCTACATCCATTAAAGCATCCTGGACTATTTTAAAAGCAGTATCTTTCAAGTTATCAAATGCTTCATTTAAATATTCTTATTAATAAAATAAAAATATTAGGATGGCAAATAAATATCTATATTAATCTAATCGAGATTTTAATCATTTAATTAAATATGGTAAAAATATTAAGATAAGGGCTGATTTCTTACGAACATTCAGCCCTCAACTACTAAATTTACGGCTACGTAGTATGCCGTAAATTTTGAGTAATAATTAATGAAGATCTAAACTATCTTTTATATACCCAGATAATAAAACTACAAAAACTTGCACCTGGATAAAGGCAATTTCTAACTATAATCCTGAGAAAGCAATTATAAAAACTAAAGGTATTAATCCTAAAAAAAAAAGATTAAACTACTAGTCATAATATTATAAGTGAAACCTACTAAAATATTTAATAACATGTGACTCCCTGATTAGGTAAAACAGAATAATTCATTAGTAAGGATAATAATTTCCAATACGCTTAATTGCAATTTCATTACATATACTGCTACCCATTATACTAGATCCTAAAACAGTTCTAATCATTTTTACTTCCTCTTTTGTCGGAGATCTCCTAGTGAAATCGATACCTAACTCACCAAAAGTAGTAGATTTACTATTACTACCAAATCTAACACGCTCTTCTATTAGTGCATTACGTTTTTCTTGTAAAGATTCCGCTAATTTTTTATATTCCTGATGATCATAAGGATCATAGGGTAATAAACCATCTTTGTCTGAATTATGGTTATTTCCCTTCGGGGCCGACCCTGGATCAGGAGGGGTTTCACCCGGAGGTCGATTAGATGGGCCAGATGTATCATTATTATCTTGATTAAGTAGATCCGATATTTTCATAAAATCAATAAAATCAATATCATTCAAATCCCCCAAGAGCATTTTTATAATATAAAATATAACATAAATTATTCCGTAACATATATAGAAATAGAATATAAATTTTTCTTTATTAAAAATAAACATAAAATAAAATTTAAAATTTATCAGGCGAACATATATAAAGTCAATTAATCCTGACATACAAATTTTTAAGTTCTTTATCATTAGTGTAAGTCAAGACCGTCTTTTATATATCCAGATGACAAAACTACAAAAACTTGTGCCTGGATGAAAGCAATTCCTAATTCTAACCCTGAGAAAGCAATTATAAAAGCTAAAGGTATTAATCCTAAGAAGAAGAAAATTAAACCACTAGTCATAATATTATAAGTAAAACCTGCTAAAATGTTTAATAGCATGTGACCTGATAATATGTTAGCAGCTAATCTTAATCCTAATGAAATATTTCTTGCTAAGTAAGAAATGAATTCAATTAATACTAATAAAGGTAATAATGCTAATGGACAACCTGCAGGAACTAATAAAGAGAAAAACTCCAAACCATGTTTTTGGAATCCTAATATTGTAGCACCTAAAACAATTGTAAAACTAAGAGAAAAAGTTAATACAAAATGACTTGTAGATGCAAAACTGTAAGGAACCATTCCTACTAAATTATTTATTAATATAACTATAAATAAAGTATAAATAAATGGGAAGTACAATTGACCATTTTTCCCATTTATTTGATTTGTTACTATACTATGTATAGTAGCATATAAAGATTCTTGGCTTATTGACCAGTTATTACTAACTAATTTATTATAATTTGTACTTAATAGATTCATAACTAATATAAATAGACCTGCAATAGTTAAATAAAATCCAATATTAGTTATAGAAATATGTAAGTTTCCAAATATAGGTGCATCAAGACTTAATAAATCTCTTATTTCAAATTGTTCTAATGGACTAAGTATTTCTCGGTATAAATTATTATTAAAGCTAAAAGTACCCATATTGTACATTAATAGCTTACATTTTATATAAACCTTTAAAGATATGAATACACAAAGAATATTCTTTTCCCATACTATAATTTTGGGCTGCCACCAACTATAATATGTCTAAAAAACATTCATTATTTAACCCCCCTCAACTAGCGAAAACACCTGCATAGGACAACATAATAAAAAAGGGTCTTTTTTTTGCTATGTTTTTATACATAAATAACTCATATAAACTTTCTGCTACAAAGCAACATAGGAGGTAAAAAAAGGTTTTTTGTCTTACCTCTTAATTTATTTATACGATGGTTATTTTAGGCGTAAAAATGACGCCGTATGTAAACAAATTTCCTAATTCCCTTAAGGAGAAGCCTGCAGGTGACTCGTTATGCGAAGCCATAGCTAATGCTATACAAAGTAGCCGCAAGTAACTTTTTTACACAAAATCTGCATAGCATAGATAATAATTTATTATTTTTCTGCGTTAGCATGAAGTTTTGAAATAAAAGTACGTGATAAGAATAAACGTACAAATCTTGGTAAAATATACTTTGATAACATATATACTGTAATAGCTATAATGGCAAAAGTAAATGTTACTTCATTTATAAAATAAAAAGGTACTAATTGGGGCATATTTTTGAAAATTTATAAGATTCAATACTTGATTAATTTAGAGTATTCGCCTTAAGTATTTAAGGAAAAGATATAAATTGTAGCACACCGTCCAGACTTATGGAATGAATTATGGTGCAATTCCATTTAACGGAATTGCACCATAATTCACGTTCCCTTAACTATAAATAATCTCTTTTTATGTAAACCCTAAATTATCGATTGCGCAAAAAATAAAAATCTTCATATTCGGGGCTGCTGGTGAAACCTGCCTGCTGCGCGGTTGGTTTTACCACCGCATCAAGCTCTATTTTGCTTACCTTGTTCCGTGCATAGTCTACAAATAATAAAGAGAACTCCCCTTGCTTAATATATAAGGAACTAAAAAACTATAATAATATAAAAAACCATTTTTAACACTAGCCCTACATTAAAATATAAAACAAAAAATAAAGATAAATAATATACAAATAAACCTATCCCTAATCGTATCCCTAAATTTGATTAACAATAAATATTGTCTTTATTATAAGAAAATGTACTAAAAAAATGAGGAGTTTCCTCTACATTTAGGGGGTCTCATAAATGTGTATTAAAATCTGAGTTATACAAATCACTAAAATCCGGAGAATTGAAAGGAAGTTTACAATAAATACCATTGCCAAATTCAAAATAAAATGGACAATTCTCGTGTAATGGATTTGCTGGTTGATATGATAACTTAAATGGCTCCGACTCTGGCTGTACTAAATTTTCTCCATCTATAAACAAGTTATATTCACCTATATTTAAAATAGAATCATAAGTAGGCATGATTCTATTTTCTTTAAATACATAAGCCTCTCAAGTATTAGAATTTCGACCTCCTATTTTTCCACCTACTCAATGTGAATTATTCCCTCCAAACGAATTCACGGCTTGCATCATGCTATCTTTATCTGAATATACTCCCAATTTAGTATAAAGTGAAATATTAGGATAATAATTAAATTTTACCTTATTAAATGATATAACTTCAAGAATAGTAGGAGCATCGGGTTTTTTAAAGAAAAATGTATCAACAGAATCATCCTCTATATATAAAGAGGAAAATTGAATTAATAAAACTTTTTTATTGTAATTAATAGGTTTATCCAAAAAATCCAAAATCTGCTCATTATCTGGTTTATCGAATAAATTAAGGAATCTTTCGCTCATAGATTGCTCAGCCTTACAACGAGCTAAAAATTCTCCAAACGATTCCTCTGGACCAAATATAGGTTCAGGTGGAAATATAAGAGGAATCCCACTTCCATATACACGAGATCCCCCTCCTAATCGTTTATTATTTCAATTCAATAAAAACAACTTTTCCATAATAGGAGAGCTCCATATTTTGTTCCATCTAATTTCAACTATAGTTTTACATTCTACTATAAGAGATAGAGAATTAGGCTGGAATCTAGACAATAATTTAGGATAACTATTATAATTATCTACAATGTAAAAGAATATTCCGAAAATATTGGCAAAATTTTTATTTAATTGATTATTATTATATTCTTTTTTATTCTCGAACAATATATCTCAAATATAAATCTTCACTACAGAAGGTAATAGCGGAGAACCTTTATTTATTACTTTATTCACTAAATTAATAGCATCAATATACTGAGGATTTCCACCTAAATGTATATGATAAACTATCGTTGTTAAATTTAATATAGCAAATAATATATCTATATTACAAGTTGAACTTAATATTATTATAAATATATTAGTAAAAACCATATTTATGCTTACAATTACAAAAGTTCTAAATATAGGTAAAGTTTGATCTGTCAATATAAATATTAAACTAACAATTACCATTAATCATCATCTATATGTAAATAATTTACTTACCAAATAAAAACTTGTTTCGAATGAAATATCAAATATTAAATATAAATAAATATAGATAATAATTCCAAGTACTATAATATTACATATAAAGATTATGTAATCTAATATTATAGTTAGTAGATAGGCTTTAAATAACAAATACCCTCTTATTAAGTAAAAACTACTAATTACTAATAATAAAATATCAATTGTATTTAAATGTAAAATATAATTAATAATATCTCCAGTTATTATACAATTAATAAAAGGATAAAATATAAACATAATAAAAAAAAAATATAATATAATCAAAAAATCACTACGATTACTTAACAATAAATAATTATTTATATTAAAGCTATTTTGTGCTACCTCTTTATTAAAGTATCAAATATATACAAAAAAAATTGTCATTAAAAACAACAATATTTCTTGTTTTAAACTAAATAAATATGTTGGTAAAACAATAATATAATCTAATAAATATAATCACGTAATAAGAATTAAATAAAAAATAGAAAAAATTGTTACTAATATAACAATTATTCTTGGAATGACATTATAAACATCAGGTGATCAGAAGTGAAATGGAGCAGCGCTAACTTTGAATAAAAATCCTATGCTAAAGATTAAGAGAGAAAAATTTATATAATCATCGTTATATCAAGAAGACATAAACCACTTGGCTAACTCTACATTATTTAGATCATTAATACTAGTAATTACATACAAACTATCCAGGTTAGTTGTACCTAAATTGGCATATAATAAACTTATACCTAATAGTATAAAACAGGAGCTTAATCAACCTAACAAAAAATACATTAAACCACCTGTTGTAGACAATTCTGAATTTCTGTAGATTGTACTTAATAAATACAAACCGTAACTTTGTAATTCGATAGATAAAAAGATCGAAATAAAATCATTGGTTGACATTAAAAATACTGCTCCACTTATTATAAATAATAAAATTAGAGGATATTCAATAATTTTTAAATGTTTTCCCATTTTATTTATTATTTTAGTTCTATAATATAGAAATTTATTCATGAAAATACTTTTTAATGAAGAGTATTCATACACTCATACTTTTCTTGGATAAAAACTAGTTAAAATTAATATCAATATACTAATAAAATACAGAAAGATATGAAAAACTTCGGTGATAGTTGTAACATGAAATAAACCACCATGTAACCCTATACCACCATTACTTAAAATGGAAAAGTTAACTAAGCTTTGTAATATAGCATATAGTAAAGCAATTATGGCAATCCGATTATAGAGAATTGCCATATCTCGTCTTAAACTGACGGCATTCGAAATTAATAAGAAAAGTGTAGAAAGTAATAACATGATTTTATAAAAAATAAATAAACGAGCAATAATACAAATTAAATGAACATTATCACTAGCTGCTATTTGCGCAGTTAGCCAGGAGAGAAAATCGAATTCTCATTATTAATGTATGAAATTAAAGTTTTAACCCATTAAACTATCCTAGCAACTAGCAGCATTCGACTATCATTTTCAAAAAATAAATAATATAAATATCGAATATTTAGTTAACTAATATTTAATATTATTATTTATATTTTCTATACTATTTTTATAGACTAATATAACATAAATTAAATGTAGTTTATATTTTTTTAATATAGCATTATCCCTTTTAAAACCTTTATAAAGTCCTATTTTAGTTAAATTTAGTATAGAATTATTACAATCTTTGTATTTATGTGATATATAATCAGCTATATCTAATTTTTCACTTAATATATGACTTATTAATTTACTCTAAGATCTCGGTAGGAAGTAAACTAACTTTATCGGTAGTAGACTACCTCTTTATAACCTATAGAAAAACTTGCTGTTTAAATGACAATAAATGAAACATTCTTCTTTGCCCCTTAATATAATATAGTAAGGTGGAGGTGGGGGGGGGGGAAGTTACAGAATGTAAAATCCCCCCAAAATATTGTTTATTATCCTTAAAACTAAAAAAACTTAGTATAATTAATACTATAATTAAACTAGAGCTAATTTCTGATAAGTAAAGAATAAATATAAAAGATATAAGACCAACTAAAATATATAAAGCATAACTTGTAACTACACCAGTACTTAACTTAGTTAAGCTTTTACTTAAGTTAATTAATCCTTTTTCGAGCCCAAATGGACCTATTAATTCTATACTACCTTTATCTAGAACTTTCGTAGTTTGACCTCCTAAATAAAGTACTAAGTTTGTAACGTATTTATTATAAAACATTTCAACTAAGAACCGTTGATTAAAGAAACCAAAAATATTACGACCTAATAAAGATAATTTAAAATTAATAACTGCACCAGGTAAAAATTCCGAGATAATTATAGCTAACGCACTAAAGAAGACAGTAAAGAAGAAAGGCAATAATTTAAACAAAGTAGGAACAGCAAACTCGGTATTAATTACTAATTCATTTGTAGGATGAATAAATATACTATTATCCGTGAAAAAGCCAGAACCAAGTCCTATAAACAAATCTTTAGTTAAGTAACCAAAGAATATTGAGAAAATAGCTAATACTATTAACGGTAAACTAATAAACATGTCACTTTCATGAGCATGTTTATAAGAAGTTATAGGTCCATTAGGTGAAGCTAAAAAGGTTAGATAAAGAACTTTCACAGAATAAAGAGTAGTAAATATTGCACCTATAGTTGCTATGGTGTAGACAGCAATACTACTAAAATGATATTGTCCAAAGGCAGATTCTAGTATAAAATCTTTACTATAGAAACCAGTCATGAAAGGGAAAGCTACTAAACTTAAACTTGCAATTAAGATAACAGAATAAGTTAAAGGTAAGAATGAAATTAATCCTCCATATCTTCTGAAATCTTGGTTATCAGCTACTGCGTGAATAACTGCACCAGCCCCTAAGAATAATAATGCTTTATAAAACGCGTGATTTACTAAATGGAACAAAGCTAGATTATATGATGATAAACCTATAGCTATAACCATCATCCCTAATTGAGACATTGTGGAATAAGCTATAACTTTTTTAATATCTTGTTGGAATAAACCTACAAGAGAACTAAATACAGTAGTTATTGCTCCTAATCATAGGCATATAAGTAACACAGTACTGCTATATTCTATTAAAGGAGATGAACGCATTAATAAATATACACCAGCAGTTACCATAGTGGCAGCGTGTATTAATGCAGAAACGGGTGTAGGACCCTCCATCGCCATAGGAAGTCAAACGTGAAGTCCAACTTGTGAACTTTTAGCCATCGCTCCAATAACTAAACAAATTCCAATTATACTAATAACATTTTCATTAATATAAGGAGCTAATGAAAATACTGTAGCGTAATCAAGATTACCTAAAGATCATAATATAGCAAACATACCTATAGTTAAAAAGCAATCACCTACTCTATTTGTTAAGAAAGCAGAAATAGAACTTTGATTTGCAGCTATCCGAGTAAATCAGAAACTTACTAGAAGATATGAACAAACACCAACCAACTATTAGGTATAGCTATTTTTGTAGTAACTAATACCCCTGTACTTTAAAACCTAATAGGATTTATATAAAGCCCTAGTATATTACTAATCCCCCCTCCTCCCTGGGAGCTTCGCCTTAATATTTTAAGACCAAACTCTTGTAATATAAATAGTCTGACTATACATTAAGCACCGTTGCAGGCACCCACCTTTGCTCTAGTCAATCGCGATCTAAAATAAAACCGACGATCTAAAAGTTTAATAACTTCTTTGATCGTTTTCAAAGGTATTGCTAGTGATATATTAAACTCTCATTTAAGGCGACCATTACATCTTGACGGCACCTCGGATTTAATTTATTTATTCTATTGATTTAGACTTTGCAGGCCTAGCATAGCTAGTACTGCTCAAAAAGCTAAAAATCAAGTTCCAATATATTTGAAACTATTTTTATTACTAAATATAATATCACTAACTATAGACAGTTATCTTAAATAGGTGAATATAATATACATTTAAGGGGGGCTTATGTCCCCCCCCTTAAATGTATAATTTTTATTAAATTTTATATAACATACTTTTATGTATAAAAGGTCCCACAATATCTTTAAGTTTAATTTTCTGTCTTACTGGAATGTATATAACTCACTGATTTTCTTTCTTTTCTTCTAATCTCGTTATAAGATAAAAATTTTCTAATAAAACAGATTGAATATATTTTACATCTTCTAATTTAAAAGATCTAGTGTGTAATATAGTTTGATTGTGTAAAGATTTCCCACCATCATCCATAATTCAAAAAGCTAAACCTCTTGCTGTTAACAAATCACCTAAATTTCTAGGTATACTTTTTACTTTGTTCTTGTAAAATAAATCATGATAATAATTTAAACAAGGCATAGCTAAAGTTTTAAAACGCATAGATTGAGTAACAGAATTATTACGTTTATCATTTCTTGTTATAATAGCAGGAAACTTAGTAACCATGGGTTCCAGAAGATCGTATAAACTTTTAACATATTGCTCCTTCTCAGGATAAGATTGTTCTATCTGCAATCTTGTATTATGAGTAGGTTTAGCTCTTTCTAAATAACCATCCCCTAATATTATACCAATAAGAGCTTCTCTTTGTTCTAAACTTAATTTATACTCTTTTTTGTACTCATTGGTATTCTTAATAGACATAAAATCTTGTTTTGTACAGAGATTTCTTTTAGAAGGGTAAACACCAAACAAATTTAATTTAAGTAATGGCTTATTTAATAAGTAATATTGTGAATGTAATAAATAAGGTTTTACCAATATAGAAAAAGCAGATTTGTCTTTAATATTCAATGACCCCCCGGCATGGCCGTATAAACAACTAGTATAACTAGACTCCGTTACATTTTCTATATTAAATTTGTTTTTTAAAATAAGCGAAAAATAATTTAAATCATCCTTTGATAATAAATAAGTGCCTAATACAGATTTTTTACTTAATATCGCTTTTTCACTATTACACCTTGAAAGTATAAATAAAGTTGCTAACGCTAACGGGGTTAAATATTTATCTAAATTACTTGGTAAAATTTTAACTGAACAGCCATTTTTATAAAACATGTCAAATAATCACATAAAACTTGAAAAACTATAACTTTTAAAACAGGCAATAAACAACACTTTATTTTCCTTACTAACTAATTTAAATAATTTAGGCTTTCTATAACTACAATAACCTGCTTTAGCTATAATTGAATGAAACCCCATTAAATATTCCATATTATTATTACATATTATAAATATAATCCGAACGCCTAAACCATTACTTCTTTTTTCCATATAAGAATTACTTAATAAGGAACCTACTATTAACGATATTATACTTAAACTATGAGGACCTATCCGCTCTGTCGATTTAAAATTATTTGAAAAAAAAAATCTCTTTTGCACAGCTTTGTGGGGGCCTCCAATCATTGCAAGCATAATACTTAATTCACTATTGTCTGAAAAACTAGCCCATTTAAGGCAATTTAAGTTACCTTCTCACCCAACAAACATTAACAAATAATTATTACCTGTTACTAATATTATCATCATAAAAGTAAACAAGCTTAAATAACTAAAGAACCTTTGATTGTGAGGATCACCACTCATATAACCTATAGAATAAATATGAACTAATGAACTTATTATTAAAACAGGGATTAACATTGAAACTGTTAAGCTATCAAATTGAAACCCTCAAGTAATATTAAACCATTCACTATCTATTCATCTAAATAAGTTGATTGTTACTGGAATATTATTAAAACCTACCTCAACTCAAGCTAATAAAGCCAAAATAGTTGTTACTATTACACATGAACAAGTAATTATTTGTGCTCCACGAACCCCAACTTTTCTTCCAAAAAAGCCAGCTACTATACTTCCTAATAATGGTAAAATTATTATACTTAAATACATTATTTATACTCTATTGCCACACTTCCTCTTAATCTGTAGAAGGCGACTAGAATACCTAAACCAATTGCTGACTCCGCCCCCGCTACTACAATTATATAGATAGCATAAGTTTGACCGATAATGTCATCAATATTTAGTGAACTTACCAATATAAGGAAAGTTATAGCCAATAACATTATTTCAATTGAAATAAGCATTAATATGATATTTTTTCTATTCAACACAAAACCTAAAATTCCAGTTAAAAAAAGTATCAGAGTTAAATTCATTATATATTTTTAAATTTTTAATTATTTTGGTTAAATAGAGCCCCAGTCACATATCGCCCTATTTAGTGACTACTACACTTCTTGGTTAATATAGTCTCTTTTTCTTGTTAATATCGTTCAGTAAGAAATAAATCTAACTTATTAATCTACCTTTATTCATTCCATTTTTCTAGTCCCTCAATAAATTATGGGAGATGCAAACTCGAATAAATATTAAACATCCAACACTATAACCGAAATTAGCAATCTTCTCCACCACAAATATCATAAGGCTCTGTATCACCGGTAACATCACTCGAATCTTGTTTGAAGCTTTTAGATGGTTGAGTACTTGAATTTTCATCCTCTTCAAACTTTCTTTTATTCGTAGAAGAAGAATCTTCACATTTATTATTTTTATTATCTTCACCCTCTTCTCAAACATCCTTGTTCGAATTATCTTCAGAGTTATTATTATCACTATCACTATCACTATCAGTATCAGTATCACTAGCATACAAACCTCGATTTAAACATTCCTCTCTTAATTCAACATGACGAGTTTCAAGAAATTTAGAAAATAATTCAGTTCTTTCATCATTCTCTAAACTTCTGCTTAATTTTTCTCCTTTAATTGCCTCACGAATTTCAGAAAGAATTTCCTCATTACTCATTTTTGAAGGTTCTTGTATATCAGAATCATACTCAAAATCTGAAGATTTAAATGGTGAAGAGACATTCTCATTAGAAGGTGAAGAATTAAGACGAGAAACTTCTTGTACTTGTTGTGAAGATAATAAACTATCTCTATTATCTGAATCCGCAAGGTTAGTGTTATTAGAGTCCACAGAGTTAGTATTATTAGAGTCCACAGGGTTAGTATTATTAATGTTATTCCCCTCTGAACCATTATTAAAAACAATAGGTAAATCCTCACCTTTTGGAGATAGATTATTCTCTTTTCTATCGACTAATTTATTAAGGCGCAAGCTCGTAGTTGAAAAAGATCTGTAAAAATTAGAATGCAACAAACTAAAATGGTTAAGGAGCAATAATATACCAAAAGACTGTCTAAACTTAAAATAAGCAGATGATGAATATACAGATTTAATTTAGTATGAATTTGTTGAATTTAAATTCAACATTAATTTCAATATATAAATAATAAAACTTAATATTCTTAGATTTAATCAAGTTAATTTCAATTATAACCAGGAAGGACAGAGTGTAAAATAACCACTCTGTTCTGTAGTAATTAAAATAATAGGAGAGCTTGCGCCCTAATTTAGTAAAACAAATCAAATATTATATTAAGGCGCAAGCTCGCCGTTTTTTAATGGTTAATTAGGTGATAAGAATATCCTTAAAGAATGAATATGGCACTAACTTAGTTAGCGCGGGCACCATATTCAGAAAAAATGCCATATTTTTATATATTAAGCTACGTATAATAATAAGAATGCCATCCGAAATTATTACAAATAAACCAATGGCCAACAAGATAGTTTAATTCTCCTAAAAATAAACAAGGGAGAATTAGAAAGCTAAAGTTTTGGGTATTCTAAACAAACAACAGATAGTAAAGGAAAGCTGTAATACATATATTACACACCATATTCACCCTCAGAATAAAACTTTAAATTTTTTAGGCACAAACACAGCTTCGCTAGTAATAAATTAGCTAACCTTATGTACACCTAGTTTATACATCATAGAAGAATGCATATAAATAGTAATAATAGATCTAAGTAAAGGCATACTTTTAGAACTAATGTATATACGATACTGGTTCTCCCTATTTTTTTATAAAGTACAGGTTAAACCGTAACGAATAATTAAAACATTCATTAACCTAATAACATCGCATAAAACATAACAATCAGTACAAAGAGTTAAACCGTAGTCTCGTGCATAACCATCCCCATGATAAAATACACTAAAGCCATCAGAGTTAAAATATTGTAAATTCCCTTACGAGACTCGCTCATAAGTTTTTTAACAGGATCGTTATATTTTCTACCTAAAGCTTGACTACGTATTTTTTCTATACTTTCAGAAATATATTTATAACCCTTAGATTTTCCTGCTTGTAGCTTAAGATTATATTCAGGTTTTAGTAAATCAATTCATTTTTGTTCACAATGTATAAGATTATCCGAAGTGCAATACTCGAGAATAACTAAAGAGAAATTATCCAAACCATGTTTAGAAAGAGCTCTAACTATATATGTGCTAGTACGAGCAAGATAATACCAGTCTTGATAGTAATCACTTAATATCACATATAATGGGTCACCACTACCAATATAATATTTACCATTTACATTATTAAATCAACAGTAAACCCCTATTTTCCCCCTTATTATCTCTACGAATTAATTCACAAGATTCATGTGTAGCGGTTTCACCAGCAGCCCCGAATATTCGGCTGGTGAAACCTGCCTGCTGCGCGGTTGGTTTTACCACCGCATCAAGCTCTATTTTGCTTACTTTATTCGGTGCATAGTTTACGTATAATAAAGAGAAGTAACAAAAACAAGAATAATATAAAATAAAGAATGTGGCACTAACAAAGTTAGTGCCACATTCAAGAAAAAGAAAAAGAAAAAAAAACCATATTTTTATACATTAAGCAACGTATAATAATAAGAATGCCATCCGATCAAAGATCTTCGTATATTAATAATATACTAGGTGATCTTACCCGTTAACCCTTATTTATAAGAATATATTGTGTATACTTTATAATAAGGCACCTTTAGAAACAATAACTAAAGGTCAGTACTTTCGTACCGGGTCAGACTATACCTTAAGCTATAATTTTTATTTTATAGCCGACTCCCGTCTAGTCGTTGAACTGCATACCCAAATATTACAAATTAGGTACTTGGCTGCGGATTGCCTATTTAAGTTTATAAGCTTAATATTAAGTGATTTTACCATACCGTTAGTCATTACCTGCGCCCTATAACTATTTCTAATTATAGTTGGTTACTTAACCTTTAAGATATCCCCGCAATTTGAGAATCTTGCTTGTATAGCTAGTATTATTATAAACAGCCAGCCGCAAACAAACTAGCTTAGACTTTAACCTAAACTTTTATTAACCTAGTAAGAGGGATCCTAAAACCCTCTTTGGATTAATGCAAATAAACCAGTAGCTTCACTAAAGGCGAACCCTAAAATTGCGTAAGAAAATAATTGTCCAGCCAGCGAGCTTTAATTTTATTAGCCCGGCTGCTGTGTAAACATGCATGCCTAAAAAAACCCTTTTTTTAGCTATATTCGCCGACGTAAGCATACTTCGTTGGGCGACCCTAGGGACTCCTCGAAGCGAAGTACCATTTATAATAAGGGAGCGAATTATACACCTCCAGTAGGCGGCTGGTGAAACCGCCGCCGCGCTAAAACGAAAAAAAACAAAACTAAACAATTTCTATTTTATACTTTTTTTTATATAACTTAGAACTATCTACTGCTTTATCTTTTATCCCTTTATTATCAATCCCTATTTCACGTGTCACCTCTCTCATAGAATTGTAAATTTTAACTTCACCAGACAGTATGTCAGTTACACGAACGCTAAAACCACCTTTTTTAATAGATCCTGCTTCCTCAATTAAATCTAAAAACTCTGAAACAGATAATATATTATGCTCTGCTCCCTCAAGTTCTTGAGTGGTAAAAAGAAACAAATCTTTATATCAACCTTGAGATCTAGCTACTAGATTAGAATAAAATGATTTACCTTTTCCTACACTTAAACCCACAGCCCTAGTAGTAGGAAACTTTTGTACAAGAATCATATTATCCTCCTCTTTTCTATAAACATAAACTTGACTAGCTAGTTTATCTATATGCTTTTGAGTTACCTCAGGAGTTCATAAAATACCTGGGGTAACTATTAATTTTCTATTAACAGTTGGCTTAAGTTTAATAATTAAGTATTGTTCAAGTAAAGTTATAAATTGACCTTTAGATAACCCTTCAGGTATAACAGTATCATCTCTTATTATAACTAGTTCTACTTTACCTTTATCTCTTAAAGATTTTACAAAGGCACCTGTTGCAGGATCAGATCCTCTAGCATGAATCTTAATCCTATTAACTAAATGAACACTTTGACCTACATAACTATCAAAGCTCTTTATTCCAGTAATAGGTGAGATACTAAAATTTAACCCTGTAATTATATAACAACCATTAAGTTTGTTTTTTGTACTATAATGTGTTGGTCCGACTAGTTCACTAAATTTGATTGACTCTTTAGTTCCAGCTAAAGGTAACGGAAGTATAACTCGTTCCTCATATAATTTTTTAATTAATGCTAAGTGAGCTTCAGTTATAAAACTTGATTGAGGAAAGCAAAGTACTTCTTTTAAAATTTCGAGACTTGGTCCTTTATCTTCTTTAAGATGTTTAAGAATAATATTATGTTTTCTGTATTGATCTTGAAGATCTTTTTTTCAATCACTTTTAGGAACAATTGAAATAGTACCATAATATCTCACTGAGACTAAAGATCTAATCTTAGCTTGATCTAAGGAAGATAAATTCCTGTAAAACATTGACGAATTATTGGCTAACGGAACAAATAAACTAAAATTAATAAAAGCAATCGGACATACCTTAGCAGCTATTCTTATTGTCACCTGTCACAGTAATGCGAAGGGTCAGGTATAATAAGCAAGTTCGAAAAAAATAAATAAGATAAAATCACAGGTTAATAGTGATATTTTTGCAGGTATCTTATTTATTATGTAAAATTTGAAATATAATAAATACGTTGATAAATGTTTTTTCATGTTTAAATTTAAAAAATATTAAGACTTAATCTAAAGTGCTACCTACAAATGGCAGGTAGAAATAAATATTAAGGAGTGTTTAGGAATATAATAAATCAGGGTTTTTTTAAATAAAGTTCAATCGGGTACGCATAGTATAGAAAGTTTAGTTTAATATCCAAACACACTTCAAAGCTAATTCTCACAGCTAAGAGAAATTGATAGTTAATGATTAAAGCCTGCTACAACATAATCACGCTAATCGCGACAAGATAAATTAATTATATCTTAGTATATAACTAGCCCTGTTTACAGGTGGTTATCTTGACTAAATCTCTGCCCTAAGTTCACAATACTGAAAGAATTCATCCCTTATCTGAAGCAGTTTAAAACAATAATAAATCAAATATATTTTGTTAAAAAGCCTCCTCAACGTAAAAAAAAGGCACTTTCAGAACTCCAGCTATGCCTTAATAGGTAACATTCCTAAGAATCTTAGTTTATTCTCAAAAATTAATAAAATTATACTCTTAAAATCACATAATATTTATTTGGTTGTTCCGACGTAGTCGGAACTAGCAAGCTCTTCTAAATAAATAATCCAGGACTAAGGTCCTCATTACCCTAGGCCGAAGAGCTAAAAAACAAATCCGAGATATTAACATAATATTAAATGACGCCTTATAAAAAAAATGAAGACAGGAGGGACTCCCGGCATAATAAATTATGCCGGGAGTCCGGACTCTCCTAATTATATCAAGAAAGCTAATATACCTAAATTGAAATAATCGAAAGGGAATAATAATAATAATAATAAAACTAAGCTACGAGCGTTCTAAGCAACATATAGCAATAGGAAAGCCATCATTAAAGCAAATAAACCAGTCGCCTCAGAAAATGCGAAACCTAAAATTGCGTATGAAAAAAGCTGTGCTCTTAATGACGGGTTTCTAGCTACACCTAAAATTAATGCCCCGAAAACAACACCGATACCTACACCGGCACCTATTAAACCAGTAGTAGCTAGACCTGTACCTATTATTTTAGCAACTTGTATCATCTTTTTTAGGTGATAGAAATAAAACTTAATATCTAGAGACTTTCTCATATTAACTATAATTGTAACTAGGAAGGATATAGTGATATATAACCACTCTGTTCTGTAGTAATTAAAATAATAGGTAATAATACCACTAAATAAAATTAATTGAGACGACATATTATCCTGCTATTACAGCTGCGTAGCATTCATTGCCGTCATATGAGATATTGAATCAATTGATAACCAAGGTCTTTTCCTTATCGAACAGCTATATATATAGATAAATAATACCTCAAAAAAAGAATAATAATAGAAAATATTATCTTATCTACTTAAAAAATTATAATAGGTGGAGTATCGCCTTATGAGGACTATCCTCCTGTCATGCTAACCAAGAATAAATCGGTGAATTAACCAACTATAATAGATATTAAGAGAACCATCAAAAAAGGATTTAATAATTTATCAAGTGCATACAAGACTCGAACTTGTACCATAACGACCGTAGCGTTAGGTTCTACCATTAAACTAATGCACTGTATGCAGCAGACTTCTGCAAAAATACTATGCAGAAGCCTGCTGCAAATAAATATATACTATAATTTAGACCCCTAGTTAAATATAATAAATCAAGCTAAACATCGAAATCACCTTAATAATCAAAACTAGAACTGGTAGCTATATTCACGGCGGCTACTTCGGGCGCAAGCTCTATTTATGGTTTCACCGCTCTCATCTAAATCTTATAAAAAAACATTAAATTGAATCCTACTCTCCACTTATATATGCATAGCATAATCAAAGAGTGGACATGGGTGGCCAGAGGCCAAGAAATTATTGCTATCATTATTTATTCATAAAGATAAATAATAAGATTATTATATTTATTATAAAAATGCGGATAACTAAAAGACTAGATATAACTATATTATTATGATTAAACCTAATAGATTCAATTCTTACTATATAAATCAGCATAAAAGAAAAAATATTGTTCACTAAGTCAAGTAAGAAACTTTTCAAGTAAAATAGATTCGATAACAATAGGCATGTGAACTGCAGTTTAACTTAATAAAAATAATCAGTAGAGCTTGCGCCCAAAAAATTAATTATTATTATTATTTTGATTAATTTCTTCTAATCTGTCTAAAACATCTAACCTATCAGATCTAAGTTCCTGAAACTTACGTCTACTTTCTAAAATTTTTCGCGTATTTTCTTGAACTATTTCTTTATGTTCCAAACTAGCCTCAGAAAAACCTGAAATAAAGCTACACTAGATTTAGACACAATATACTTTATAATTTTACTAAGAATAAAATAAGTTTCTTTTAACTCAGTATTTTTTCTAACTATATTATCTAATTTAGCTATTGTTTTGTCTGTTGAAGATAACTCGTTTTCTATATTATATAAACGTTTAGATAAACGTTGAGCTTCTGTTAAAGAGGTATCATTAGATCTTACAGAGTCAGAGTCAGAATTAAACGAATTTTGAGTAGATGATCCATGCGTAGTTATATTTTGATTACCTAACGATTGCCCATTATTATCTTCTAATAAATATAAAGGTAAAGGTTCTTTAGGAATAAATATTATCTTAAAATTTTGTCTCATAGAAAGTATAAAAGACAGCGAAGGAACTTCTGAAAAAAATAAACCTATTAAAAAATAACCATAAAAGGTGAGCTTGCGCCGAAAATATTATGGCGGCGCAAGCTCTGAATAAAAAAAATATATAGGAGAGCTTGCGCCCCAACATATTAGTATTAGAATTTTTTCCTTTTCTGAATTGATGTACCTTAGCTACAATACATGAAATGATACTAGATATAATTATCATTCCTCAAAAAGGAACGTCTAATAGCTTAAATGTACCTTTAATAGGAGAGCTTGCGCCGAAAATAATAATAACATAATTAAAGTTATTAAAATAGTTCAAAATATTTCTCATTTGCAGCATTAAAACATAGTGTGAAATTTCGAAATAAAAGTGCGTGATAAGAATAAACGTACTAATCTTGGTCGAATATATTTAAATAACATATATACTATAATAGCTATAATGGCAAAAGTAAATGTTACTTCATTTATAAAATAAAAAGGTACTAATTGAAACATATTTTTGAAAATTTTCAGATTCAATACTTAATTAATTTAGAGTATTCGCCTTAAGTATTTAAGGAAAAAAAATATAAATTAACTTACAAATATAACGCAGAAAAGAAAAGCATACACCGGGCAATATAACCAATCAATTTTGATATAGTAGCAGTTGAACGTAAATTCACGCTAATAAGAAAGTATCTATCTACAAAAAATAACCTGTACACTAAAAAAAAACAATAACACTAAGAAAAGACAATAACACTAAGAATATTAAGAGCTTGCGCCGAAAATATATAACCTTTATAAGGTTTTCCTGTGTTTAAATACTTAGCGATAGTTTGTCTAAACACTTTAATATCACTAAAAGGTGGGCGCAGCTCCAACAGTAAAGCTACTAAATTGAAAAATTTTACCTAAAGCTACCTTATTTCACTGTTAAAGGAATCGTTAAAGAGTTTACTTTTAATAATTTTTCAGTAATGAATCTACCCTTTAATCTATTATACTTTGTTTGTTTATTTGCAATTAAACTATTAAATTCTAACCCTTTGACTACCCAGAGTTCGTTGAACCCGAAGAGGCAGGAATTATTTTTAATTTTTCAAACTACTCTAGTGTAATAGATACTCCTTAATTAGCCAAGAGATTATTTACTACTTGATAAGTAATATCCTTATAACTATCTTATGTCTTACTCCTGAGAGAACCCTATCAGGAGTAAGCTACGCACCAAGAGGGAAGAAGTTATACACAAATATCTGTACTCACTCCGTCATAAAACGAAAGTTCAGATAAGATTTATTTAAAAGTAAACCGAAATAGCGACTCTCAAAAAAAGGGGTGAACTTTAACCCTTTGTCTACAACTACACATTTTTACAAGAAATTTTGGTTGGGTACTTCGATAATCCGAAGTACCCTTTAAGTGTTATAAATATATGCATAAGACAAATATTATTTATTGTTCACTTAATCATGTTAAGAACTTTTCCAGCGAAACTGATTCAATAACAATGGGCATACTAGAATGTAAAATTCCGCAAATTTCTGAACATTGACCGTAAAAAACACCTTCTCTGTTAATAAATACAGATACTTGGTTTAATCTCAAATCTACCCTTTTGCCCTGTATAATAATAGGGACGAGTTAGGGTACTTACCCCTGAATAAAGCTAATTTAATAACGTTACATTATCCATTTAACAGATAACTTCTATCTACACCTTGTGTATTTATTATATAGAGGGGGAGGCTACGCCGGAATACCTCCCCCTCCAAAAGAATAGCTTGCTAAATAATTTAGGGCTAGATCCTTATTAATTCGTAAATGTTGATGATTATGATGACGATGGACCCTTACCTGTAATAGTCCCTGTAAATTCATCCAGGTAATAAAACTCATAACGACTTTTATATAACTTAGTAGGGTTCATGTATTTTTTTACATACCCTGTATCCGTAAGAGCGTTTCTACCTAAATATCTTGACATATCGGATACTGTATTAAAAACTAAAGCACTCTTATTTAATACATCTACTAAAACAATAGATCTTCCCAAAGGGGAGATCCCGGTAGGGGATCTAGATCTTCCCAAAGGGGAGATCCCGGTAGGGGATCTACTAGATTTTTTTCGTTCACTAGACCGAGCAGCTATCCGTCCTATTATATCCGATTTTCAATCAGGGTTCATAACAAAATAAACAGGTGTTTTATCTTGCCCCACTGCCACAGGCCGTTCAAGATTAATATATCTACTAATATACCTACTATCCGATTTACCATCTAGACTATTGGCAGCTTGACTTGGATTATCATAAACACCAAAAAGAGACTTTTTGTCTAGTAAAAGAGCAAAAAGTTTACCTTTAGCCAAAGCATGTAAATCAACTCCTGTTATAGCCATCACTGCATCTGTAGTAGTATAACTAGGGGAATCTTCTAATAAAGGCTTAGAAGGATCTATTAAGTAAATATCCATCTCTAAAACAGGGCTGTATATTGTGAAATTTTTCAAATTAATGTACCTATCTAAAGTAGTTTTAGGAATTCCTAATGAAACAGCCGCTCTGTTCTTTGATGAAAATTTCATTAAAAATTGGGTATTATCTCCCACTCTTACTTCTATAGGTTTAGAGCCATCATTAATTAGATAAGCACTTTTCTCCCAATTACTAAAAGGAAATACAACAGTATAGCTACTATTTAATTTGGGTCTAAATTGAGACAACATAATTTGTTCGTATAATCTAGCCTCAAATTGTGTGAATGATCGTAATATAAATAATGATTCTAAACTTAATTCATGTTCGGGATTTTCTTTAGTAAAGTTATTTATATAGTTATTAGTAATTATAAGAGGTCTTCAAATAAAATTATGCCAACCGTGTTTTCGAACTGAAAGGTATAAAGAATTAGAACCACCCCTTTCAGGTCTGCTACTATTAACCTTGTACGCTTTATAACGAGTATTTAAACAAACAGCCGATCCTACATAGTAATCACCAGTCTTTAAACACAAGAAAGCATAGCAACCTGACTTTCCAGTATACAAACTAGGATGTCCTAGTTTATTCAGACCATCTACCCCATAATCTAGAAAATCTCTTTGATTTATTTCCGGCTGCGAAGCAGCCGTATATTTATCTAAGTACATTAAATGTAAGCAATTATTCTGTATATATAGTTTTACAACAGGATCGGTAAGACTGTTATACATTCTTAATAATACTTGAGAACATTCTTTGATGTTAACAGTAGTGTACAAGTGTAGATTTTCAAACAATGAAGGAAAAGAATCCAAAAGACTATCCAAATTTGATCTCTTCTGTTCTTTAAGTGAAGATGTACTAAACACCCTTCCTTCGGTAGCTTGCGCAGAAAAAAAAGGCGAAAGACCAACTGCTGCAACACACCTCCTATTAATTAAAGGTAAAAGACCACCCCCTTCTAATATAGAAGTATCTACACTAATACTTTTGGCTAAAAAAACACCTTCTCTGTTTGGATAAACAGATACCTCATTTAATCTCAAATATATCCTTTTGCCCTATAAAAGTGAATATATTTATAGGGACGAGTTAGGATACCTTATCCCTAAATAAAAAGTGCATTAAAGAATATAAGATAGCACAAATTATCCTTTTAACGAATAATAAACTATACTTTTTCTAAGTATTAACCCCAGTTTATTTTTTTCACTTGAAAGCTAAAGGTAGTTAAAGAGTCTAATATAATACAGGGCAAGCTCCCTTTTACAAACGAATTTTTCAAGCTCCTCACAGGGTAAGCTTAGGTTGATAGAAATATTATCCTGTATCCTTTCGGATAGGGTTTGACTATATCTTAAATTAATTAGCAGATATTTAATATCTTATGCTAAAAACCAACCGCCATTTAGTCGATGAACTGCATACCAAATGAATAAAATTTGATACTTGGCTGCGGATTACCTATTTCCTTACGTGCATCTGTTTCGATTTTACCATATCTCAATTCATTACGTGAGCCATATGATGTGTTACCACTCTTACTTGGTTGAAACAGCTTTAAGGCTTTCCCGCAATTTGACGATTTAGTGTGGAGGAGAAAAGAATTTTCTCACCCACAACCAGGCATATTAATATTATGGGGTTCTCAGTCCCACTTCTACCTGGATAGGCATCACACTTAATACCTAACGAAGGACAAGCAAAAGAATGAATAACGTCCCCAGCAGTAATAATAAATCTTACATGTGTAAGCTCAGGAAGAATTACCCGGTTATCTACTTCTAACATTCTTAATCTTCCTTCTTCCAAGTCAGAGTCTGGTACTATATACGAATCGAATTCTATAAATTCATCACTTGAATCTAAGAAATCAGGGTATTGGTAACTTCAATATCATTGGTGACCCTCTGCTAAAACTGACATTGAAGGATCACTCACTTCATCCATTAAATATAATAATTTAAAAGAAGGGAAAGCAATTAGCATAAGTATTACTGCTGGAGTGATAGTCCAGATTAACTCTATAAGTGTCTTTCTTTTAAATAGGACTATACCTTTATTCAGCCCTGCTTCGCAGAGCCAGGTTTTACAACCTGGCTCGAAAGATTAACTGAATATTTCACGTTTAGTCTCTCGGGATAACCTACTCATAATAAAAGTGTACTAGCTAGGCAGCTAAAAAATAAGCTGCTAGCATGTATCATGAATTATTATTTTGGTTTCCTGCTAAGATTGCTCATTGTTACATCCTTTCCTTTACCGTCATTTCTGAGCTCAGCGCCAGCCGGACCAGCTTTTTTTATGTAAGCCTCCTTATGGCTAGCTTGCTTAGATTTTTAAAGTAAAGGTCGCTTTTCATACAGCGAAGAGCTTTCACTGATAATCAATATTTTATACCCCCCTTGAGTGGGACCTAAAAGGATCCTCAGGGAGGTTTACTTTCTTGCATTGCTACTCATACGTAACCAAGAAAGATAATTATAGTATCAAAGGCTTTAGAGGGTTCCAGCATATAGTGAAATTAAACTCTTAGTTATTCTAATATTATTTTTTTTTACTTAAGGTGGAGGCGGCGGCATAATTTTAATTAGCCGCCTCCATATAAAATTAGAAATCTACACAAAAAATTAGGAAGCTGCCGAAAATTTGTATCTATCTTTAAAGACAGCTCCCGAATTCATATATCGTATAATAGTACTTTTACTAATTCCTAAAAATAGACCAGCTCTTCTCGCTGAAACAAAACTACCTATTAGCTTAAACCCGTCAGATGAACACTTTTCGTAAATATTCACTAGATTACCAAGTTTAGTACTTTTTAATAATTTTGTCTCTTCGGAGAACTTTCTACCGAGCGACTTTTGTCTAATTAGCTCTTTAGTTTCTTCACTATGAAATTTACCGAATAGTGGATTAAGCTCACCTGATCTGTTAGAGCTCATTAGTTTTTTAGTTTCCTCACTCATTGTACGACCAAACCAGTAAGCTTTATTACCAGTATATACTCCTTTTAAAGCCTTACTAATTTTGTCTTTAGTTTCCTGAGATCGGATTAAACCTTTAGAGCTACCACCCGCTATTTTTTGAATATTATACTCAGGATTTAGAGTATCTAAATAATATTGTTCTCTAGTATCTAAGTCTGATTTATCACAATATTCTAAAATCGAAATAGAAAAGTTTGAATATCCATATTTAATTAAAGCTCTACATATTATAAGCTCATTACGCCTTGTAATATAGCTTAAATTGAAATAATTAAGAAATCTTTTTCGTAAATCTACAGATTGTCCTACGTAAATATTACCTGTAAGTTTATTAGTTAACATATAAATACCAGTTCTACCTTTGTTATCTTTTAAGATTACCTTTTGCATTGCAAAGGCATCTTCATAAACAACAGCCGGGATTAGCTGATCATTCTTAGAATTACTATTACTTTTACTATTTGAGGCTCTTGAATTACTATCAGTAGAATAAGCACGTCGATTAAAAAAATAAGAATTAGCTAGAGAAAGTTTATAAGAAAAGAAAAGACTATATTTAGGATATTTAAACATAACTTTATTAGAACACTTTAGAGCAGGCACACTTGTTGTTTCAGTACCGTGATTTAAGTATTTGTGTGAGATAGGTGATTTTGTAGCTACATAATTTCTTATTATAGATAATAAGATTCACCCTACACTAAATAATATAATAACTAAGTAATACATTATGTTGTCATGTAATTCAACTAGACCTTCCATCTGCGGTGTGGCGCTATCTTGAAAATATATACCTCATGCACTAGGAGCGTCTAAATTAATATTTAATTTATTTAATAAATAATTCATATTTTTTTATAGGATTGTCTATATTTATTTACAACTTTGATAAATCTTTTATTACTACTATTTATATATAGACCTTAAGGAATAACATCAATTTGGGCTGCAAACCCTGCAAGCGACTCTACGGCGAGCTTGCGCCTTAATTAGGCAACTTCGGGCGCAAACATGCATACTTCGTGAGCTGCCTAATTAAGGCGCCCCATTAATATACTACAATTCTTCGGTTAAATAAATTTAGCTAGGTGATATAGGAGAGAAAACCAATAATATTATATTAAACAGTTATAATCCAAAACTGATATTATTCTACCATATCTCGTAAAGAAGGGGATTCCTGCTATTTTGTGTTAGAGTAATAAAGCAGCCACTATACTTTAAAAAGATTATAAACTAAATTATTTTTTAGGTGCATTTAATGATTCCGAGATTTTCTTCTTAAATAATAATTATCATATACAAAGGCTTTTTTAGCTACGAGATATTGTTTGAAAACTAATTGTCTAAACTCAAAATTTTTGTACATTGGATCATCACAAAGCTCTTTATAAAGAAGAGGTTCGAATGTATTGATTTCCTTAGTTGTGACATTTCTAAGTCCGTTAGTTAGGTTAAAAAACTCCTTAATACAAGCTTTAAAATCACGGCTACGCCTGGAAGATAATTTTTCAACATCGTCATAATATTTTTGGGCGCAAGCTCTTATTTTCTAAATTTTTTCTTCATTTGCTCCAAGGCATTATGGTAACTCCGATGAAAATAAAACTCTAATTTTAACAATAAGTCTAATTCAACTCATTCTATTCTTATTAAAAACATTCAAAACTTAAATTGATTTTTAAGAAGAATTCAAAAAAGATGTTTTTCATGATCCTTATTATATACAAGTAAAATTAAAAAAACTTCAGAAAATTATTTATAAAGGGGTAACACTAAAGAATAGTTAGTTTCAAAAATTTCAATAAAGCTTTTAGCTTATTATTTACCTTAGTAACTACTGCAAGATCTATTTTAGACTTTATAAATCCAGAACCTTGAATTTTATTAGTACCTCCTTCCTCGATGTTAGGTAGTTGTATTTTACCTTCTTCTTAACAATCGCCCAACATATAACCTATAAATGCTTTGTATCCATCTATACGAAGTTTAAATTCTTGGCCCTTCGGCCTAGTCCTGGGCCGGAAGGTAGAAAAGTATAAATTATGCAATTATATATACAAAGCCACTGCTAAAAATAGCAAATAAAGGAAAACCTATATAAATAATAAAAGTTGTTATCGTTATACTAATGGTAAAAATGCAAAGAAATTATGTTAAATTCATATCACTACCTTTATTATTTAAGTATTGAGTAGACTTTACAACTATAAATGAAATTAACCTTAATAATATAATTAGTGGAATTGTAGCTATTGTTGAATAACTTTCCATAAGACCTTGTATCATTATATATTTAAACCTTTTAAAGAACCTGAAAACAATAAGAGCTTGCGCCCAAAAAATAAAGTAATAAGCAAATAAACTAATAATTATTTTATTATTCTTCTTTTATTTTTAGAAATTATACTAAATTTGCTTAAAAATTTTCTAGTTGAATATAATCTTTTGAAAGTACCTCCAACATATCCTACTAAAGGATAAGTGTGGAGAAGACGGATATTTTTTATTCTGTCTCCTCCATAATTACGAGTAGAAGTATACTTAAATCCTCGTACTATTCTTTTCTATGAATGATATATTAATAGTAGAATTAATACTGCTTGAAAAATCAGTATTCTGTTTACTCTCGATTTTAAGTGCTCCTTTTCCAAGCTCGTAAACAAATCCTAAGGTAATTAATACCAAAAAGATTAATACGACTATTAAACCGTAAATCTCATTATTAGACTGACTTACTGCAAAAGGAAATACTAAAGTAATTTCCAAATCGAAAAGCAAAAAACATAAACCAAATATAAAAAATTTTACATTAAATTGAGATCTATTTTGCCCTAAGAAACTGTGGAACCCACATTCGAAACTGGAAAATTTCTCTGCATAAGGGTTATGCGGTGCAAATAATAAATTTAAAACTAAAAATAAAACAGCTATAATACATACGAATAATATAAATAACGTCATTGAACTCATTTAAGAAATAAATAAAAAACCTACCAATATGGTAGCCATACTTAATCACTCTTTATTTATGAATATGAACAATAATATTATTAATGTCAGTATAGAAATTGTTACACTCAATGCAGAGGACATAACTATATTATTATGATTAAATCTAATAGATTCAATTCTATTTTTATTAGAAATTTTACCAGCTGCCACATAAATTCTACCTTTAAGGCCGGTGTTACCCCCCTCCCCATTAGTTAATAAAGGATTTAATTTATATTCAGGAGTAGCAGAGAAAAAAAAAATTTCTTTTATTATACTTAAATAGTATACTGCTCCTATTACACTAGTAAGTATAGCAATGAAAGATAAGAATATATAACCATTATCTAAAGCTGCACTTAAAACCATTTGTTTGGCAAAAAATCCAATTAAAGGTGGAATACCCACAAATGAAAAAATAGTAATTGCAAAACTTAAAGATAAGATAGGGTTTATATAAAAATATCCTTTTAATTGACTAATTAATTGTACAGGTGAATTGTTTTTATCTACTAATTCCTCACTTTCTTTATTATCATTTACATAACAATACAAAGAAAATCCTATGGTTACTAAAATAATAAAGGCATTTAAATTACTTATGGAATATTGCATTAAATAAAATATAAATGCTTGAGTTGATTCAACACTTGAAATAGTAAGAGCTAATAGAATAAAACCTAAATGAGAAATAGTACTGTCGTTGTTGCTTAGAAACAAACATTATTTGATACAAATATCTATTCCCCCCCTGTTAGTGTCCCTAAGGTATTCCAGGGGATCTTTTAGGCAAAAAATATAAAGTTAATAAATATAGAGCGAAGCGCCCCCCCCTTCCACGCTTCGCGTGTAGAACTTACCTTATTAGTAAACTACTTTACTTACAATATCACAGACGGGTAAGCTAAGATTAAGAAATTTCCTCCTTTCCCTCAGGAATAAGATTAAATATTACTGTATTCATACCTCCCTTTATTCTCAGAATTTCAGATGATCCCTCTTTAGTTAAATGATCACCCTTCTTAATTATTTCAGCAATGATTAATCAATCTAAAAAATCTTTATTTTTTACCCCATCTAACAGGGTGTTGCTTAAAGAATTCTATTATTATATCAAAATTGCCCGAAAATTTAGTACGGCGGTTTCACCAGCCGAAAATAACCCCAGTCTTCTACGGCACTAGGTTGAACATAACGCCCACAGTTAAAGTAACTTACAAAACTTTGCAATAGTAATTTATTCCGTAAATGTTGAGCTAGTTGAAAAACCAATTGAACATCTACGCCCACTTTATTACGACCTTTGTTAACCTTTACAAAGAAACACCCTTCTCCTATAGTAAACCCAACCATTCATTCTGGATGTGGTATTTATTGATTTGGTTATAAACACCTAGGAACGGGTATAGTGTTAGGGAAAGCTCCTTTTAAAACATCCGATAAACCTAAATTCAATGAAACTCTTAGCTTTATAATATTTTATAAGGCAACTTCCCTCAAATGCCCCTTACTATCCATAATTGTAACTATTTGTCTTCAAAGATTAAAACCGGCACCCTTTTGAGTAATTAAGGAATACTTTTCAAAGTGTGGGATAACTACATTCAAGATATGTTTTAGCGAAGTCACCCAAAGGCGCACATACTTCTACTATTTGATTGGGCTATTACTCCCTATACCGCCAAAATAAGCTTTAATTTGATTTAGAAGTTCCAAAACTTTCTTATGAAGACCTATTTGGAAAACCAGATCAATACGTCATTTTAAACGATAAGCTGAATCATATCTTACGTTAATACGGAAGTAGCTCTAAAAAGAATCGCAGCCTAAAAAAAAAAGAACTACTTTATACCTATTCAAATTTTCAACCTGTATTCATCCCGATTTTTAGGCGCAAGCTCTGAATTTTCTCTAAATCAGATGAATTTATATGTTTATTTTATTTCATCCGTTTAGCGATAATACAAAAATCCGAAAAATCTTTTGCTTTCGTACTTTAAACAGGATACTTTGTAAAGTACGGGATAATTTTGTCAGTCAAATCCGAAATCTTATGTACATAATAATTACCTCATTCTTGATCTGTAAAAGAATAAACCTTTCCGCATTGAAAGTATTCCATGAAACTTCTCAGTAGCTGTTCATCTCTTAAATGTTGAGTAAGTCGAAAACTTAATGATACACGATATACTAATAAATTTACCTTATTCTTCTTAAGATTAATATATAAACAATCCTTCCCCGCGGTAAATCCTGTAACTCACTCAGGGTGAGGTATTTCTTGTTTGGATATTAGGGATCGTACCACAGGGATAGTCTGAGGGAAAACAGCTTTTAGAACTTCGGATAAACCTAAATTCAAAGAAGCTCTAAGATTTAATAGAGCTTGTAGACCATCCTACGTTAAATGTTCCTTTCCATCCATCATTATAACTATTTTTCTTCAAAGATCATAGTCTGCAAGTTTATATGTTACTAAAGGGTAGTTATCAAAATGTGGAATAATTACCTTTAATATTTGTTTTATTGAGGTTACCTTTAAAACAGTCGTATTTTTAGACATATAGATAGATAATTCCTTACCAAAATAAGTTTTGATTAAGTTTAATAACTCGGCATCCTTTCTATGTAGACCAATTTGGAAAACAACTTCAACCTAAACGATAACAAGAACTTTGGTTGATAGTACAAGAGAAACTTCCCTCTGTATCAGTTAAACCTGTAATAAATCAAGGGTTTAAATTTTCATTTTCTAGGAAGATGTGTCAGAAATATTAGTAATAAGAGTTTTATTATTATTAACTTTAGTCAAAGTTGAATATCTTCGAACAGATAAATAACTTTGAACGAAACTTTGCTGTTTGGATGGGAGTAGATATTTGCTTTAAAATAATCCATCATTGCGAAGGATATAAAGTTTTTAACTTATTTAGAGTACACCTTAATTATATAGAATACGCAATCCTGTTTAATTCTTTACGATATTTTATTTAACAACTACCGTCTACTCGTTGCTCTTTTACAGCACAGTACAATACTCGTGCTGACTTAGATCCGCGATTACCTATTATACTTTCCATTATCTTACATGCTATTACCATACCTAAGTAATTAACTCAGCCACATATAACTTTTCAGTTACAGTTTGGTGATATAAGCTTTAAGGCTTTCCCGGAGTTTGATAGTTTACGCACACAGTATATGCGAATAATCTTTTTATTCTGAATTGAGTAAGACCTAAAACCGTTCCTACTATTAATGAAAGTAAACAACTTATTAGTAAACCATAAGTTCAATTTAAATTTAGTAAATAATGATTAGTATAATAAACTAATTCTAATAAGAATATAAAGATAGATATTTTGGCTATTATTGCAACAAATGTCGTAACTATTGTTGGAATGGCATCATAAACATCAGGTGATCAGAAGTGAAATGGAGCAGCGCTAACTTTGAATAAAAATCCTATGCTAAAGATTAAGAGAGAAAAATTTATATAATCATCGTTATATCAATAAGGCATAAACCCCTCGGCTAACTCTACGTTATTTAGATCACTAATACTAGTAATTACATACAAACTATCCAGATTAGTTGTACCTGAATTGGCATATAATAAACTTGTACCTAATAGTATAAAACAGGAGCTTAATCCACCTAATAAAAAATACATTAAACCACCTGTTGTAGACAATTCTGAATTTCTGTAGATTCTACTTAATAAATACAAACCGTAATTTTGTAATTCGATAGATAAAAAGATCGAAATAAAATCATTGGTTGACATTAAAAATACTGCTCCACTTATTATAAATAATAAAATTAGAGGATATTCAATAATTTTTAAATGTTCTCCCATTTTATTTATTATTTTAGTTCTATAATATAGAAATTTATTCATGAAAATACTTTTTAATGAAGAGTATTCATACACTCATACTTTTCTTGGATAAAAACTAGTTAAAATTAATATCAATATACTAATAAAATACAGAAAGATATGAAAAACTTCGGTGATAGTTGTAACATGAAATAAACCACCATGTAACCCTATACCACCATTACTTAAAATGGAAAAGTTAACTAAGCTTTGTAATATAGCATATAGTAAAGCAATTATGGCAATCCGATTATAGAGAATTGCCATATCTCGTCTTAAACTGACGGCATTCGAAATTAATAAGAAAAGTGTAAAAAGTAATAACATGATTTTATAAAAAATAAATAAACGAGCAATAATACAAATTTAATGAACATTATTACTAGCTGCTATTTGCGCAGTTAGCCAGGAGAGAAAATCGAATTCTCATTATTAACGTATGAAATTAAAGTTTTAACCCATTAAACTATCCTAGCAACAAACAGCATTCTAGCTGTAAATATATCTTATTTTTACTGGCATCCCTAGCCTTATTTAAAATAGTATCATACCATATTTTCGGGGCTGCTGGTGAAACCTGCCTGCTACACGAAAATGTAAGATAAAATTTAAATATCTTAAATTTTACTATAACTCTACCTACCATCCAAATAAATAAATCCTATAGCCTTGCAGGTAAGGAAATATAATATAAATTATCAATACGGCGGCTAATTAAAATTATGCCGCCGCCGAAAAAAAGACAACTGCTTTTTTTCTAGTTTCTTTTTATTCGAGAGCTCCCATGTCCCATAATTTATTGAGGGACTAGAAAGATAATAAAAAAAATTACAAACAAGCCCTGAGCGAAGAATCATTCAATAATAAAAAAAAATTATAATAAATTTTTCTTGTTTACTCGCTCAGGTAACAAATTTTCCCGCGAGGGAAACTATACAAACAAGTCCTAAAATGGACGATACGGATGGGTGGATACCCTGACTCGAACAGGGAACTTACTGTGCCACGAACAGTCGCTCTACCGATTGAACTATATCCACCTTATACACCTTTATAAACCTAATTATAATAATATCTTTAAATTTATCACAGTAGAAATAAATAAAAAAGAAATATGAATTTAGAGTAAAATTGATCATTATCTTCTTTAAGTAATTTGCCTTCGTAAACAAACAAGCATACCTAATTTACTTAGTGCTACTAGCCAAAAAATAATAATGAACAAATTTTCTTAACTTTAATTCTATATAATAAAAAGTCTTGAATTTAAAAATAAGGTTATTGTTAGTAGTACTCACCTATTAGTTGTTGAACCCTTTTTATCATTTCCTATGGCAGGTGGTTCAAGAAAGGGGGGGGAGAGGTATTTCCACAAATTTCGCTTCAAATTTACTTATCTAATAACTATCATAAGTAATTGTTGAAATTAATCCCCTATATTTTCATTAATCCCCTATATTTTCATTAATACCCTTTTTTGCATTATTACCTAACTTTCCTTTATATAATAGTAGTACTAAATTATAAATACCGAAACTTTACCTATATAAAAAAGAGGATAAATTTATTCTTTACCTTAACTATTAATAGAATTAAACAAAAAAATTAATGAATCAAACTAATATATAGTAGAACTACCAGTCTACTATATAAAAAGCAGCATTGTGGAAATATAACAAATTAGCCTGTTCAATTTGTTATAAAAAGGCGGCTACTTCTGCTACGCCTCCTTTATTTCGTAAGAAAGCAAGCCAGCCAGCAGCCATCATAATTATGAATTATCCATTTTTTACAAAATGGTTCAAACTATGTATTCACTTTTTTATTATATATCTTCCGCTTACAATTTAAAAACCGATCTACTTAGGCTACCTAATGGGACCATTTCCCTATAGCCGCTCATCCAGGTGACCTAATTGTATAATATTATAAAAAAAAGAGGGGCTGTAAAAAATTATTTACAACCCCTAATATTAGAGCTTGCGCCTAAATTAATATTACACAAAAATTCAGATTGTACATAAATTAAGATTGGACAGGAAGACTCACAAAAGCGTGAGGTTTTGGTGGACTTGTTAATGATCATTCTAAACTAGGAGAACTTCTATTTAATAAAGCCTGTAAAGTATCAGTGTAAAACTGCGGAGTCATTCACGGATTTCGTGTAGCAACTTTTCCGTCTAATAGCTGTTTATATACTATGAACAAGAATAATCAAGCAGCTACCACACTTACAATAGATCCAAAACTACTAATTAAATTTCATCCTGCAAAAGCATCAGGGTAATCACTAATTCTTCTAGGCATTCCTTGTAATCCTAAGAAATGTTGCATTATACTGCAACGTACGCACTGTAAAACTATAATTTATCTTTATAACTATATATTTTACCATCATAAGAATTACCCTTTTCTATTAAACTCTTTAATGTATAATAATTCACTTTAGCATATTTCAAAGCTTTAGTTATACTTTTTAATTCAACTATTAATTCATGTGAATTACTATCAAATACATAAATTGTTTTACGATAAGATATCTCTTTAGATAATAGTAAAAAGTCTTGATACTCACCTTGGGCTATAGCAGCTCTAGCTACTTTACCATCAATTTGGAAATATTTAGCCATCTCCCTAGCAGATTTAAATTCTATTACCACCTCATTGTCTTTATTATAAACAACAACGTGTTTTCGAAGTTGATTATCTCCTGTAAGTTTTTCAGAATATTCTGAAAAATTCTCTACAAATAAAGGTTCAAAAGATAATATAAGATTTGATTTAAAAAGATATTTATTGTTAACATGATTTAATAAAGTACTATGACTAATTTGTAATCCTTTCAAAGCCCTGTTTATTGAAGAATAAACAATAGGATCTTTATCTGGTGAACAAACATCATACACAAATAATAAAAAACAATAATACTTATTATCTACATCTTCAGGAGTATAATTTAATGAATTAGCTGTTTTAAATATTTTAAGAAATGCAGCAAATCTATCATAACCTTCATAACCTTTAGAGAATAAAGATAACAAATTTTCAATTGTTAAAATAGCATTATCTAAATTACCCCATTGAGGGTTTACTCTTGGAATAACTTTATAATTACTATTAATAGTTGGTTTAAGTTTAATAATAGCATATTGTTCAAAAACTAATGATGTTTGAGGAGTAGTAATATATATAAACTCTAAGCTTCAATTTAAAGCTGAAGTTTTAGATATTTCCGATTCAGAAGCAGAATTAGGATTATGCAAACCTTTAGTTAATTTATTGTATTCCTCTATTCTTCTAGATAAATTATTAGAACTACCTATATAGAAACGACCCTTATCAATTTTAGATGTTAGTTTATAAACACCTGAAACACCTAAGTATTTAAATTTAATTTGTTCACTTGCTTGTTCAAGAGAATCAAACTTAATAGATTCATTTTTATCAATATTACCAACTTGAGATAACACAGGGGCTTCAACGCCATTAATAGAAGAAGTAGAGTAAAAACGTTTTGGACTTTGACCCACTGTAGCCAAATTTTGTATACGAAGACTCAAATTATAAGAACTAGATGAAAATTTTGTAGATGAATCTAGATTAGATAAATTATCAGTGCTTATTTGTCACCAATAATTATAGATCATATCACTACCCTTCCTAAATATATAATAAAATATTATATATTAAAGGTGTCGGGTACTTGGCGTATGATCGTTGAAGCGACTTTACTTAGCATAACTAAGAAAGATTGCCTGCTGATTAGACATAATAACACTAGGATTAAAATTAAACGTCTTTCCAGCAATTTGCCAAGTTTTTCAGAGAGTTTAATATGGTGAGGTGACTTCACGGGCATATTTCCCTTTTACACTACATAATTTCTGATGTAGGCCCCCAACTCTCGAGGGAAGAATGTAAGGTTACACATTGTGTGGACTATATCTTAATTATTTAATTAAGAGACTTTTTTGGCTGCTGGTAAAACCTGCATGCTTAAATAAATTAGCAAGCTCCGTTTATGAAATTGGTGAATGCTACACCAAAACGAACAGCATCAAAATTAGCAACATCAAAATTAAATAATTTCCTTCGTGTAGTCTCTGAGGATCCTACTCATAACCTGGCTTGTTATTTTGGTTTCCTGCTTATTGTCTAGATATATTTAAAAATTTGAGTTGTCCCCTTGCCAACGTAGTTGCTTTATACAGCTAGTCCAGGGGAAAAAGATAAACAAATATTTAAACCTTATGAGATTTTCCAGCATATAGAAGGATTTAGAGGGGCTAACAATACTATTTTTGTCTAGGTACAGATTGTATTATTCAATCTTCACCTTGAAGAGTTACTCATTGTTTGCTATCAATATTTTTTTTTATATATGTTCATCTAACCTTAAAATGTTGTTTAGCTGCATTAATAGAAGGGAAGATTAATTCTTCATTTAACTTATTATAACAAAAAACAAAATTACCTCCTATACCATATTGTGGAGATAATTTACCTTTTAATCCTTTTTTAGAATGACTATTAGTTAAATAATAATTTTTTATTGCCTCACTTATAGCTTTTTTAGTTTCATTAGATGTAACATATCCAAACTTAGGATGATTTTCTTTATTTAACATTTTTTTTAATTTAATTAAAGTTTCTAAACTATGTTTAAAACCAAATGAATTACCTGCAACATTCAAAACATTATAATTAGGTTTATAATGATCTAATCATTTTTGTTCTAAGTTAAGACAAAATTTAGAATCTTGTTTACAAAATTCTAATATACCTAAAGAAAAATTTTCTAAACCATATTTTTTCATAGCTCTTATTATTACCAATTTAGAACTTTTATCTGAATTAGTATAATAGTAATAACTTGCCATTCTTCTGGTTAGATTAACACTACTACCTATATAAATTTCTTTGTTAATATTATTAATAAGCATATAAATACCAGATTTTTTTCTTAATTCTCTATATATATCTTTTTTTTCTTCCTTCATATTATCAAAAAAAATAGCAAACTCTTCAGGATTGAAAGGTGAACCTCCATTGGTATATCCACTGTACAATCTTTTACCTATTTCAAATAAACTTCCCTTTATTTTAACCCCTATGAATAATATTCAGAATTGTACTTTAGATAATGTTAAGTTATAATTTAGACCTAATAATTTAGGTACTCAAAAGTATCATCCGCTAAACATAGCGAATACAGCACCCATACTTAACACGTAGTGGAAATGAGCAACTACGTAGTAAGTCAACTAAATAGCTCATTTCTTTTTTATACAAACACCGCTTACGCGGTGGATCGGACTATAACTTATCTAATTATTTAATTTAATAAACTTTCGACTGTCACGTTTAGTCTCTACGGATCCTACTAACTAATAAATTTTTATTCCCGTTGGAGAATTACAGGGCTGTTGAGGCTTATTTTAATATAAGTCACAACCCCTACGGTGAAACCTCCGGGGTAATTTAATTAAAATTAGCTTTGGTTTCCACGGTATTATCTTATATGAGCTTACCACTTTTATTATATTTTCCGCATTAAGAAAACATATAAGACTTCACCGTTAGCAAAAACAACTTAATTTTGGACCAAGGGGCCAAATGGGTTGGTACGAAATAAACTAACCCTAAAATTACTTAATTTTTACCGAAAATAGTATTATATTTTCATAGTGACAAAACCACACGACACTTACTAAAAATTTTTAGTTTTAAATTTTTTTAAAGATTCTAACTTTTCACCCAACAAAGTATATTTAGTACAATGAGTTATTATTTTTTCTAATACCTCTTTTTTATATACCTCTAATAAGTAAAAATTACCATAAGGATTTCGAACTTTATTTGTTACTTCAAAATACTTTTTTATAGCATCTATAAGATAAAGATCGTCATTTTGCCCTATTGAAAAAGAATGATTATTAGATTTTCTTCGCCCTCTGGGCGACCCAGGGGACTCCTTGAAGTCCCCGCGGGGAATAGAAAAACAACCTTCAGCTTCTATAAAACCAGATAACCATGCTTTAAAATAATAAGGTATATTATAATTAATATTAGAGTTTATAATAGCTAATTGTTGATTATATTTTAAATTACGGTTTAATAAATAAGTTTCTACTGAAGTATCAATTAAACATCTTTTTAAAAATGCAAGTTGACATATTTTTTTTGAAGTTAAAGGAGGATAATAATCAAAAATTTTAATTATTTCTATAATTTCTTCCTTCTTGTTTACAACTCAAATAACATCAGCCCCTTTACCAGTAATCCTTATCGTTCCACCGACTATTTTAGCAACTTGAATTAACATATTATAATTAGATTTAATATTAGATAATTTAATAACTAATCTGTATTGTAAGGATTGTTTATGTCAATGATTTACTTGAATACTACCATCTCCATCCATCAACCCTACTCAAAACATTTTTATATATTCATTATAATTATTTTTATCTACTAAACCATCTGAACTTTTATCAATAATAAGACTAAATCTATCTATGTCAAATTCTGTCATAGTAATAGCAAAAAAAAACAAACCTGATGAAATTAAATCTAATAAAAATTTCCAAACCGTATCGTGGAATGCAATATCAAGAGATGCATTAGCTAAAACCACCCCACTTACGTAAAAAAAATATTCATTAATCCTGTGTCGCCAATCTTTCATAACTAAATATATACCCATTATAAACACCACCTATCTTAGCATAATTTTTTATAGTACTATGACTTATTTTCAATGCTTTTTGAGCACCCATAACTCCATCATATTTATTAAGAAAATTTTTATTTATATCATACACAAACACTGCTTTTCTAATATGGCTATTATTATTAATTATTAATACTAATTCTTCACATTCCATGGAATGTCAATTAGCTATTTTAGGCGTGTCATTTAAATTATAAGGTATATTACTTAAATACCACTCTCCTCTAAAGATTGTTTGTTCTTTTATAATGTCAACTAATGTTGAATGATTTGATTTAATTAACTTAGCTAAAGTTAAAACTGAAGGGAAAATAACTAATAACTCTTTAAATGAGTTATATACATAGACAGGATAAGTTGATTTAGCTTCAATAATTCTTATCTTACTTTCGATAGAATGACTTTTATTATAAAAAGGATTATTTTCCCCTGTTACTGCCCTTGCTATTAAACCTTTAGTTTTCTCAGAATGTGTTCTATTATTAGCTAATTCAGACAATAACTTTTTGGTTTCTTCTGTATGTTTATAACCTAAAGAAGAATAACCTTCTTTTAAGACGTTGTAATAAGGTATAAGATGAGTAATATAAAAAGTCTCTCTTACGGTTAAAGATTCGGCTTTAACATATTCTAGAATATAAAGAGTAAAATTTAAATAATCGTACTTAAGTAAAGCTTTAGTAATAGGCATATTAAAATTCTGTTTACTTCTTAAAAAAGCCTTATTAAGATAATTTCTCATTCTAGAAGCTAAATTAATAGAACTTCCTACATAAGCATGCCCATTTACCTTGTTAATTAAACAGTAAACACCTGATTTATCTCTTTGTTCTTTTAGTATATTAACTCTATCTTCCTTTAAGCTATTATAAACTTTTACAGCATTTAAGTTTTGAATCTTATCCTGATTACCAACGTACTTATTACTAAAATTAGAATAAGATCGAGTTATGACCATGTACCCCAAAGGCTGTGCTGTCTTAACAAAGTTTAGATAATTAAGGCTGCGTCTTAATGAATATTTTTTTACTTGGACAATATCTTCCCGGAGTGTACTCCGAGGACCACGAGTAGTCTCTGAGGTTATTACTAGAATATTTTTTTCTATCCGTTGGTTACCTGCTGATTGTTCTAAATTATACATTGTCACTAAAATTAAAGAAATTTCTAGTAGTATAATTGTCAGAAGTTCCCAGCATATAGTAGTCTTTAAAGGGAGAGCTAAGTGGATTATTAACCCTCCGATTGTAAACATGAATACAAAACCTAATGCAAATAACATTGAAGGTGTTAATCTTAATGATCCTCCGTAACATGTAGCTAATCATGAGAAAATTTTAATTCCTGTTGGCACAGCAATTATTAATGTCGCTGCAGTGAAATACGCTCTTGTATCCACATCTAAACCAACTGTGTACATGTGATGACTTCAAACTATAAATCCTAATATTCCAATTGACATCATAGCATAAACCATACCAATATATCCAAACACAGATTTATTTGAATTAGCTGATATAGTTGTACTAATTATACCAAAACCTGGTATAATTAAAATATAAACTTCAGGATGTCCAAAAAATCAGAAAAGATGTTGGAATAATATAGGATCTCCTCCACCAGCAGTTTCAAAGAATGATGTATTAAAATTACGATCAGTAAGCACCATAGTAATTCCCTATCAATATATTGTCCTACAGTTTGTTAACTATGACTAAAAATAAGAAGTCTTATAACGTAATAAATAATATCATTAATATAGCATGAACTGTAATGATAATATTCTATCTAAGTACAGTTATAGTAGGCACTCATTGTATCACTACAATGTTTGGACTATATCTTATATTTTTAAGTTGTAAAAATTTTGTAAATGATCTCAAGTAAAATTAGTCCTTCTATCATTCATAGAAGATTTAATTTGAACTATTTTTTCCATTCCCGCTTTACCTTTATGTTCACCTTTATTAAAAATACTGACTACCTTCATTCAATCTATAGCATCTAAATATTTAGTACCAAATAAGGGGTAACTTTCCAAATAACTACAAAAAATCAAATTAGCTTGCAAGCTAGTAGTTCTAACTCTATACTCAGGGTTAGGTCTATCTTGTCTAACAGATTTTACCGTTGTTAATAAAAATTTAGCAATTATTTCTAAAAAATCTAGATTACTATTACCATTGTGATCTAGTTGTCTCTGAGAAATTTCTAATTTGCACTCGGATCTAGGATATTTACCAGATAAAGTAGTTCTAATTTGAAATGAACCATCAGCTTCAATAAACCCAGATAATCAAGCATTAGATGTTAAAGGACTATAATTTAAAGGTTTTCTAACAAAATTTGTATTTTTTGAATTATTTAATCAATCAATTAGTTTATAAAAACTATGTATTTTAGGTGTACGCATATTACCATTTAATATAGAAACAATTAAAATTAATCCTTTATAACTATTTATGGTTAATACATAAGCATTAACACCTTTTTTTCTGCTAATAGACCCTTCACCTAATACTTTTTGAATTATCAAAGCTAATGGTAAATCTTTTAAGTGAAAAACAATTTGTACTGATGCATAGTTTAATACACCTTTTAACGACCTTTCTGTCTTAGGTACCACAATAGTACCATCACCCTCAATTAATCCGGTTAAATAAGAAGAAAAAGGTAAATTATTAAGATGTTTATATTCAACTAATAAATCAGTAGATAAAGGAGAAACAGCAAACTTTGTTCGTTTAAACAATCTATTTACTACACTTTTACGACGGCGTAAACCCCAAGAAGTATTTAAAATAAATCCACAACAAAAATATTCAAACGTATAGTCTCTGGGGATCTCTAAAAGGCTAAAGCCTCATAAATTTCCTGCTGATTGTGCTAAATTATATAAACTAAAAATTAGCGGTTCCCAGCATATAGCCATTTTTAAATCGGGCAGAATTTTACCCGCAAGAACAGGTAATGAAAGTAATAATAATACGGCTGTAATAACTACAGCTCATCCAAATAAAGCTAATTTCATTTTACATAAAAATAAGTGTTCATAAAATAATACTTAACATTATTAAAATAATAACAAGTTTATAACAACAACAACTTATCCATATGTAATAACTTAAATCTAAAGTTATTTTTAACCTAGCTTAAATCATATAAAGGATTGTCTACCTTTTTATTCTTTTACATTATTTTATATATAAAAGTTAAGATATAATCCTTTATATATAATTATTCTAAACTACTTATTATAATTCTCTTTTAAAATTCATATTTGATTTAATCAAGAGAATTTTATTTAAACCCTCACTATTAAGATGAGCTTTAGATTTAATAAGAACAGATACTTCTTTAAAGTCCTTAAAATCTTTAGCTTTTTCCCCTAACACAGGGTATTCCTCAAAAATAGGTATAATAACATCAACTATTTTTGAAAAATTTGACACAGTAAATCTAGCAATACCTGACTTTTCTGCAATAGAAAAAGAACCACAACCAAAAAAATCTACAAAACTTTCCATTAAAAAGGCATCACGTATATTTTGAACTATAATAAAATTTAAAGTAACGCTAATACCTAATTTATGTGTTTTAGATTTACTTGTTTTAACAAAGAAACAACCTTCACCTGTCACAAAACCTGCCATTCAGTAGTTAAATTCTGACTTATTAGACTCCAAAGTAGTTTTGGGTACTAAAGGTCTTAACACAGGAGTTATATTAGGGAAAGCAACCTCTAATCTTTCAGGTAAACCTTTGTTAAGGCAAGCTCTTAAACTAATAAGCTTTATAAGACCATCCTTAGTTAGATGCTCTTTACTATATATAACATCAAATGCTTGTTTAAATAATAAAAAATCAGCATACTTTTGAGTTTTTAATGGATAGTTATTAAAATGCTCAATTATACAAGCTAAATCGCTTAGTTTTGTAACTTGGTATACAGCAGCATCCCCGTGAAGAGTTACATTACCAACACAAAAAAAGCGTTGAATTAGATATAAAAGATCTAAATCTTTAGAGTGCAAATGAATATTAAAAACTAATTTCACACTTCAACCTAAAGTATGTCTAGGATTTTTACTAATTATTAAAGTAAAACTAGATTCAGCGTCACAAAAACCTGTAATAAAATGAGGATTTACATTTTTTGTTAGAGTAGCATATTTCGTTTTACTCATTTATATCACTTTAATTGTGTATAAATCAAGAGGTTAGAAGATCTACATATAAGTAATTTAAAGGTTTTATGCTAAGTAGTATAATTACCACTTAAACCTAAAGTACTAACATATAGTCCCACTCTAGAACCGGTTTACCGGCGATTAGAATACACCTTACAGTATAAAAACAATACTGAAGAACCGTCTACTCGTTGCTCTTTTACAGATAAAGATAATTATCTAATTTAGATCCACGATTACCTATTTCAGTAACAAAATCCTTCATCTTTAGTGATATTACCATACCTTGATGATTAGTCAAGCCAGTCCCTAGTTTCCTAATTGACTTTGGTTACTAAAGCTTTAAGGCTTCCCTGGAATTTGGCTCTTATGCACAAATTAGCTTAAACTATCACTTTTTATGCAATCTTATACCAGGAGTTCTCATATTAACAACAGTAGTTATAAAATTAATTGCACCTAATAGAGAACTAACACCCGATAAATGTAAAGCAAATATAGCTAAATCTACACTTGGACCACTGTGACTTTGAACTCCACTTAAAGGTGGATAGATTGTTCACCCTGTACCAGCACCACCTTCTATACAAGCTGAAAAAACCAATAATATTAAACTAGGCGGTAATAATCAAAAACTTATGTTATTAAGTCTTGGGAATGCCATATCAGGGCCACCAACCATTAAGGGCATTAGGAAATTACCGAACCCACCTATCAATGCAGGCATAACCATAAAGAATATCATTAAGATCGCGTGAGCTGTAATTATACTATTATATAATTGGTTATCAGCTATGTATTGAACACCTGGTCCACTTAATTCCATTCTAATTAATACAGAAAACGCTGTACCTAATAACCCTGAGAATAAAGCAAAAATAAGGTAGAATGTTCCGATATCTTTCGCATTAGTAGATCAGAATCATCTCTCAGTTCAAACTGATACTGAAGACGTTAAACTTTTTGAAAAGGAGCTAACATCACTATTTTCACTAATATGAACTTGATCATCAACTTTTTTTTCTGAATTTATCCTTATATATAACAAATCCAGAACTACTCTACATGAATTAATAATTATAAATCCTACAATAGTATATATAGTTACTATATAAATAGGATTATAACTTCCCTTGCGAAATCCTTCCAGGGACCCTATCTTTGGTTCCGTCGCAAGCATATAAATAGGGGAAGTATTAATTTTTTTATTTTAATTTAATTAAATATCCCATCTATAAAAATAAATATATTAAGTTAAGATAAATAATTATTTATAAAGGTAGTAGTATATTATGTTAAATAGGGCAAATTTACTCTTTAGATGAAAGCTAGTAAACATTTATTTTTTTGCTACGTTAAATATTAAAATAGAACCACCAATACTCAGGTACCCTTAAATAAGATTATGGAGGAATCGAACCCCTTACTTATGATTTGCAATCAAAGTGTAGACCATCTACTTCATAATCTATCTCCATTACTTTTTGGTATATAGCAAGTAGATAAAACCATGATAAAATACTACACTTGCCCCTATATCACATTCCAACTATTAGATTAAATTTAATACAAATCTACACCTTACTATTAACATACAACTAATTTTAAATATTAATAATTAAATATTAGGCGCAAGCTCTGAATTAATATTAAATTCAATATTTATTGTTGATAACTTATAACACCTAACCATGTATATCAATAGTGATAAGATTTAATTATTCTTTCTTAATAATAAAAACATCCCCCTATTTATATTCAGGGTAATAGCAATCACCTTATGAACAAGACGATTTTCTACGTTTATCTTGGCTAAATAAAGAGTTTAACGCATTGGCTTTATTACCATGTGAGTTATGCGGATTACCACCAGGACTACTTAAGGGTCCACCTACTCCTAATAATAACTCACCTTCAGAAGGAGTACTACGTACTAAATTCGGAATACGAAATACCTATCTTTAATATAAATTTATTAAAGACTTAAGTTACAATATAAAAATATAAATTATAAAAAAATCGTAAATTTAATAAATAAGCAGCAAATAAACAAATAACTATGATGAATAAAACTACATAAGTATTAGGGTATCTCTTATTAAATTTAAAGGGGGGGGGGAAATAACCTACAAACAGATTTACTAAAATTAAGCAAAAAATTAAACCTAGTCATAATAGTAAAATATTATATAAAAATGTATTAAGAATAGGGTCAAAAACAAATAATTCACAACGCTAGCTCTAAAAACAATCAAAGCTAATAATATAAGCTAATATAAAACCCCAAATAAATTTGAGTAAGATGAAACTACAATTAAGTACAATAAATTAAGGAATTTTTCTATTGCAATAATGATACCTATTTCATTATAATTTTTACCCATCAGGCCCAGGACGAGCTTACGCCATCCTTAAGGGCCTTGGGCTGAACGGCAAAAATGTTATAAAGTTGATCAATTTGAATAAAATTATTTAATATAATATCGACCATGATTGCTCACTTTTTTTTTAAGAGCTTGCATTTTTCATAAAAAAACTAAGTCACAAATATGATTTATTCTTAAGCAACCTAAAAAAATGATACATCTTGCTAAAATAATAAGATACAAGCTTAGCAACGACCAGCCTAGTAGGAGCCGAAGTATAAGTATCGTTTTCGGGTATCTAATTTTTGAAAGAGCTTGCATCTCCCATAATTTATTGAGGGACTAAAAAATCCTTCATTAATAATCAATAATTAATAAAAAAAATTCAGAGCTTGCGCCTAAAAATTAAATCAAATATTCATTTATGCAATTATACAATTAACACTACTACCCCGTAACACAGGGAAAAAAATATAATTCTAAATCTTAACCAACTAAGCGTTATATTAACCTTAATCTTCGTCAAAAACTTCAATTGTTATTATAATTAATACTATTGCAATAACAATAACAATTAGATCAGCTACGATTATGATTAGCGCATCAATATAACAGGTAGAAAAATACAAGCCATTTATAACAGCTAAACCAAACTATTATGAAAAAATAATTAATAATTTTCAAGTTAACCATATTTACCATAATAATTATATATGAAAGCTAACTTAATAAAAGGGAGAAAAATATTAGGCATTAAATTCTATACCCCCCTCACTTTTTTTCAGGGCTGCTGGTGAAACCTGCCTGCTGCGCGGTTGGTTTTACCACCGCATCAAGCTCTCCTTAATTATAAATTCCTGTCAAGCGTCCCTCCTATAATATCCTTCGGATAATCCAAGAGAAAAGAAGGGTTACAGAGCTAAAATATTAAAACAATAATTCCCATAACGATTTCTAATCAGCTAAATATAACTAGGTAAAACCTCTTTTTACCTAAAGAAATACGGTTGCTAGTTATTTTTACTTTTAAAATCTATTAAAGTATTTTCTAATATACTTACAGATGGAACTATAAATAAAAAATGTACAAAATATAAAACGGTACTTATTTGTCCTAATAAAATAAAAGAATCTTCTACATGTTTTGCACCTAATTGCATTAAGATTAAGAAATTAGCTACAAATACAAAGAAGGCTATTTTCTTAGTGGTCTCCAACCAGATATAGAGAAGAGAACCTATCTTCTATACCATGAAATAAAGCTAAACTATAATCCTCTTCTTATCATATTATGATACAATGAAATGTTATTGGAAAGTTTATATGAATCCTTAACCAAAAGTTATAAGCTAATAAGCAAGAAGATGGAAAAACAAACAAAATCACGAATCTTTCTGTTATCTTTAGATTCTATTTAAATAGACTGTTTTATTATCGAATATAGGAGCTTTAAAAGTATTTTTAGGCGCAAGCTCCGATATATAAAGTAGAGTGTGTTATACCAAAGAAGAAAGCACCATTCAAGGTATGACTCAAATATTTGTACTATATTTCCACTTTTTGAATCAACAATTTTAACACCAACCTTTGAATGATCGACAGGTATTATTGGTTTATTGTCATAAACCACAAATTAAATACCATCCTTTATTTCATAGTTAGATGAACCATTTATCAATTTCTTAGCCTTTTTAACTAATTTAGTTCTATCTAAATTAATAATTTATTTTGAGGCGCAAGCCGCAAGCACAGCTAGTATTTTGGATAATTCGTGAAGATAACCTATTATTATTCAATTAGGATAAGAAAAGTTCTATTAATGTTTGCCCATTTTCGGGGCTGCTGGTGAAACCTGCCTGCTACGCCGTAGTGATGACCTTTTTCTCTTAATAAAAAGATTAAAAGTCAATCGTAAAAATCGTATTTTTTTTTTGCTTACTCATTGAAGCGATAGTAATAAAGGAATAAGAGCAACTCAAAAATAACTAATATCAGATATTTTAATTCTATAAGCGGTATTAAGATTAAATTTTAAAGTTTTTAAAATGGTAACTTTAAATGCATCACTGTAAAGACCATTCGTCCCTGATAGATTTTCTAAGAAGTTATGAATTTCATTCATTAAAGGTAAATTTGACCCTACTTGATTTAAAAAGAAGAATAATTGATACCTATTTACTTTAGTTACCGTGAAAGAACCTTCCCCCTCAATAAAACCTAAAAACCAGAATTTTATAATATAAAAAGTTTTGGTTGTATGTAATTCATAATTAGTGCGTAAATTATTAATATTATTCTTAATATAATGAATTTCATTATTTATTTCTAATCTATCGCTATCTTTATTTGAAATAAATTAAAAACATCCTTAAAAATCACAAAAATTTAATCACTTAGTACTTTGAAGAGGACACTTTGTGAACATACCAATAATATTTTAGATATTCTCATGTTTAAAAATAACTAATTCTACACTATTCTTATGATAGTATATTTTACCAAACCCTAATTTACATGCAATAAATTCTAATACAAGACAATCATCTATATGAAATATGAAATATGAAATATGAAATATGAAATATAAAGACCGATTTTATATATCTTAATGATACTTTTTTATTTTAACTAATACCTACATATAATGTACCTTCAGTATTCGTGAAACCAGCTAACCACTCAAAAAACTCCCCCCTCTGCCATTTGATTTTTTGTTCTAAAGGATCCAATTGAGACGGTATTATGGAAGTTGTATTCAACAATCCATTCTATCTTGCGCAGAAAATTTTATTTTATTTGTTATTGTGTAGTTTTTTTCATTTTTAAATTATATTATATCAGACTTTAAAGCTATTGGTACCTAATAGCAGAGAGTAACTATCATACTTACGATATATAAAGTATTCATATACTTTAACCGTCCTAAAAAGACTAATAGACTTTGACTTTACTCCCACCCAAACAAAGTGACGATCAGATAAAAATTCCTGAACGATTACTCCCTTCTTGAAATTACGGATCTTGTCATAACGGCTTCGCCGGACTGGCTTTTACTATCAGCAACTCAGTGATATTAACTTAACACAAAATAACTCATGGTAAGATTTATCTTACTGCGTATTCGCAACGCAAAGAGAGATTCACGCAAATCATTCTCGTCCCTTTGAGAATGATTTACCTTTATTCACTATAACATAAATTCAAGTTTTAAAGTTCAATGAGAAAAGGTCAAATGAATCCTTTAACTAATCCGAAGTATAAATTTATTTTCTTTACTTACTTCTCGAATGAGATCGTAAGGAAAAAATAAAAAATTTAGAAAACAAGGTTCATGAAAGGTATGACTTACCTAACTCCACTGTTTTAGCCACAAATCGTTTACCTTAACCCGTCAGAGATCGGTGAGCCTTTACCCCTAGTTTTTAATCCTGTCCGTTTACAAAAGAAAAGAAAAGAAAAGAAAAGAAAAGAAAAGAAAAGAAAAGAAAAGATCCGCGCAATATGATAAAATAAATCAATTTTCTCTAATCATTAACTTTTACAAAATCTAAACACAATTTACCTAATTCAACGAAATATAAGAATTAAACAGTAAGTTCAGCACATTTAGTATTTATCAGGAGAAATTCTATTATGCAATATAAATTTTTATAATTTAAGTAAATTATACATTAGGAGGGGGGACTCGCATTGCGAGTCCCCCCAGTAGAGGGTAGGATCTTTCTAAATCAATTATAGGTAATGCTAAGATTATTAAGATAGCACTTATCATAGCAATAACTCTTAATAATTTATTAAAGATAGATCTTAATATAGGATAGAAAGGTAAAAAAGTACTTAAATTATTCTTTGCATTATTCTAATCAAAAATTGGGCATTCTTACTGTAAAAAATTCATAACCAATAGTATTAGATTCTATTTGTCTCATAAGGCTAAGCATCTCATTACAGCTAGAACGAATATTATTTCTTACATTGATTAATCTATCTATATACTCTTCGGCGTCATCGTTACGCAGATCATCTAAAATATCATATGCAGTATCAAAAGAATCAAAAATAGAACAATTGCTAGTATATAGTTGACACAAAACATCATAATGAGACCTTAAATCATCAAATGCACCTATGAAATTGGTACTGTTTAGTAACGCACCTATATTATCTCTTGATTCAACAAGATATTGACTCAACACATAATCAAGATTCTCTGCTAATTCTACTAAATTTGCTAAATGTTCAGGATTACTACTTGAATAATTACTATCAGGAGAAACTCTAATTAACATAATATAAATAGTAGCAGATAAACCTAAAACTAACATATAAAAAGGGCTAGAAAAAAGCACTCCTGTTTTATGAGTTGCAAAAGCTAAAGATGTATAAGATGCTGGATCTAAACGTAAAGATCTAGTAGTACTAAATGATCTTCGGTTACCTGTAGTATTATACATTAAGGATTCACCTATATAACTACTAAAGTTATATTTTACTCGCTCTTATTTTAATATAATTTAAATCTATTAAAGTATTTTCTAATATACTTACAGATGGAACTATAAATAAAAAATGTGCAAAATATAAAACGGTACTTATTTGTCCTAATAAAATAAAAGGATCTTCTACATGTTTTGCACCTAATTGCATTAAGATTAAGAAATTAGCTACAAATACAAAGAAGGCTATTTTACTTAGTGGTCTAAATTGCAGACCTCTTGATCTACCTAAATCAATTATAGGTAATGCTAAGATTATTAAGATAGCACTTATCATAGCAATAACTCCTAATAATTTATTAGGTATAGATCTTAATATTGCGTAGAATGGTAATAGATCAATTAATAAAAATCAGGATTTAATTAAATTAATCCATAATGTGTATCAGCATGGAAAGGGTAAAAGCTTTATAGTCCCAATTTATATAACATTTCTTTAATAAAAAAAGGTTTGACTAAATTTATTAAAGTATCCATAGATTCCTTGAATATATAAATACGGGGTTTTTTATCCCGATTATAATGTATAGAGCATTTAATATTAAATTTATCCTGTAAAGTGAACATTAGTTTGTCTACATCTGTATTAGTAAAACCATAAACACCAATATGTACACCGCTACCGTGTCTACTTCCTAGAAGTTAAAAACATTTTTAAAAACATATCTACCCTTATAAGGGCTTTTTTGATTACGTCTCAAAAACTTAGCTATTGAATCATATCCAATATCTAATGCTCTAGCTGCAGCACGAATAGAAGTATAGATAGTAGTAGTATTTAATTCTAAATCAATAACTTCTATTTTTTTTGATGCAGGATGATTTAGGTAATTTGAATCGTAACTAGAAACAGATAAGTTTGATTCTAACTTATATATACCTTTATACGGTATTGATTTTAAAATATATTCTTTTAAAGTAGTTTTATTAGTATTAAGACTTTTAGCAGCCTCCCTTAAAGAAACATATTCTGTTGAAACATTAGTTTCTAAGTTAGTTACCACGACCTTAACTGATTTACTTAAGTTCAATTTTAGAAGATTACTATTAATTTTTACTAATGTCTTTTCAGTATGTTTATAACCTAAAGACGAATAAGCAGTTTTCAATACATTATATTCAGGATCCAAGTGATCCATATAATATTGCTCTCTTTTTGCAACCTCTTTAGGATCACAATATTCAAGAATATCCAGCTTAAATTTAGAGTAACCATATTTCAAAAGAGCTTTATTTATAACCATCTTATTACGGGTAGAATGAGAAATAAAAGAAGTATTAAAATAATTTCTTAATCTTCTCCCTAAATTGACACTACTACCAATATACGATTTATTTGACTCTAAATGAGTTCAACGGTATATTCCCGATTTACCCTCATTATCTAAAATAGCCTTTTTTTTATTATAAAGAGCATCATTATATGTAACCACTGGTATAAATGCCAAACAGTCAAGATTTTGAATAAGACCTTGAAAAGAAAAAAGATCAATGGAAACCTAGTTTTCTATTACGTAATCTTTTAAACTATATCTTAAAAATAACAAAATTATACAAGTTTATTTTATAAATAAGTCATAAAAGCTTTTAGCTTATATTAGGTGAGTAATTAACCTAGCTATTAAAAAATTTTAAAGATATTAGATAAAGTAAATTTAACAGTTACTACTACTAAACTTTTTTTTTGGAGGCTGCCTGCGCTAACCCTCTAGGAGGGCGAAGCCAACAATTCATATATGTTATCAGGAACTTCTTTTACATTTAATTTATAAAAAATATCTCTAAATTCATTAAAAGCAGGAAGTTGCATAGTTGTGAAAGATATAGCACTATAAGTTTTTTTAGTTCTATTATCTCTGACTATTCTAGATTGAGGTTTATAATCATTTACGCAATAAGGTAAAAAAATACTTAAAACATAATCAAAATACTCTTTATGTGCTATAGCTGTTTGAGCATATACTAATCTAGAATTACCAGTAGATGTCTTTCGTACTATGTTAGATATAGACCATCCTTTCTAAAAGGAGACTATAAACTACATACAAATAAGAATAAGACAGGTATTAAAATATATTAATATTAAGAAAAAATTTAGAATTATTTATAAGTTATTTGGTATTTATTTAATAAAAGTTTATTGTTCTTTATACATCTACGTATGGTTTCAGGATGAACATCATAAAAATTTGCCGCTTGAGTAATAGATCTGTATTCTATGTTCTCCCCATTATCCATATTAATAACACATACGGGTTTGGCCGTTTTAGATATATGTTCTAAAGAAGCATTAAGATTAGCTAAATGTTCTTTATGCTTTTGACTAGCATTAAGTATTTTTAAATGCTCTCTATTTTTAGCTAAAGCTTCTTCAGAACGACTTAAAGCTCCTGCTTTTATTTTAGCTATAGTCTCCACACTACGCTTAACACCTAAACTCGAACCTGCAACTTTCAAAATATTATATTCAGGTTTTAGTTGATCAATATAGTATTGTTCTTTTTTAATCAACTCAGAAGGGTTACAATATTCTAATATTTCTAACTTAAAGTTAGCAAAGCCATGAGCTAATAAAGCTTTATAAATGATCATAATATCTTTTAAATCTGAAAGATAAGAAACATTAAAGTAATTTCTTAATCTCTTAGATAAATCAACACTACTACCAATATAAATTTTACCATTAACTTTGTTAGTCCACCTATAAATACCAGATTTTCCTTTATTATCTCTTAAAATTGAGGATTTTTCTGACTTGAGGTCAGAATAAACCAAAACAGGAGTTAATAACGGCGTTGACATTAAAGTCAATTCTAAATTATCCTCAATACTACAATTAATACTTAATAAAAAATATAAGGCTATTAACATAACTACACGCACTACAAAACCATCACCTAATATAATTCCAATTAATACCTCTTTTACCTCATCCGATAATTTAATTAAACCTCTTTCCGATGAAGACAAACGTTTAATTCCTTTTGTAGAACGTAAATTCTGCAATAGTACCGGACTAGGTGAAAAACATAATGGAAAATAAAAAGAAAGATCCTAGATTTTTTAGTGTTAAATTCATAATATTTCTACTATGTTCGGACTATATCTTCAATTTAATATCAATATTAAGGTTGAATACACGGCTTATTAAAATTAGAAGCCGCCCTATATTAAGATAATTATTTAAATTGTCTCGCGTATAGTCTCTGAGGATCCTCTAAAAAAATATGACAAATATATAATTTAGCCTGCTAACGGTGAAGCCAACTTCAACTGCATACCAAAATATCATAGCAAACTCGAAAAAATCATATATAAGAGTTTCCTGCTGATTGTCCTAGTTTATTTAGGCAATAAAAATAGGATTTTCCAGCATACAGCTAGATTAAGTGACATCATTTCCTTTCTATCACTCTGGAACAATAGCTGGAGGAGTTTGCATAGGATTTGCCATTATATAATTATCGCTATCTCCTAATACATTAGGCATAAAGAATACAAATACACTTAATACAATAATAAAAAGAAATATAGTAATTAAATCTTTAAATAGGTAGTATGGCGCCATTGGTACTCTATCATAATTACCTGAAAGACCTAAAGGATTTCCAGATCCTGCTGTATCATGTAATGCAATCATGTGCATTAATACTAATGCAGCTAATATAAAGGGTAATACAAAATGTAAGGCAAAGAATCTGTTTAAAGTTGCATTATTCACAGAGAAACCTCCTCAGATGACAATAAATTTCGTATAATTTTTAACTATATACTTTACACCCGCAAAGGTGTATTTAGACTATATCTTAAATCTACTCAAATTTCGTAGATTTTGGGGATATCGTGTTGAGCTTATTGTTGGTATAACTCACTCATTAGCCGTTGAACGTATTTAACCCATTTCATTTACCGAATTAAACTCCGCTACAAATAATCTAATAAAAAGGAGGTAATTTGTTATTAGATCTCCTTGTAATTTTCCCCATTTACCTCTAAACATAATAAGATTAAAACCTTACTATTCTAAGGAGCCCTATTACATATTTTTATTAATGCTTTTGCGATTATTTTATATTCGGATAATTTAAGTTTCTATAACGTGAACTTTCCCGTAAATTATTTAATCATTTAACATATTGAATATATTTCAATCCAACTAAAGGATGTAAATCTGAATTTGAAAAGAAATTTATAACTTTTTGTACATCAGATATAGAACTAACACCAAATTGATTAAAACTATTTGTTGTGTCTATCTTTCTATTAGTATCAAATATAAGTTTAAATGATTCGAATAAATCAGTGTGAATTCTTTGTTTTAATTGAAAACAACCGTCATTATTACTTTTAATAAAAAATGAACCTTCAGAACAAGTAAATCCTACAATTCAATTTCTAAAAAAATGTAACAATGTATAATCCAAGGGATTTTTAGGCAATTCAAAAACAGCAGGTATATTATTTATATCAGGGATTTGATTAAATAATTTAATATCATTTTTCATTATATACATAGCCAAATTAAATTGATTCATTCTAGTAACAGTCAAGAAGAAAATATTGTGATATATAAGCAAAGGAAAGAATACTTCTTGCAAATCTGTCTTATTAATGACTAATTTACAAGTTGGACTTCTTAAATCCTTATAAACATTAATTTTACCTATTTTTAAAACTGAATGAATATATTCTAAAGTAGAAATATCTTCTAAATGAAATGATATAACCAACTTAATTGTTATAAATCCTTTAGATGTTTTACTAACTTGAATATATCCATCTCCATCAATCAATCCTACTAAAAAGGCTAAAAAAGATGAAGGAATTGAAATATACCCTTGTTTATCTAATCTTGTGGACTTATTACCTTTTTTCAGAGCGTTTTTATGAATAATACCTATTGTAGGTAAAGAAATATCCTTATTAAATATAAATAAAATAATAGCAAAAAAGCATAAATAAAAAACAATTGCAAGAATTTTTGACTCAACTATATCTTGCCCGATTCATGGAACAGCACTTATAAGGTTGGTAATAACAGTAGCACCTCAAAGGCTCATTTGTCCGTAAGGTAGAACATACAAACTTACTTCTTAATAAATAATATTAATAAGCTAGAATAACTTTGAATTCGTATATTCTATTAGTTATAGGAATCTAACTAAAAGTTCCGACTGTGCATTAAGCAGCATTTCAGCCACCCATTAGTGACCCAGTCTGTCGCGATTATCTAGGTAACCGACGATCTCTTATTAGGTGGTTTTATTGCGTGCGTACTTTTCCTTTCCGTGTCCTAATCTTTTGATCGTTTTCACTATATATCGCCAAAGAAATAAAATATTTCTTCAATAACCTCGTCAGGCTATTCCATTTTAATCTTTATTTTCTTCTAGAAGTTGCATAAAAATTTTAAACTCATGGGACTATGATTTAATTTAAAAATAAAATATAATATAATAAATAAACTATTTAGGTGTAGCTGAAAAATCTTTTACTATTCATTGTCTTTTTACTAAATTTTTGTCCGTTTTTAATGCTCTTCTAATTGTTTTTTCATTACAGTTTATAGATTTTGCTGCATCTAAAATAGTCGAATATTCACCGTATACAGTATTATTAAGATTGTATAAAACAACAGGTCTAGTATGTTTTATACATTTCTTCTTAATCTCCTCTGACATAGGAGGTCTATTCAAAGCTTTCTCTCTTATTTTTTCTATTGTTTCAGGTAAAAGATTTTTACCTCTATTTAAACTACCAATTAGTTCCCATCTTTCATCGCTATAAAAATCCTTCATTTTTTTACGGTCAACTTCAGTATGTTTATAACCAAAACTAGAACCAGCTTCAGTTAAAATATTATAATTAGGCAATAACAATTTTAAATATTTATCTTCTAAATCCAATAACTCTTTATTATTTTCTTTAGTAACTAAATGAGGATATAATTCTAACACAATAAAAGCGAAATTTGTTAAATCATATTTTTTGACTGCCAATTTTACTATTTTGCTACCTCGAAAATAGATTAAATGGTTACAGAATCTAGCATAATATCTATTAGTTGAAGCAGAACCTATATAATAATCTTTAGTTATTTTATTTATTATCATGTATATACCACTTAAACCTCTAGTTTCATTTAATATTTGTTTTCTAATATTTTCTGAATCTAAGTTTTCATAAATATATACAGGATTTAACTTTAATTCTTTAATTATTGTATTTAATCTTTCAGAACAAGTTTCAGGGACTGAGTAGCTACCGTCACTTTTATTTAAATAAGAAATTGTGCTATATCTTCTTTTACTAATATTGTTTATACACGGTGGCGTAGCCGCCTCATATATTGACTTATAATTTAATTTATTATATTTTATATTATTGATATTTACAGCATAGCGTGAGCATGTAAAAACTTTACTTTTTAATTTTAGTAAAATATAATACACAAAAGTTAAAAATATAAACGCTATGATATAAATACTTAAATTAAACCATTTTGGGCTATCTACATAACCCAAGAAAGCTGTAACAACTAAAGCAAGAAATATTATAGTACCTATAGCTCAAGTTAATGTTCTTGGAGCTCTGTAAGATCCGTAATATATACCTCTTCCTATGTGTAAATACACTAAGAAGAAGAAAGCTGAAGCAGTGTTACTGTGTAAATAACGTACCAATCAACCATTATTAACGTCACGCATAATCATTTATGTTATATTCATTAATTCTCATTAATGTTCGGACTATACCTTCATTAGAATCTAAATATTCTTTATAATGATAAATTTCTAGTCTCTGAGGATTTTTCAATATATTTTTATATTGAAACTTCCTGCTGATTGTCTTTATAATAATTATTATTATCTAGAGTTTCCAGCAATTTATTTAATTTATAGAGCACATTCGCGCCCTTTTGTATAATAATGGTTTTTATCTTATATTGTACTTTTACCTGTTTATATCTAACGCAAAGGGGTTTCGTTTTATCTCATAGGGGGGTTCACCCATTTATATATAACCCCCCTCATCCTTACTACAGTTAATGAAACCCCTTCTAGTTTTAACAATAATCTAGCTATATACCTCTTAATTAGAATTATATGCCACTCACTCTTAATTTATTCATACCCCTTTTTATTTCAAGAATTTCAGTCAATCCTTTTGCAGTTAGATGACTTTTAGCTTCAACTAACTTGGCTATTTTACATCAGTCTTCAAAATCAGAATGTTTAACACCAACTACAGAATACTCAGTAAAAAAAGGAATGATTTTTAAAATTATGTCCGAAATTTTAGAACATTCGTAACTAGCTCACCCCTTTCCTTCCATAACATGATAACGCCCGGCACCAAAGAAAGATATTAATTTTTCCAATAGCTGTTTATCTCTAATATGTTGAGTAATGTAAAAAAATAATTGAACTTGACTTCCCGAGTTTGTAGATAAAGATTGGCTAACTTTTACGTAAAAAGAACCCTCTCCTGATGTAAACCCTGCAATTCAATAAGGATTGGGTATTACGGGATCTGTAATAAATAGTCTTGTTACTGAGGGTAGAATAGGAAAAGCTACTCTTAATTTTGAAGGTAAACCAAGATTTATCTGAGCTTTAATTGCTACTATTTCTGTTAATCCTTCTGTTGTTAAATGTGCATTATTAGAAATTAATTTATAGGCCTGCTTAAAAAGAAGATAATCCCCTTGTTTTTGACTTATTAAAGGGTAAAGATCAAAATGTGGAAGTAACACTTTTGCTATTTGATCTTTAGATCTTATTACATAAGAAACTACATCTCTTTTAGTTTCGTACTTAATTTTTCCAACACCATCAAAAAAGCCTTGAATTAACTCTAATATTGCGAAATCTTTTTTATGAAGAGCTATAGAAAATATAGCTTCAACACGGAAACCTGCCTTGTATCTAGGATCTTTTATAATAGAAATAGTAAAACAACCTTCAGCATCTACGAATCCTGTTACAAATCAAGGATTTAATTCAAACGACCCTACCCCACCATTCTTAGATGAAGAAGATAACAAATTTTTTGACGGCGCAAGCTCTGATATGGTAGCCAATGATTCTTTATGAACAGGTAATGTAGAATATTGTTTTTTATTTAGTCTTGTAATAACAGGTAATAGCATTTCAAGATAAGGTTGGTTGAAGCCGTTATTTACATCTCTCATAATATGCTCTACAGAGTTAAATGCTTCTAATACACTAGGATTGTAGTGCATAGCTAAAGTTACTCCAGTAACTATTTGTATAACTAAACAAACAGCTAACAATGAACCAAAATTTCACATATAACTTAAATTACTTGGTTGTGATGCATCTATAATATATCCATTAGCTAATTTTAACATAGGATGACTTTTTAATATTCTCAT